ATTTTACTATTAATAATGAAATTAAAAAAAAAATAATTCAAAAATAAAACTTATTATAAATCTAATAAAATTAAACCAATTGCGCGAATTGCAATTTCCCTACGCTTATTGATATGGAGTTTTGCTCTTTTGGAGAACTTAAACGGTGCTTTTAATTCAGTGGGGAAATGGCTCCTCTGCAACTTTGTTGCAGAAGAGCGATTGGTTTTTTCAAAAGTTTGTTTGCTGCGCTCTATTATTATTTTTAAGTATTAATAAGTTTTTTGAAAAAAAAGCTTTCATTGGTTTTATTGGTTTGAGGCGATAGAACTCAAAGAGCTCAATCGGCTTCATTTTTATGAAGTGCAGATGGTATAAGGGGTGATTCGTCTACAAAAACTCAACTGGGGTAATTGCGCGCGAAGCGCGCAATTGCTTAATTAACTATGTTACATTTTTGGGACTCGCTTTGCTCGTCTAGCTAAAAAAAATTAATATTTCAATTTTTTAAACATTATTAGCCAATGTAAACGAAGCGCGTGAAGCAATGAGCGTAGCGCATTTTTTTTCCAATGAACGTAGCAAATTTATTTCGATCATAAACAGAGCGCATTCTCTTAATTAATCCGGTTGAATTTTTGTCTGATTAAATTAAAAAAAACTGTATTAATAAAAATTTTTTTTATCAAATAGTGCTCTACTAGTGGAGTGTAAAAACGATTTTGTATGAATTTATTCAATTGAATGTAAGTTCATTTGAATTGGTTGAATTGCGCGTTTCGCGCGAAAAAGGCTCAATTGCGCGAAGCGCAATTCCCCAAAATTTGAGAAAAAAAAGTAATAATTTTCAAATTCATTAGTAGTTTTCGATTGAGCGTAGCTCGATCCTCTCGAACCAATTGCGCTTTTCGCGCGCAATTCCCCCAACTCTAAAACTGAAAATTAATGTTGAAATTAAAAAAAATTAGTTGAAAAATATTAATTGTGCTAAATTCAAAACGAATTTCCTATTTTTTTGAGGGAATCGAGCTTCGCTCGATTGATTGAAAAAATATTGTGAAAATTTTGATACGTTCAATTTGCATATAGGCGTTTTGCTACCCTACGTTCAATTAACTTGCTTCGCGCGCTTTGCTTGCTGAATTTGTAATTAAAGTGTTCGCCTTTTTTAGAAAATCAACTAAGTAAAAAAAGTTGCTCTTCGAGGGACTCGAACCCTCAAGCCGAAGGCACTGGTTCCTAAAACCAGCGTGTCTACCAATTCCACCAGAAGAGCTTTTTTATATAATAACAAAAAATTTTAAAATAAACAAGGGGTTTTTTGAAAGACTGCTTCGCCATCAAAAAAAAAAATAAATCGAGCGAAGCTCGATTCCGAAGAATAGAATTAAATTTCATTTCTTAATGCTGAATTTCGAGGTAAAATGTTTTTTTTACTAATGTTAAAGGAAACTATGGTTTTTAATTTTTCCAATTTGCGAAGTCGATTGAGCGCAGCTCGATCTTTCCCAATTGCGAGAAGCGCAATTTTCACAATTCCTCCAAATTCAATTAATTTTTATGAGGGAATAAAGGTCGGAGATATATTTTAACGCTTAAAAAGCGCTGACGCATACAGAGGCACTTAATTTTATTAACTTAGACACACATTAAAATATATATAGAATATATTAAATTAATTAATTAATTATGGGTTTTTTAATAATAAAGGTATAGAAATAAAGACGCGTTATTTTTTGCTATTCACTTTGAATGGGTTACACTCAATCCCCATATGCAATTTTTACCTTCGACTTGAATTTTCGTGTTTTGACCTTATTAATAATGGGGGTGGAATCGAGCGAAGCTCGATTGGTTCAAATAATTGAACTTTAGTTATAAAATGTTTGTTTTTTTTTAAGTTGTCCACCAAATATAAAACAATAAGTTTTTTTTTCAATTTTTATCATTATTTTATTTTTACCAATAGGTTGAATGTGCGGGTCACCGCACATTCAACCTATAGTGGTGATCTTAAAATATCTAGTCAGACAAACTCTGGCTAGGTGAACGTCTGTTACCTAGGCAATACTATAGAAGCCTTTTTTGATGTAAGCAGCACTACCTTAAACCCTCAATAGGGGAAATTGAGCTTTTGATAATCTTGCTTTGCCCGATTCGGTGAATTGCGCGCTTCGATGTGGCAACAACAAAAGGTTGTTGCCACAGCAATAAATTTGTTACTCTTGCTCAATTGATTTACGCCCCTTAACGTAGAATCTCGCATGGGTAAAACATTCAAAGGTAACTATTTAATAACTTTTAACATACGAATTTCAGTGAGTCCCTAAGCCGGGTCTATGTTGGAGTAGGTTGTGTAAAGCGAAGCTTTATTATGACACTCATATGAATGAAAAAAAAAGGTCATTGACTAATTTAAAGCGAAGATCCTAAACCTACATAAGATCCATAGAAGAAAATACCTACAAGCGTAAGTGCAGCAGTTCCAACAACAGTACCAACAAGCCATAAAGGAATACGTCCAGTAGTTCCAGTATTAGACATATAATGAGTTCCTTTTTTTAATTTATTTTTTATTTATTTTTCTCTTATTTTACTAATTACGTATAGTATCCATAAGTCTATTTAAATACAATTTAAACAAACTAATTTTGTAATTAGGACTTATGTTATTTTTAAATTTCGTTTAGTTTAGTATTGAATAGATTGCGCAAAGCGCAATCCCCCACGTTTGTCTAATCAAATAATTTAAAATTATTTAAAAGAATTTTTTCTGTACGAAATATTTTCTAAATAAGTTGAAAAGTCAATTGATTGCTTTGCATATTGAATCAGGGATTCGAAACGCGATTTATTTTTGGATAAAATCGCTCGTCAAGCCAAATTAAAGATTAATTAACAATTGATCCTATGAGCGAAGCGAATTCACCCAAGATCAAATTCTCAATCTGGGGGATTGTGCTTCGCACAATCTCCTTTTTTAGTTGAATCGCAATTAAAATTTTTAGTAAAGTTCATTTCATTGGATAATTTGATTTGGGGAATCGAGCTTCGCTCGATTTTCGCATAAAATTTTAATAAGGTTTTCATTTTTTTGATTCAATTGCGGGTTTTGCGCGCAATTCCCAATTCAAATTGAATTTAAAAAAATGAGCTTTGATATCTTATTTTATTTTTAACAAAGAAAGTTAAAGAGTGTTTCAAAAAAAAGCGTCTTTCTATTTTTTTTCGAAGATCGAGCGAAGCGAGATCCCCCAGACGGAATTATTTTGATTGGTTCATTTCGCTTCGTTTTTTTTAACCTACTGCAGAAGTGAAAAAAAAGGAACGTAGCGTTTCACAGCTCATTGACTTTATGAGCGAAGCGAATTTATTAATGACGTTAAAAAAAGATTTCAAAAAAAAATTCTAAATTGGAGGAATGTTTGGATTGATTAAAACTCCTTTAATTCCCCAAAATTGATCGAAGCTCGATCGAACGTTGTTCGATCCCCCAGATTGGTTGGTAGCAAAATAAATTATAGCAATCACTCGATTTAAGTAATTAATTAAAAATATAACTAGAAAATAATACAGCTAAAACAAAAATTAGTAAAAGTCCCCAATATAGACTTGTACGATTTAATTCTACATTTTGTTTGTTAGGATTAGGTTTAGCCATAACTTTTTTTTATAAATAGAAATATCCCCAAATTTTGGAGTTTAATAATTTTCTTTCGATCGAGCGCAGCTCGATCCCCCAGGTCTAACTGAGCAAAGCTCAATTTACCTTGTTGGTTTTTTAACTTTTCTTACGGAATAAAGAAAAACATACTACTTAACTCAATTGCCCAGCTCATTTGTTTTTAACAAATTGCGCGAAGCCGATCGAGCGCAGCTCGATCCCCCCAATTGTTGTGTTAGCAGCGCGAAACGCTGTAACCACAGAAACGCAATTCCCCCAATTCCTTTAATTAAATCTTCGAGGAAATTACTCGTAAACTCAATTGACGAGCGATTCCGATTGAATTCTAGTTCATTCGAAAAAACACACTGTCTGGGGGATCTCGCTTCGCTCGATCTAGTTAATTTAGAGAAGTTACCTGTAAAATATCTGACCAGAACAACTCTAGCCAAATAATATACACCAAGGCAATGTTATGAAGCCTTTTTTTGAAAGCAGCAATGCCTAAACCCCTCAAAGTGTGGTGGAAATTGTGTGAGCGTAACGAAGCGTAATAGGTTTAAGCCACATAACGGAGAGCTTCAAACTAGTGAAGTGTTCCCTAGTAGCTCTAAATTGTTTTTGAACATAGGAACTTCACGCAGTTCGCTAACCGGAGTCAATGTTGAAATAGTCAAAGTAAATCGAGCGAAGCTCGATTCCGAAGAAGAGAAGCTCCCTTTTCCTAGCTCATTTTCAATTCGAAAAAGGATCATAGAATTCCAGAATATTTGGAAATCAAAAAAATTAACGTTGAATAAATTGCATAGCTGTAATTGATCCTAAAAAAAATACAGTAGGAACAGCTAATGCATGAACAGAAAGCCAACGAACAGTAAAAATTGGATATGTATATGATGATTTTTTTGCACTCATAAGTTTAAAATTATCTTTTTTTATAAATTATTTTTTCAGGGTTCGACCCAAGGTGAGTTAACACCCATAGTACACTAAATACATTTGCGTTTGTAGGAACTTCAAAAGTTCTAACAACGAGCCAATGTTGGAGTAATAAAAGACGATCGAAGCCCCATTTTTATAGCTCATTTGAAATTCGCCAGGGTCATTGACAAAGGAGCAAGTTTGTTTTTGTGATCAGGAAAGGTAATGGATCTTGAATGTTTGAATTAACGAATTTCTGATAGACTTTTTACTTGTGCTAATGCATTAAAACGGTCTGTAATTAATGGAGCTTCTTGACGATCTTCAGTAAAATATTCATTTGGACGCGGACTTCCAAAAACGTCGTAAGCAAGACCTGTGCTCACAAATAACCAACCAGCAATAAATAATGATGGAATAGTAATACTATGAATAACCCAATAACGAATACTCGTTAAAATATCAGAAAAAGGACGTTCTCCTGTAGTACCAGACATATTTAATTTCTCCCTTTTTTTATTTTATAAACAAAAGTAATCAACAATGAATAGAAGTTCTCTTATTTTCTCTGGCCAGAATTTGAATAGCCAGGTAGAAGTTACCTATGCAATGTTATGCAGCCTTTTTGGATGTAAGTAACCAATTGAGTTTTGGAAGATCACTTTACCCGATCGAGCGAAGCGCGTATCTTCCCAATGAGCATAGCGAATTTTCGCGACGACTACCCCTTCACTCAGTGTGGGTAATTGAGCTTCGCTATGATTTTTCAATTGTTTTAACCCACTTACTGTAGAACCTGAAACTAATAAGTTATTCCAGGGTAACGATAAATTGGCTGCGAACGTAAAAACTACCAAAGTTACGTTTCGAGCTCAATGGTAGTCAAAAAAAATTTGAGTTTTGTTTCACATTTCCGTGTTCATTTTCGACTGAAGGAAAAAATTCGCTCAATTAGAAAAATGGGTCATTGACTTGAAAAACTCTAAATTAAAAAAAAAACTCTAAATGATAATTAAATGAGCGCAGCGATTTTGTTTGTTAGGATAACGAAAAAATTTGAGCTAACCGATTGATCTTTGATCAATCGCCCCGAACTCAATCCCTTAATCGAAACTTAAATAAAGCAATGATCCGATGGATTGAACACGAAGAGCTCACTCGCGCCAATGAACGACACGAAGTGAGCTTCGCAAACGAAGTAAACGAAGCAAGCAAATTAACCCAAACGAATTTTTAGAAACTTTTTTTTTAAGGCATGACTTAAAAAAAAAAAAACGAACCTTTATTAAAAATTTTTATTAATTAAATAATCCAAAATGAGAGAATTGAGTGTAGCCCTGGGGAATCGAGCAAAGCTCGATTGATTCAAGCTTCACTTAATTATGAATAAAATTAATTATTAATAAAAATTGAATCGGTGTGGCAACAACCAAAGGTTGTTGCCACAGCAATCGGTTTATTGTTTTAGTGATCAAATAGTGGGTAGGTCAATTGACGCTTTGATTTATTTAAGCTTCACTTATTTTTATTAGCTTTAAACTTTGTTTAAAAAAATTGCTGTATTCATTTATATCTTGTAGTATAGCAAACGAATATTTGAGAAGCAAGCTTTACAAAAAGTGTCCAATTGTTTTTTAGTTCGGTTTTTATTATTTTAATAAATAAAGACAATATGAAAGAGCAGAGCTTTTTTAGAAAGAAACTTGAATTGAGTTTAAAAACTAATAAACAAAAAAAAAATAAAAAATTGTGCAGATTGTTATTATAGGAAATGAACACTGAGCACCGCGAATTAAATTAACGAGTGAAACATGTATTAAAAGCTTGTCACCCAATTTAGCTTAGCCAATAAATTTTTTTCGTATTTTTTTCGACAATTTAATGATTGTATAGAATTACGCCAATCGAAATTGCTCGTAAACTTGCGAGAATTGCGCTGCTTCGCGGCACTACGTGGGGGAATCTGCGGGATTGTGCTTCGCTACGCGGTGGCAATCCACCTTTGGCGCGAAGCAGCTCGACTCGACGCGAAGCATCCCGACGCGAAGCCGCCCGATCTCTGATCGGGTCTCCGATCGGGCGCGAAGCAGCCTGAGCTATGCTCAGGTCTCCGATCGGGCGCGAAGCAGCCGGAGCTATGCTCCGGCGCGAACCTGAGCATAGCTCAGGCTGCTTCGCGGCAGCCTGAGCTATGCTCAGGTCTCCGATCGGGCGCGAAGCAGCCGGAGCTATGCTCCGGCGCGAACCTGAGCATAGCTCAGGCTGCTTCGCGGCAGCCTGAGCTATGCTCAGGTCTCTGACTCGACTCGACGCAAAGCAGCCGGAGCTATGCTCCGGTCAGAGATCGAGCTGCTTCGCGTCGAGTCGATTTCCCAAGCTTGATCGATTCCGAAGGATCAATGCCCCAGTTTGTGCGAAACACAATCCCCCAGATTGATCGAGCGTAGCGCAAACGATCAAGCGCATCTTGATCGATTCCGAAGGATCAATTTCCAAAATCAATCCCCGAATCGAGCGAAGCGAGATCAGATTGAACTATGTAGGATCCCCCAGATCGAGCGAAGCGAGATCCCCCAGGCTGAGTAATACAAACCAAGTGAATTATTTACCATAATAGCAATTTTGTTATTGATTAAAAAAAATTTTGATAATAAAAAAAACACTTATTAGTTAACTGCAGGAGCCAACAATCAAAACTAATTTGGCAAAAAAAAGTTAAACTATTACTAAGTAATGATCGAAAAACTATTTCGATTCAACAAAAGGTTGAATCGAAATCGCTCTTATACTATAGTTAGTTGAATAGCAAAAACTCATCGATAATTTTTCCCAAATGAGCAAGCGAAATGAGCGAAACCACGTATAAAAGTTTTTAAATTACGTCGATTGATCGAATATAAATCTCCTCAGCAAGCTGATGTGAGATTTTCTCCGAGCGCAATTATGATAAATAAATTTGGGATTTTAGATTAAAAACTCCTCAGATAGGACTTGAACCTATGACCAATCGGTTAACAGCCGACCGCTCTACCACTGAGCTACTGAGGATTTATTTTTTTTTTTTTTTTTATATAATAGTACTTTTTTTTTTTTATCAACCAATTAGTTACATTTTGAATATTGTTAAATTATCTTCCAGATCTTTTTTTTTTCAAAAATTAATTCATGTTGAAGTGTTTTGGGGATCCTTCGGAATGGATCAAGCTGCGCTTGATCGATTTCGCTTCGCTCACTGGATTGCATTTTTTTTCATTTTTAAGAAAATCTCGAATAACATATTTTTTAGTACATTCTAAAATTATTGCTCAAAGAAAAAATCATTGTCAGCTGTAAAATTCTCAAATTCTGTTTCAACAAATTGCATTTGGTGTAATACCTCTTTGTTTTTCATATTCTGTTTCCTTTGTTGGTAGAATATCCCTTGGAGCGCTAGAGGAAAGCAAAATCAGAGGGATTGTTTTTCAATCACTCGTTTCGATTGGGGCAATTGCGCTGCTGTGGTTACAGCGCTCCGCGCTGCTACCACAGCAATTGGTTTCTCAAAAATTTTTTTAGTCAATCGGGAGAATTTATTTTATTATTTTAAATCAATTTAGGGGATCGAGCGTTTCGCACGCTCGCTTGCGCTTGATTTTAAATATTAAAATTTTGTTTTCCTAGTATTATTTTTGGGATCTCGCTGCGCTCGATCTGAGGGCTCGAACAAAGTTCGATCTGGGGGATCGCGCGATCTGGGGGATTGCGCTTAGCACAATCTCCTTTTTTTATTATTTTTTTATTATATTTAAATTAAAAATAATTAATTTTCTGGGAGATCTCGCTTCGCTCGATCGTTTGATTCAAAGTGTCATTCTATTTTCAATCTTTAACAACAACAGATGTCCACTAAATTCACCTAACACATTTCTTCCACAAATAAATAACAGGTTTTCCGGGTGAGTTACAACGTCAATACCAATCCAGCCGACTTTTTCTTACTTTGAATTTGGCGCTCAATTTTATGCTAAGCAATTGGACATTGTCCAATTGCTTAACAACGATAAAGACAAAAAAATCTTAATCTAGAGGTTTCATTGAAAGTACTGGTTCGTTATCACGGTCAATACCTTTTTCGAATCCAGCTGCTGCTGCACGAGCACGTCCTGCATGCCATAAATGGCCAATAAAGAAGAAGAAACCTAAAACAAAGTGTGAACAAGCTAACCAACTTCTTGGAGATACGAAGTTCACTGCATTAATTTCTGTAGCAACCCCACCTACTGAATTCAGAGAACCCAGAGGAGCGTGTGTCATATATTCTGCAGCACGACGTTCTTGCCAAGGTTGAATGTCATTTTTAAGTTTATTTAAATCTAAACCATTTGGTCCACGAAGAGGTTCTAACCAAGGTCCTCGGAAATCCCAAAAACGCATAGTTTCTCCTCCAAAAATGATTTCACCAGTTGGTGATCTCATTAAATATTTACCTAATCCTGTAGGACCTTGTGCTGATGCTACATTTGCACCTAAACGTTGGTCACGTACTAAGAAAGTAAATGCTTGTGATTGTGATGCTTCTGGACCCGTAGGACCGTAGAATTCACTAGGATAAGCAGTATTGTTAAACCAAGACATACAGCAAGCGATGAATCCCATTACTGCAATCGCTCCTAGACTGTAAGATAAATAAGCTTCACCTGACCATACAAAAGCACGACGAGCCCAAGCCCATGGTTTTGTTAAAATGTGCCAAATTCCGCCTAAAATTTCTAATGTACCAATCCAAATATGGCCTCCGATAATATCTTCCATATTATCGACACTAACAATCCAACCGTCTCCACCAAAAGGTGATTTTAATAAGTAACCAAAAATAACACCTGGACTAATTGTTGGGTTTGTAATTACACGCACATCACCACCGCCCGGTGACCATGTATCGTAAACACCACCAAAGTACATCGCTTTCCATACTAAAAGCCATGCACCAATACCTAAAATAATTAAGTGGATTCCAAGAATTGTTGTCATTTTGTTTTTATCTTTCCACACATAACCAAAAAATGGGAAAGATTCTTCAAGTGTTTCAGGTCCAATTAGCGAGTGATAAACACCACCAAAACCTAATACAGCTGATGAAATTAAATGAAGAACGCCCGAAACAAAGTATGGGAATGTATCAATAACTTCACCACCTGGTCCAACACCATAACCTAGAGTAGCAATATGTGGTAATAAAATAAGACCTTGCTCATACATTGGTTTTTCTGGAACAAAGTGTGCAACTTCAAAAAGATTCATTGCACCAGCCCAAAAAACGATTAAACCAGCATGTGCAACGTGAGCTCCTAATAGTTTTCCCGACAGGTTAATTAATCGAGCATTACCAGCCCACCAAGCAAACCCAGTAGACTCCTGATCACGACCACCTACAGTTAAAGAACCATTAAAGAGCGTTTCCACGTGGTAATACCTCCTCAGGGAATACAAGTTTTTCGTGTGGTTGGTCTTGTGCTGCCATCCATGCACGAATACCTTCATTTAAAAGAATATTTTTAGTGTAAAAAGTTTCAAATTCTGGATCTTCTGCTGCACGAATTTCTTGTGAAACAAAGTCATAAGCTCGTAAATTTAAAGCTAAACCTACTACACCAATAGCACTCATCCAAAGACCAGTAACAGGTACAAATAACATAAAGAAATGTAACCAACGTTTGTTTGAAAAAGCTACACCAAAAATTTGAGACCAGAATCGGTTTGCTGTAACCATTGAGTACGTCTCTTCAGCTTGTGTTGGGTTAAATGCTCGGAAAGTGTTTGCACCATCACCATCTTCAAATAGTGTATTTTCTACAGTTGCACCATGAATTGCACAAAGTAGAGCAGCACCTAAAACACCAGCAACACCCATCATATGGAATGGATTTAATGTCCAGTTATGAAAACCTTGGAAAAATAAAATGAAACGGAAGATAGCTGCAACTCCAAAACTTGGAGCAAAGAACCAACCAGATTGACCTAGTGGATAGATTAAAAATACAGAAACAAAAACAGCAATTGGCGCTGAAAAAGCAATTGCGTTGTATGGACGTAATTTAACAGAACGAGCAATTTCAAATTGACGTAGCATAAAACCAATCAATGCAAATGCACCGTGAAGAGCAACAAAAGTCCATAATCCACCAAGTTGACACCAACGAGTAAAATCACCTTGTGCTTCTGGACCCCATAAGAATAATAATGAATGGCCCATACTGTTTGGTGGTGTTGAAACAGCTGCTGTTAAAAAGTTACAACCTTCAAGATATGATGAAGCTAAACCGTGAGTATACCAAGAAGTTACGAATGTTGTACCTGTTAACCATCCACCAAGAGAAAGATAAGCACAAGGTAATAAAAGTAATCCGCTCCAACCTACGAATACAAAACGGTCACGTCGTAACCAGTCATCTACTAAATCAAACCAAGTACGTTCTTGTTGAGATTTACCAATGGCAATAGTCATGGTGTGTATTTCCGAATTAATATTTATTTACTTTTTTGAATTTAGGGTAAATTTTGAATCAAAAGACAATATTAGGAAGTATTATCACTTAGATTCTTTTGAAATGACCTTTTCGTCTAAAAACTAAAACAAACAAATAGAAAATCGCACGCGAAGCAGCAATTTATCCATATTTTAGTTTATTTAAACGATCGAGCGAAGCTCGATCCCCCAAATTAAACGAAATGGACTTTTTTTAAGACCCTGATATTTAAAGGATCTCTTACCCTTTTAGATGCTAAAACGCACTCGAAGCGCGCGAAGCAATATAGGTAAAAATAATAATTAATTTTTTCAATTTTTACTTTTTTCACTAACGTGAATTTCCGCCGAGCGAAGCGAGTCCCCCGAAGTGAAATTAAATATCTGGTTTTTTTACAAAACGAAAAACTCCCAATAATTTTTTTGATTTATATTTAATTTTTAGTTTGCGTTCAATTGCGCGAAGCGCAATTACCTAGACGCGAACTAAAATTTTTAAAAATTTAATACTATTATAGGTTTTGTTATGAAATTTTTTCACTTTACCTTTATTTGTTTTTATATTTTTATAATATTAGATTAAACAATCGAGCGATTCGAACGATTGTGCAAGCGCAGCGAAGCGCAATCCCCCAGAATCAATCCATTACGAAGAAACGAGAAAAGCAGACGATCGAAGCGAAGCCAGTCCACAGATCGAGCCGCTTGTTTTTCAATCAATCTCCTCGATCGAGCGCAGCGAGATCACCCCAAACGAGATCACCTTATTGCGCAGTGGCTTCAACTTGAATCGAGTTGAAGCCACCGACTCGATCTGGGGGCTCGAAGCAGCTCGACGCGAAGCAGCCCGACGCGAAGCAGCCCGACGCGAAGCAGCCGCGCGAAGCAGCCTGAGCTATGCTCAGGGAGCTATGCTCCGGCGCGAACCTGAGCATAGCTCAGGCTGCTTCGCGGCAGCCTGAGCTATGCTCAGGTCTCCGATCGGGCGCGAAGCAGCCGCGCGAAGCAGCCGGAGCTATGCTCCGGGAGCTATGCTCCGGCGCGAACCTGAGCATAGCTCAGGCTGCTTCGCGGCAGCCTGAGCTATGCTCAGGTCTCTGATCGGGTCTCTGATCGAGATCGAGCTCGCTACGCGTCCTAGATCTTCGCGAAGCTCATTTCATGTTGCTTCGCTCGATTGGCTTCGCCGCAATACGTGTGCTTAGCTCACTTCCTTTGCGAAGCTCACTTCGGGTGGATCGAACTTCCTTCGCTCGTTCCCGCAATTGGTTGAAAAGCCATTGTTTTGATTTTTTCTATTCAAAGAATGCTTTGTTTGCCTGGGGAATTTCGCTTCGCTCGATCATTCGAAATTGAATTTTCAATAAAATTCGAAAACGCAATTGAATCTTTAATTCAATTTCTAATTCATTCGTTAAATGTATTTTCTATGATTATTTTACAAAATAGAAGTTAATAAAAAAACATAGGTTGTATATTAGATTTTGAATTAATTATTTAAATTGTTTTATATTAATATAAAAAAAATAAAAATAAAAAATTCAATTTGCTATAATTTATATATAAGGAAATATTAATAAATAAATTTTAAATAAAAACAAGTATACAATTTTTTTTCTAGTACAACCAATTGCGTTTCTGTTGCAACAACAAAAGATTGTTGACACAGCAATTGGTCGAATTGCGCGAAGCGCAATTCCCGCCAATCGAGCATATCGAGCGCAGCGAAATCACCACAAGCTTGATTCTCCCAATTTAAACTTTAGTTGGGGTTATTTGGCTCGATCCATTAATATCGTAACTGCGACATTTCTAGATAATTGGCTAAAAAAAATGACTTATATTGGGGGAATTGCGCTGGGGATATCAGGGGAATTTTGCTTTGCTCAAATGGTTTCGCTCACTTCGAGGGGATCGAACTTGGGGAATTGCAAGCAGGCGCTGTGGTTACAGCGCTTTGCCGCGAAGCAGCTCGATCTCTGACCTGAGCATAGCTCAGGCTGCTTCGCGCCGGAGCAGAGCTCCCTGAGCATAGCTCAGGCTGCTTCGCGCGGCTGCTTCGCGTCGAGGCTGCTACCACAGCAATTGTTTCGCTCAGTCTCGAAATTGGTTAGTGATTTTAAAAAATAAAACACTAGAAAAAGAAAGAAAATGAATACAATTTTGTTTGGTTTACTCGTTTAAACGTCTGGGCGACTCGCTTCGCTCGTCCGGGGGATCGAACATAGTTCAATCTATTAAAAAAAAATAAAAAATATGAACACATTTACTAATACAAAACAAGCACGTCCTGTTTTTCCTTTTACTGCGATAGTTGGTCAAGAAGAAATGAAATTAGCTTTAATTTTGAACGTAATTGATCCCAAAATTGGGGGAGTTATGATTATGGGTGATCGAGGTACTGGAAAGTCGACTACTGTTCGAGCTTTAGTGGATTTACTACCTGAAATTAAAGTTGTAGAAAACGATTTATTTAATTCAGATCCAGACGATCCAGAATTAATGAGTGAAGAAGTTCGCAACTTAATTCAAAAAAATGAGCCTTTAAACATTACTACAAAAAAAATTCCTATGATTGATTTACCTTTAGGAGCAACCGAAGATCGTGTTTGTGGAACTATTGATATTGAAAAAGCATTAACAGAAGGTGTGAAAGCTTTTGAACCCGGTTTATTAGCAGCAGCTAACCGCGGAATTTTGTATGTAGATGAGGTCAATTTGTTAGATGATCATTTAGTTGATGTTCTATTAGACTCAGCGGCTTCTGGTTGGAATACTGTAGAACGTGAAGGAATATCAATTAGCCATCCGGCACGATTTATTTTAGTTGGTTCGGGAAATCCAGAAGAAGGAGAACTTCGACCACAATTATTAGACCGTTTTGGTATGCATGCTCAAATTGGAACTGTTAAAGAACCTCATTTACGTGTTAAAATTGTTGAACAACGAGCAAAATTTGACGAATCACCATTAGAGTTTAGAAAAAATTATGAACATCTTCAAAATCAACTTCGCGACAAAATTATTAAAGCTCGAGATATTTTAAAAAATGTTGAAATTGACAATGAATATCGAATTAAAATTTCAGAAATTTGTTCTGAATTAAATGTGGATGGATTACGTGGTGATATTGTTACAAATAGAGCTGCAAAAGCAATTGCTGCTTTTGAGGGTCGAACTCAAGTAACTCCTCAAGATATCTTTCGTATTATTCCTTTATGCTTACGTCATAGACTAAGAAAAGATCCTTTAGAATCAATTGATTCTGGGGATAAAATTCGTGATTTATTTTTACGTAATTTTGATGCCATAACAAATTAAAAAAATAAAAGTCAGTCATGTGAATGACTCATTTGTGTTTAAATATAAATGAGCGTCGATAGGGGAGCTTTGCTCCCCAAATTAAAGCTCCACATTGACCCGACTAAGGAATTTTTTTGTAGTTCCTACGTATGAAAATAATACATAGATACCTTCGAATACTTAATTAATTCAAGGCTCTATGGTAAGTAATTACCCCAATACCCTGAAAGGTTGAATGTTGCGGAATTCGCTACGCTTATTGGTTTTGTTAACGTTTGGGGGATCTCGCTTCACCGCGAACTCGATCGGAGATCGAGCTGCTTCGCGGCAGCTCGATCTCTGATCGAGTTGAGTCGATCGATTGATCCAATGAGCAAAAACGATTGAGCGCTTCGCTGTGGCAATCCACCTTTGGGTGAATCAAGCCAACGACTCGCTGCTTCGATCTCAATAGCCCCAATTCCCCCAAAATCCAATTTCCAACGCTGCATATGCCTACTCATTAAGAAAGAACACGTAGATTGCGCGAGCGAAGCGAAGCGCAATCCCCCAGATTGATTGAGCGAAGCGCAATCGATCGAGGTTCCCTCGATCGATTCCGAAGGATCAATCCCCCCAGGTTGCTCCAATTGCGCAAAGGGCAATTCACCCAAACCGAAAAGGCCGGAGTTTCTGGATATATTCCATTTACACTAATTCTTATTGAACGCAAACCAATTGCTGTTGGTAGCAGCGCGAAGCGCTGTAACCACAGCGAAGCGCGATTCACCCAGTCCCCAAACAAAATTGTGCGTGTTTTTATTGGTTATTTATAAAACATTCAAACTCCAGTTACTTATGTGGAAGCATGACGTAAGTGTAACTTGAATAATTTTTAAGTTTTGTAAAAAAAAACTTGATTTTCCAAATTATTTTAGGTTATTATTTTAATATATGCGGGATAGAGCAGTCTGGTAGCTCGTGAGGCTCATAACCTTAAGGTCGCAGGTTCAAATCCTGCTCCCGCTAAATAAATGAGCGAAGCGAATTCCCCAAACAATCGAGCGAGTGAAGCTCGATTCCCCAGATTTTTTTTTCGTTTTCCATTTTTTTGGGAATTCGCTTGGGGGAATTTCGCTTCGCCGCGAACTCGATCGGAGATCGAGCTGCTTCGCGGCAGCTCGATCTCTGATCGAGTCGATCTGCTCTTCGAGTGTATTACTAAATTGAGCGCTTTGCTGTTATTCGATTGCTTGGGTTTAAATTTTGTTTAAACTTATTGGGCGCAAAGCGCAAAATTCGCCCAATGAAGACTTCAGCCCGAATTTTTCCCAATTGATTGAGAGAAGATTGAGCAAGCGTAGCGAGCTCAATCCCCCGGATCACTAAGCATAGGAAGTTTCATTTTTTGTATTCCCCTTTTCTAATTAAAAAAATTTAGAAATTCGTCGGAATCGAGCGACGCGAAGCAGCTCGATCTCTGACCTGAGCATAGCTCAGGCTGCTTCGCGCCGGAGCAGAGCTCCGGCTGCTTCGCGTCGAGGCTGCTGTGCGATCGAGCGAAGCTCGATCCCACACCGCTCGATTTTTTATGAAATCAAAAATTCCACCTTTTTTGGAAGACAACATTACCAAAAGAAAAACTAAAAACAATTTTTTATTATTAAAAAAATTGGATAAATACCATTGAGCTGAGCAAATTGCTGTGGTAGCAGCGTAAAGCGCTGTAACCACAGCGAAGCACGCAATTCACCAAATCGTCTTAGTTCCACTAGATGAATGACCAAAAAGGATTGCCGGGGGATTGATCAATGTACTTCAATTTTTTTATTAAAATGAAATCGAACGAAGCTAGATTCCCCGATTGACGATTAACGACATTTTTATTCTAAAAATTCTTATAAAAACAATCGCTGAGCCGATTGATCCAATGAGCGACACCGAATGAGCTTCGCGAACGACCGATCAAATTCAGTTCGATTCCCCCCGTAGTGAGATTCGCGAACGAAGTGAGCTTCGCGAAATTTACGCTGTGGCTTCAAGCAAAGGTTAATTGCCACAGCGAAGCGCTGAATCGCCCCAATTCTCCCCCAAGATCAATTATGCCCCCTTTCGAGAGTCCCGACCCCAAACGAGTCCCCCACGAGCTAATCGAAATCTTTCTGAGCGTTATTTTGCTAATTGAGCGAAACCGAATTTCATTAAAAACAATTGGAAGAATTGAATTTTCTTAAATGAGTTTTTAAGAAAAAAAAAAGTTTATCTGAAAAAAAAGATAAAATATAATACGAGAAGAAAATTTAGAATAAATAATAAAAAAACTTTTTAATGAAAAAATTTTTAAATAAAATTTCATTTTTAATGTTATTTTTAGTGCATTTAAATGGAATTAACGTTGCAAACGCTTATCCTATTTTTGCTCAACAGAATTATGAAAATCCACGTGAACCTAATGGTCGAATTGTTTGTGCAAATTGTCATTTAGCTCAAAAACCAGTTGAAATTGAAGTTCCACAAGCTGTGTTACCAGACACTGTATTTGAAGCAGTTGTTAAAATTCCATACGATCAACAAATTAAACAAGTTTTAGCCAATGGTAAAAAAGGTGATTTAAATGTAGGTGCTGTTCTTATTCTTCCTGAAGGCTTTGAGTTAGCACCGGCAGAACGAATTCCTGAAGAAATGAAAACAAAAATTGGCAAAGTTTATTATCAACCTTATAGCGCCGACAAGAAAAATATTCTTGTTGTTGGACCAATTCCAGGAAAAACAAACAGTGAACTTGTTTTCCCAATACTTTCACCAGATCCTAGTAAAAATAAAGATGTATTTTATTTTAAATATCCTATTTATCTTGGTGGAAATCGTGGTCGTGGTCAACTTTATCCTGATGGATCAAAAAGTAATAACACTGTGTATAGTTCGTCAGTTTCTGGACAAATTGAAAAAATTGAACCACTTTCAAAGAAAGGTGGTTTTTCAATAACTATTAAAACAGCAGATGGTAATGAAATTGTAGAAAAAGTTCCACCAGGTCCAGAACTAATTGTACGTGAAGGTCAAGCAATTCAAGTAGATCAACCATTTACAAATAATCCAAATGTTGGTGGTTTTGGTCAAACAGAAACAGAAATTGTATTACAAAATCCAGCTCGTATTCAAGGACTAATTGCTTTCTTTGCTGGTGTTCTTTTAACTCAAATTTTCTTAGTATTAAAGAAAAAACAATTTGAAAAAGTTCAGTTAGCAGAAATGAATTTTTAATTGGTTGATGGGTTGGACATTCAATCAAGGTGAATAACAATAAAAATGATTGCTTGACACGAAAAGCCAAGCGATAATGTAAAGAAAAAATCACTAATATGTATTTGTAGTCTTTTTAATTGAGCTCTTCAAGCTTAATTGAGTAAAAAGGAACGTATAGGTCACTGACCCATTTTCGGATTTAACATGAGCTAGAAGGCGGGGAGCTTTGCTCCCCGAATCCAAGTTCCACATGAACCAAGGAAATCGAACTACGCTCGCTTAGGCTAAGGGCTTTTTCAAAGTTCCTACGTTAGTAGTTAATTTATAGGGCGGAATGATTCACCCGTTACGGGTTTTACGTTTTGTGGTTCAAATAACTGAGCTTTGCTCAATCCCCCAAAACTGAGAGGTTTGATCGAATCGGTGGCTGCAACCAAAGGTTGATTGCCACAGCGAAGCGCTCGATCCCCCAGCTAGTGCTGCAAACATCTAAAACAACTGCATAACATTGCTTAGGTGACATTTACCATGCGTAGTCATGAATTGGAATATAAAAATACGTGTGGGGGATCGAACGTAGTTCGATCGGAGCAAAAATCATTTTTTTCTATATTATTAATGAGTCAACCGTATTTTAGAGTAGACGAGCGAAGCGAGTCCCCAGAATGCATGTTTCATTAAAAAAAATTTCTTTTTTTTCACTAATTGCTCGTCAACTAAAGTTGACCAATCGAGCGAAGCTCGATTTTATTAGCAATCCCCCCCAGTTGATTTTATTTTATTTAAATCTCGATTATCGGGTCAAACGATCGAACGAAGTTCGATGCCCAAAATCTACTGTATGTTTTCAATTTTTACTCGATTTACATATTAACATTATTATGTTTTTTTTGTTCAAATGATGAAGGATAAACTATGGTAACAGTTGTTAGTTATTTAGGTTTATTATTTAGTGTTTTAGTTGGAACTATCGTTATCTATTTAAGTTTAATTAAAATTAAACTTATTTAAAAAAAATTTCAGTGCTTTGCGCGCTTCGCTTACTATACACAAAAATTTTTTTTACTTAATTAATTACACGATTGATCGAGCGAAGCGAGATCAATCCCCAGATCGCTTTGCGATTGTTTCAATCAATTGAACATTGTTCAATTGATTTCAAATTGATTGTTTTGCAATCAATTGAAAAAAGAAAATTTTACATTAATACTAATTTTCTATTTAATTTATTAATACAATACGAAAATAAAATTATGGTTGAACCTCTTTTATCTGGAATAGTATTAGGTTTAGTTCCTGTTACAATAGCTGGTTTATTTGTGACGGCTTATTTACAATATCGTCGTGGCGATCAATTAAATTTATAATAAAATAAAAAATAACAATTGCGCGAAGCTGATCGATCGAGCGAAGCTCGATCACCCAAATCGCGTGATCCATCCCCCAAAAGGCTCGTCAAACAATTTCTCCAATGAGCGGCCGATTGAGCGCTTCGATGTGGCAATCAACCTTTGGCGCGAAGCAGCCTGAGCTATGCTCCGGCGCGAAGCAGCCTGAGCTATGCTCAGGGCAGCCTGAGCTATGCTCAGGTTAGAGATCGAGTCGAGTTGAAGCCACCGACTCGCTGCTGTGGGATCGAGCGAAGCTCGATCCCACACCGCTGCTTCGAGCTCAATTGCCCCAATACCCATAAGATCAATTGCCCCTAGTGGATGAGTGATTTACCCCAATTCCCTCAATTTTTTGTATTAGTCATTGCATTTGGGAATTGCGCTTCGCGCCATTGGTTCTACAACGTATAAAGTCAAGGTCCATTTTTTTAAGGCGTTTTAGTCTATGGTGGGGATAAAAAAATGAAACACCAGAGTCAATTAACAAACCCTAGAAAAAAATGAAGAATGAAAAGTAATTAAAAATAAAAAAAAATTTTTAATGTATGCGCTACTGGCAATTGAATCAAATTTTCAATTTTCGAATCAAAGATTCGAAATGCAGACATAAAAAATTTAATAGAAAAAGAATTTGGAAAAAAAAAGGCTAAGAGGTAATCAACTAAATTTATTAAAGTTTTTTTTTGTCGATCGAACGAAGTTCGATCCCCCAAAAAAATAATATAAAAGTACCTTTTTAATATATCAAACATGAATTGTTTTTAATTTTAGTCGTTTTTTACTAAAGACGGAATAGAAAAAATTTCATATAAAAAAATTCTAAATTTCTTTTTTTTTAAATTGTGTTAGCTGGGGGATTGCGCTTCGCGCAATCGATTAAAAATTTATATTTAACACAAAAAAAATAAAATGAAAAAACAAAAAATTATGAATGTTTCTGTAAAAACAGAAAATGTAGGTCAAATTGTCCAAATTATTGGACCGGTTTTAGACGTTGCTTTTCCACCAGGAAAAATTCCTAATATTTATAATGCTTTAACTGTTCGAGGCAAAAATCAAGCAGGTCAAGACATCGCGATTACTTGTGAAGTACAACAATTATTAGGAGATCATTGCGTTCGTGCCGTTTCTATGAATGCAACAGATGGTCTTATGCGAGGTATGGATGTTATTGATACTGGTAACCCATTAACTGTTCCTGTAGGAAAACCAACATTAGGACGTATTTTTAACGTTTTAGGTGAACCTGTAGATAATTTAGGTCCTGTAGAAGCTACAGAAGGCCTTCCTATTCACCGATCAGCTCCAGCTTTTGTTGATTTAGACACAAAACTTTCAATTTTTGAAACTGGTATTAAAGTTGTAGACCTTTTAGCACCATATCGTCGTGGAGGAAAAATTGGATTATTTGGTGGAGCTGGTGTAGGAAAAACTGTTTTAATTATGGAATTAATTAATAACATTGCAAAAGCTCATGGTGGTGTTTCTGTATTTGGTGGTGTGGGTGAACGTACACGAGAAGGAAATGACCTATATACAGAAATGAAAGAATCTGGAGTTATTAACGAAAAAAATCTTATAGAATCGAAAGTGGCTTTAGTTTATGGTCAAATGAATGAACCACCAGGTGCGCGTATGCGTGTTGGTTTAACTGCTTTAACAATGGCAGAGTATTTTCGTGATATTAATAAACAAGACGTTTTATTATTTATTGACAATATTTTCCGTTTCGTTCAAGCAGGTTCAGAAGTTTCTGCCCTTTTAGGCCGAATGCCTTCTGCTGTTGGTTACCAACCAACTTTAGCAACTGAAATGGGTGGTTTGCAAGAACGAATTACGTCAACAAAAGATGGATCAATTACTTCAATCCAAGCTGTTTATGTTCCAGCCGATGACTTAACAGATCCAGCCCCAGCTACAACATTTGCTCATTTAGATGCGACAACAGTTCTGTCACGTGGTTTAGCTTCTAAAGGAATTTACCCTGCAGTAGATCCATTAGATTCTACATCGACAATGTTACAACCTTGGATTGTAGGGGAGGAACATTATGAGTGTGCACAAAATGTAAAACAAACATTACAGCGTTATAAAGAATTACAAGATATTATTGCTATTTTAGGTTTAGATGAACTTTCAGAAGAAGATCGACTAACAGTAGCTCGTGCACGTAAAATTGAACGTTTCTTATCACAACCTTTCTTTGTTGCAGAAGTATTTACTGGTTCTCCAGGAAAATATGTAAGTTTAAAAGAAACAATTGAAGGTTTTAATAAAATTCTTTCTGGTGAGTTAGATGATTTACCAGAACAAGCATTTTATTTAGTAGGAAATCTTGATGAAGCTGTAACTAAAGCTGAAACATTATAAATAAAATAGAATTTGACATGCTTAAAAAAATTAAGCCCTATTCAATCGAGCGATTCTGGGGGATTGCGCTTCGCTTCGCTCGCGCAATCGTTCGAATCGCTCGATTCCGAAGAATAGTTTTTTTTAGTTCCTAAATTATTCGGGGGTTTTCGATTTACTCAATCGGGGGATTTCGCTTCGCGTCACTACGTGTGGGGAATCTAGGGGTACTGCGCTTCGCTTGATCAATCTTCGATCAATCGGCTTCGCTCACTTCGATCGCGAAGCTCACTACAGAAAAAATCGAACTGGGTTCGATCGGTCGTTCGCGAAGCTCTCTTTTTTTGTTTTGGGGGGATCGAACGTCGTTCGATCGGTCGCGCAATTGATTTCGCACTACCTCAAAAATTTTAAATTTTGAAAAACAAAATGGAAACGAGTAAAGAATCTTTTTTTTGGATGACCAATTTGTGTATTTTTATAAAATTGAATAACTATGAAATCCAAATGAACCGAAAAAAAGCGTCTTTTTTCAGCGTAGCTAAACTCAATTCCCCACAAAAAATTCGAGTAAGCAAAGCCCAAATTTATCATTTATCCCATATCTAAAAGAAAAGAACTTTCTAATAGATTTGGTTAATTATTTGTCTTACTTTATTAGAGTAAATTTCAACCTCTAATAATTAAGAGTAATTGATCCAAGGTCAAGGGGCTCATTGAACAGAAAAATGAGCGCAAAGCGCTCTTTGTTAAAAGACACCATTGCCCAATCCAATTGGTCAATAAATCAAAATTCAATGAAATTTATTTTTTTAAAAATAGGAGAAAAATCTAATGACATTACAAGTTTGTATAATGACGCCGGATAAAATTTTTTTAAATCAACAAGTTGAAGAAATAATTTTACCGACAAATACAGGCCAAATGGGCGTATTAACAAATCACGCACCTTTAATTACAGCTTTAGATATTGGAGTTATGTTAATTCGTACAAGTAATCAATGGAATTCGATTGCATTAATGGGCGGATTTGCATTAGTAAAACAAAATCAAGTTACTGTTTTAGTTAATGAAGCAGAATCAAAAGAAACAATAGATGTCAAAGAAGCAGAAGAAACTTTTTTAAACGCAAAACAAAGACTTGAACAAGCAGAAGGACAAAAACAAAAAGTCGAAGCTTCTTTTGCTTTTAAACGCGCAAAAGCTCGTTACCAAGTAGTAAATTAACTAAAAAAATTAACTTACTACGTCAATGACCCATTTTCTTTTGAAAATCAGCTTGGAGGCGGGGAGCTTCGCTCCCCAAATCACGAGTTCCATTGACCCGGCTTAGGGACTTTTATAGTTCCTACGTTATAAGCTAATAAATAGGTACCCTAGAATGCTTCACCAGTTCCAGGCTCTGGGGGATTGCGCTTCGCTGCGCTCGCGCAATCTACGGTAAGTGGTTAAACAAGTGGAAGGGTTAAGCTAGTGCTGCTTACATAGAAAACGGCTTTATAACATTGCCTAGGTGACATTTTTGACCAAGCATCTTGGGGGAACTCGTTTCCCTGGGATGCAGGAGATAAATTGAAGGTAACTTCTATGACTAATATATTGGTTTTAGCCAGTAATAAAATCCCGCTTCTGCCCACACATCCCGCACGGGCACGGCAATTGATCAAAAAGGGAAAAGCCAAAATTTAGAAGTTTAACCCTTTTACAATTATTTTAACTGAACGCAACCACGAAACGGCTCAACCTATAGAATGCAAAATTGATCCAGGTAGCCAAACTACGGGAATGGCCTTGGTTGTGCAAGGCCAAAAGAAAACCAAAGCTGTTTTAGGTATTCATATAAAACATAGAGGTAAATATATTACAAAAGCCTTACAAAAACGTCGGGCTCTTCGCAATTTTCGGCGATCAAGAAAAACTCGTTATAGACCACCCCGTTTTTTAAACCGAACACGGCCAAAAGGTTGGTTACCGCCATCTATTCAATCACGTTTAAACAATATAACCAACTGGGTTCGAAAGCTTAAAAATTGGGCTCCATTAAGCAATATTGAAGTCGAAGATGTCAAATTTGATACACAAAAACTAATGAATCCAGAAATCTAAGGCATTGAATACAGTCAAGAAACATTAATGGGTTATGAAGTTCGCGAATACTTATTAGAAAAGTTCCACCGGACGTGCGCGTATTGCGGCCAAACCAAAGGGCGTTTAGATATTGATCACATTATTCCCAAAAGTAAAGGGGGTACAAACCGCATTAGTAATTTAACCTTAGCATACCAACGCTGCAATCAAAAAAAAGGAAACCAAAGTCTTGAAATTTTTTTAAAAAATAAAAAAAAATTGGAAAGAATCAAAGCACAATGCAGAACTTCCTACAAAGATGCAGCTATTGTGAATTCCATGCGTAAAGCTTTGGTTTCAACTTTAAAAAAGTTCCACTTACCAGTAAAGCCATCGCCAGGTGGATTAACCAAATATAACCGCGTAAGCCAAAACTATTCCAAACAACATTAGGTTGATGCGGCTTGTGTTGGGAATTCTGGAGCCAATGTTTGTTTACCGCGTAATCTTTCAGTATTAACCATAACTGCAATGGGTCGGGGTGATCGCCAAAAATGCAAGGTGAATAAATATGGTTTTCCTTGTAGTCAACCCAAAAAAGTCAAACGTGTGCATGGTTTTGAAACGGGCGATTGGGTGAAAGTCCGATCGCTTAGCCCCGAAGAAAATGCCAAACGAAACGAAGAAAATCAGATAACTCAACCTGTTTACGGTCGTGTATCAATAAGATCAACTGGACAATTTACTGTGACCCTTACAAAAGGCATTTCATACAATATATCTTCAAAATATTGCCGTTTACTGCAACAAAATGATGGCTATGGCTATAGTTAATAATTTTTTTGTCTTTAGTCCAATTGCGCTGATTGATCGGGGGGATCAACCAACGGTTGATCATCGAACAATCGGCGCAATTGGATTTACTTCCAGTAGATTATTGTTACACGAACAGAAATTGGAGGGATTGAGCTCTTCGAGCACAATCGGCCAATTAGTTTAAATTTACGTTGCTTCGCGGCTTCGCCGCGAAGCTCACTACGAGAAAGATCGATCGAAGATCGATCAAACTGCGTGCGCTCGCTGCGCTCGCTGCTACGCGCACTGCGTGCGGGAAACTCGCTCCGCTACTCGAACTCCGTAACTGCGTGCGCTCGCTGAAGAAATTTCGTTGGCACTCGATTTGCTTCGCGCGCGCTTTGCGCTTGGCATTTTCTATATTGCAAAGAGCATTGACTTTCACCCGCTTGAGGGATCGAGAGCTTGGCGCGCTCGATCGAACCCCTGAGTTCGGGAAAATCAAGCTTGGGGGATCTTGTTTCGAACGATCGGGGGGGATTGATCGGCGATCAATCGGCTCAATTAATTGGTTTAACCACTTATATTAGAGCCCGGAGCGAATGAATTATTCAGTGGTAACTAGATGTTAAAGTTGATTGTAAAAACTTTAAAAAAGTTCTTAGCCGTGTCATTGTGGAACCTTCAAAAGCGAAGCTCTTTCCGCTCATTTGACAATGTAAAATGGGCTATTGACAAGCACTGATTTTTCGTTTCTTCGGAATCAAGCGACGCGAACACGATCTCTGACCTGAGCATAGCTCAGGCTGCCCTGAGCATAGCTCAGGCTGCTTTGCGCCGGAGCATAGCTCCCGGAGCATAGCTCCGGCTGCTTCGCGCGGCTGCTTCGCGCGCGAAGCAGCCTGAGCTATGCTCAGGTTCGCGCCGGAGCATAGCTCCGGCTGCTTCGCGTCGAGGCAGCTCGACGCGAAGCAGCCCGATCTCTGATCGGGTCTCTGAACGAGGCTGCTGTGGCAATCAACCTGGGGATTTCGCTTCGCCGCGAACTCGATCTCTGTTCGAGGCAGCACGATCTCTGACTCGACTCGATCAACGATCGTGCTGCTTCGAGTCCATCCAGTTGAAGCCATACCGCTCGATTTATATTAACTTCCAACTTTAAAAGCATCAATAAAAAAACCTAATTCTAACCCAATTTTAAAATAATTTAAAAATTTCCAAAGATTCGATCGAACGGAGTTCGATCCCCCAGACCGAATTTTAAAAAATTTTAGGGTCGGTGAAATTAATCTCTTATCAATTGTAGTTTTTTTTTGTGAAGTACTTGGTGGAATTGAGCTTGAAGAATTCGCTTCGCTCATTGGATCAATTTGTTTGGTGAAATTTCGCTGCGATTGATCAGCTCGATTAGTTTTATGCTCTTTTTTTGTTGGGAAATTGACGTTTTTATTATTCAAAGATTGGTTGTTTAAGGACTTTTCAATGGGCTGGTGGGGGTCTGGGGGATCGAGCTGCGCTCGATCGTTCGCATCGTTTAAGTGGTTAAAATAATTGAAATAATTAATAATTTCAATAATAAAAATTAAAAATAAGACAATAAATCCATCCCATATTTCAAAATTTCGAATTTTATTTAAAAAAGTTCCAAATAAATTACCAAAAACAAATCCAAAAAATAAAAAAAATAAAGCAAATACAAAAATTTTTTTAAAAATCAAAAATTTTTTTTTAATAAAGAATTGGAGTTGGGTAAACTTCGTAAACAATTTGGGTGTCCAATAGGTTTTTTTCGAAGATGTTAAATATTCGTAGTCTTTCATTTCATTCAGTTGAAAAATTTTAGTTTCGAAGAAAAACGCTTAGGGGTTTCGCTTCGCGCGATCAGGGGGATTGATTTTCGATCAATTGGCTGGCTCAATTGAGGGTATTGAACTTGGGGGAATTGGGGAAATTGAGCTCGAAGCACTCGATCAGATATCGGGCTGCCTCGACGCGAAGTAGCCCGACGCGAAGCAGCCCGACGCGAAGCAGCCCGACGCGAAGCAGCCCGACGCGAAGCAGCCGGAGCTATGCTCCGGTCTCCGATCGGGCGCGAAGCAGCCGGAGCTATGCTCCGGCGCGAACCTGAGCATAGCTCAGGCTGCTTCGCGGCAGCCTGAGCTATGCTCAGGTCTCCGATCGAAGATCGAGCTGCTTCGCGCCCGAACTCGACCAATCTGGGGGATTGATCCTTCGGAATCGATCAAGCTGTGCTTGATCGTTTGAGCTTGGCTTGCACAATTTTCGATCACTCGGACCGCTCTTCGGAATCGAGCTTCGCTCGATTTCTTTTTTTAAACATATTATTTATATTGAAATTTTTTTTTAAGCTTTCTTACTATTTATTGCATTTCGAATTAAATATTCAAAATGCGATTACGATTCGATTAAATAACGCATTGCAATTGGTGGGTGAACCGAGCTTCGCTCGATTGGTTCACTTAAGTTGAAAAGTTTTTCCGATTCAACCAAAGGTTGAATCGGAATTGATTTTTTAATGAAAAAATCGAAAAGCTATTTCATCATTGAATACATAGCCCATTGTTTCTAAATATTATTCAATCATTGCATGATATGTTGCTACTGTAGAAGGAGAAATTTTGTTTAAATATCTAAAAATCCAATATTTGAAAACAGTATCTAATAAAACTGGAAAAGTAGCAACAAATAAAAAAATAAAATTTTCATTATGTGGAAAACCAAAGCGATTTAATACAAAATCAATAAAAACTTCCCAACCTCTGGGTGAATGAAATCCAACAAGTAAATCTGTACTTAAAATAAGTAAAAAAGATTTAGTTGTATCACTTAAACTATATAATGATTCTAATAAAAAAGATTTAAGAATAATTATTTGAGGTTTTAGCCCTAAAAATAATAAAAAAATTGTAATTAAAGTAATGAAATCGCCAAATAAATTATTTAATGCATTAATACTTTGTTGATTAGACTCAAAAGCTAATTCTAATGTTTTTTGTTGAATTTTTTTCGAAAAATTTTGTGTCAATTGAGCGTTTTGGGGAAGTGATTTTTGATTAATTGGTGTTTCGCTTAATTCTATAAAATGAAAAGACTCCACAGTATTTTTTGATTCTTCGGTTCCAATAACAGTACTAGTACTGTTAATTTTTTGGGGAGAATCAGGCAAATCGAGCGAAGCTCGATTCTCCAAAGTGCAATTGGAACTGCTAGTCAAATTAAGCATGTAATTACTAGAATTTTCGTAATTGCTTAAAGCGCTTTGTGGTAAATTCGTTTCGCTCATTGAATCATATTGTGCGTCGTCCAATTGTTTTATTGGTAAAAAACATATAGAATTGTGTATCAATTCGTTGGTATTATTAGTTGGAGCAATATCGTTTAGCTTAAATGGTTTCAAACGAACTTCGCTTATTTGCGAATCGAATGCACCAGAAGATAATAAGCTATTTTCTTTGAAAATCAAATTGCTGGGCTGATTCAATGCAATCCCACTTTGTTGAATTGGTTTCGTCCATATTTGATTGGGGGTATTAGGGTTTACAGCCTCAGTGTTTGACGCCACTACGCTTCGCTCCAATTGGTCGGAGCCTCTTTTCAATGTTGGTTCAATTAATTTATTTTTATCTGGGGGATCAACCTTCGATTGATCGTTAATTTCAAAATTAAGTAAAACTTCAAAATAAAGTTGATTTTCAAATTGTTGCATTTTTAAATATGCTCTATTTTGTTGGTAGGAGTTTAAAAAAATTTCATTTTGATTAGCATTCCAAAAATATTCTGTTAGTGGTTTAAAAATAAAATTTGTTGCAACAAAATTTGTCACTATTGGAATAAAAATTAAAAGTAATAAACATTGAATAGAAACAAGAACTTGATATCGAGAAATACGAAATTCTTGAACAACTAAATCTGTTGTTTCAAAAAACATTTGTAGCGGGTAAAGCACCCAAGTTACCCCGGGTTCCTCCCCTCAGATCCGTACGTGCGCCTCTCAACGCATACGGCTCAAGCATAGCACAACTGGGTAACCTCAACTGCTTCATCAGTTGTGGTCCCTTTGTGTTAAGCATGCAGTGCGTTGCAATGACTATTATAGTGGCAAGGTTCGTGCATTAAAAGCCAAATCAAATTGACAACTTATTGGTGGAATTGTGAGTTTCGCGCCGCTCGATCAATTGTGGGGGATTGCGCTTCTGTGGTTACAGCGCAAAGCGCTGTTTACCACAGCAAACGATCGTCTTTTTTTTCTTGGCACCACATGATGCAAGTCAACTTTATGACCAAAAGGCATTAAGTTGTTGATTCTATTCCGGACCTCGACGCGAATCGAATTTATAAATGCGTCTTTCATTTTTTTCAAATAAACCTTTTTGATCATAAAAATGCATGGTTTTGGCTAACTGCTTTTCGGAAACCTATTACGCGACCGATCGAACGAAGTTCGATCCCCCCGTAGTGAACTTAGTGAACGAAATGAGCGAAGCACACGTAGTCCGGCGACGCCAATCGAGCGAAGCGACACGAAATGAGCTTCTCGAAAATCGAGGACGCGTAGCGAGCACGATCTCGATCAGAGACCCGATCTCTGATCGGGTCTCCGATCGGGTCTTCGATCGGGTCTCCGATCGGGCGCGAAGCAGCCGGAGCTATGCTCCGGCGCGAACCTGAGCATAGCTCAGGCTGCTTCGCGGCAGCCTGAGCTATGCTCAGGTCTCCGATCTAGCTGCTTCGCGCCAAAGGTTGATTGCCACCGCGCAGTGAAGCGCACTACCCCAGATTTTTCCCCACGAAGGGCCGCGAAGCGAGTGAGCGAAGCTAGTCGAGCGCTAGCGAGCGCGGCGAGTCGGTGGTTTCAACAAAAGGTTGATTGCCCCAGCAAAGCGGTCGATTCCCCCAGCACAATTTTGTTTGCCAAATTCAAATTTCCTTTTAATGGGGTTGGGGAGTTGCGCGCTTTGCGCGAAATTGATATACGCAATGTCATTAAAGATGGAATGACACTTTACGAATTGCGACATTGAGCTTCGCTCCCCTCAATGAGTAAGTCGTTTTTTTTAATAAAATACGTTTAACCGTTTGAGTGTCTGGGGGATTGTGCTTCGCACAATCTTCGAGCAAGGATTTTTTTCTTAGGAAGATCGTACTTAACTAGTTTGTAATTATTTTTGTATTGGTTCGTTCCTGTGAAGGTCCAACATCCGTTTATGTTTTTCCAATATTTGTTTAGTACCCATTTCAAAGTTTTTTTTCCGTGACGTCGAAGACCCCATTTCATTAAACGTTCATAGAGGTATTGGTTCATTGAACTCCATACATTCCAAATGTTGTTGGCGCAACGATGGTAATTCATCCAACTTCGTATTTTATGGTTAAGTTTAGTAGTTAAGATTTCGGGTTGGTGAATAGTTTGTATTAAATTTTTGATTTCGTTACGGTGCTTTAAAATGCTTTGGTTAGAAATTTTGCATAAGAATTTACCATTTGAATATTTACGAAAAGTCCATCCTAAAAACTCAAAACCTTGGCTTATATGGAGAATACTTGTTTTTTCTTCGTTAATTCGCAGTCCTCTAGGAGCTAAAAATTCTTTAATAGACTTTTTGACGCGTTCTAATTGTCGTTGGCTTCGACCTGTAACAATCAAGTCATTTGCATAACGTACAACATTTATGCATGTTTCTTTTTTGGTTTGATTGCCTTTTGGTCGTCGTTTAGCGTAGCCGTGCTTAAATTTATTTTTCAAATGTTTTGAGGAATTGGGGGGGATTGTTCTTCGCTGCGCGGTGGGATCGAGCGAAGCTCGATCCCACAGCGCAATCTGGGGGATCTCGCTGCGCTCGATCTGGGGGATCGAACAAAGTTCGATCTTCTTCGCACATTCTTCAAGCCCGTTTAAAGTGTGATTTGCTAGGGTTGGTGAAAAAACATCACCCTGAGTTGTGTTTTTTTCCATAAAAAAAAGGCCTGTGTTTTTTTTTTCAACATATTCTTTTTTTAACCAAGATTTTAACACGTTTGTTTTCATTGGTGTGTGGTTGACGAGCCAGTAGTGATTTATTTTAGCGAAGCTTTTTTCAATGTTTGCATTTAGTACCCATTGTGGACTATTTTGTTTATTTAATAAGGTACGTATTTGAGCATTTGCGTCCCAACAACTACGGTCAGGTCGGAAACCGTAAGATTGAGGATCACTTGTTGCTTCGACACAAGGTAAGAGCGCCATGTTCCAAAGTGCTTGATGTGCACCATTTGAAATACTTAGAAGACCAACCTGCCATGGACTTCCATTTGTTGACGGAATGTAGAAGTTTTTCAAGGGTTTGACGTCCAATTTATTACGTAACTCAAGTGCAGCTTGGAGCTTGAGCTCTGGAGTTGTCCATAATTGTTTATCAATTCCAGGCTTTTTTTTCCACGAGTTTTTTTTAGCCACTATGCGTACAGCTTTCAGGCTCGCCGAAAGGCTGCGTTTAGTTAAAAGTCTTTGTAGGTTTCGTACCTTTCGGTAGTTTCCGCGTTCTGCTGCTTTAGTAATTCTCTGCTGTAAGTTCTCAACGGTCTTTTCAACTTTAGACCAGTATACACCAGTCCAAGTATCTTCTTTTGATGAATGATAAATAGGCTGGATTAGAGATTTCAATAAAATCATTTTCTCCTCCTTCTATAAATACTGCAATTACTTTCAAAAGAATTTAACCTAACAAACAAAAGTGTGTTTGTGGGAATTGTTCTTGGTGGAATTGGGGCGTTTGAGCGCTTCGCGCGCTCGCTACGATCGTTGCTTCGAGCTCAATCGGCTTCCCACATTGGATCAATTGGCCGCTTTCCGTTAAGAGAAAGTTGGAGTTTCAGCAGTGAGATTACTACTACACCTCAAGAAAGTCAGCTATTCCTTTCGGTCAAAGGCAATGTATTGGGACAAAACCAAAACTTGGACAATAGTGTTGTTTTTTCAGCCTTTATCCTTGCCATTACAGCAAAGCTTTCGCTTTTTCCTTGTTCTTCTGCCCTCCAATTTTCTTTTGCTTTGTTTCCATCGCATTACCATTAATTTGAATGTGAAGCCTCCTTAATGGAAAATTGTAGGGTTTACCTCGTCTTAAATAAGGTCTTTTCTAAGTCAGTTCCAGTTCGGTAGACGCCGGCCCGATTAGTGATACCGTATATCTCATTAATAAGATATAACCTCCGAGACAATAAGCTCTCCAATTTAGCTTCTTCAACGAGCTTTTCGTTTGACGACGCATTGTGCCCTTGTTCTGCTCCTGACTCCACGGCGGCCATTGAACGGCTAAAAAAATCGGCTAAAACCCTAATTCTATTCAATCGCTTGTTCCTCTGCTTCAGACAATTTTATTACTTACTTTTGCCCTTGAGGTGAGCCTCATGTGGGTATACACATGGCATAGTCTAGAAAGCGTTTTCTAGATGTTTGCATACCTTATCCAGTTATCTACTCCTTGGGTTTAACCCCGAAGTTCGTAGTTACGAGTCGCACTTAATAAAACGACTAAATGTTCGAATAATAGATCGTGGAACAAGTCCTATTTCTTCTACGGGACGCTTTGTCGGTAATAATCGAATTTTTTTTCTTTTTGGGGAAGGAATATTGAGGAATTCGTTTCGCTCATTGGATCCATTGGTTTTCAAATTCGTCGGGTGTGTATTAGAGGGTCGATCAAAGAAGTCCGAATTTTGAAACTGTTCGGAATTTTTTTTATTTTGTTTCATAAAATTATTAAAAAATATTTATTTTATAATTAATTAGGCGAAGCGCTCGAAGCAATGTTGGGGGATTGCTTTGCTATTAAAGCAAAGATTCAATCGCTTTTTGTAGTACACGTAGTGCCGCGAAGCGGACGAGCGAAGTGAGTCCCCCAGAATTTCGAATGAACGAAAGTTCAATCAGATTCGAAAATGCAATTTCGTTTCGAAAACGAGATTCGAAATCAAATTGGACCTTAGGATAATCGCGTTTTTAAACTTTCGATTGTTGTCGAAAAGCAATTGCTTGTGGAATTGAGCGCTTCACGCTCAATTGGATTTAACATTTCAATTTAATTGAATAAAATTTTTAAAATATTTTCTTATTATTTTAATATATCGAAATAACAAAATTTTCATTTAAAAAATTGAGATAATTTTTATGTCAATAAATAAAATATTTTTAAAATAAAATATTTTTTCGATTTTTTGGGGAATCAAGCTTCGCTCGTTTGATTGTTTTTGTCAATTGCTCGCCCAGAGGGCGATCGAATTCACCAATGAGGGCTTCAGCACGAATACCCTCAAACGAAAACCTACTCCATTCCGTTTTTTTTTATAAGTTGAGGGTAGTGAGCCTCACAGAATTGAAACTCTAAAAAAAAATTATTTAATAAAAAATTATTGGAATTGGGAGGGAATTGCGCGCGAAGCGCGCAATTGGTTTATTTATTGAGCGATCAATTGCTGTGGTAGCAGCCTCGATCAGAGACCCGATCAGAGACCGGAGCATAGCTCCCGGAGCATAGCTCCGGCTGCTTCGCGCGGCTGCTTCGCGCCCGATCGGAGATCGGGCTGCTTCGCGTCGGGCTGCTTCGCGTCGAGCTGCCTCGAGCTCCGATCGAGTTCGCGGCGAAGCGCTGTAACCACAGAAACGCAATTCCCCAGGGCTCAATCGAATCAAAAAATGAAATTTAAATTAATTGATTGACTTGCATATTTTATAAAAATTATGTTATTCTCTCAATTGGACCAAAAAAAAATAAGGTCTTTAGTTTTTCAATTTTAAAACTTGATTAATGCCTTCGTCCGATGGAGCGCAAGCGGTGTGGGATCGAGCGAAGCTCGATCCCACAGCAGCGAGTCGCGCGGTGGCTTCAACCTTTGGTTGATTGCCCCAGCGAAGCGCTCGATCCCTCAGACGAGAATATTAGTTTCAATTCACGCTTAGGTGTAAATTGTCCCTAACTTAATTAATAAATTCAAAGTCTCAAATAAAAATTAAACAAAAAAAATGGAAATAAATTAATAACAAAGAAAATTCGAAGTTTTGGTTTTCAAAACAATTTGGGGGATTGCCCAAAGCGCAATCGGCCTAAACAGCTGAATTGATTCAAATTTACTACGTTCAGTTCGAGAAATAAGCTACAATTTTTTTTTGAATTGGAGGGAATTGATTTTGGGGGAATTGGGGCGATTGAGCTCGAAGCAGTTAACGCAGCAAGTCGGTGGCTTCAACTCGACTCGACGCAAAGCAGCCGCGCGAAGCAGCCTGAGCTATGCTCCGGCGCAAAGCAGCCTGAGCTATGCTCAGGGCAGCCTGAGCTATGCTCAGGTCAGAGCTCGAGCTGCTTCGCGCCAAAGGTGGATTGCCACAGCGAAGCGCTCAATCGGCTTCGCTCATTGGATCAATTGGCTTCGCGTAATTGGAATAACTAACTAATTCCTAAGTTTTCAATTTTACTACCTAATAAAACAACTAAGCGTAGCTTTGCGAAGTTCATTATCGAAATAGGCTTAGCGAATTCCCTAATACTTAGTTAACATTTCTAACCGATCAAGCGTAGCTCGACCCCCCAACTGTATTTGAATTGCGGAATTTTGGCGTAGCCCAATTGGATCGCTCTAAAAAAACACTTACGCGCTTATTAACACTCAATTGTGTTATTATTGGTTGAAAGAATAAAAGGAGCTCCGGCGGGTCAATTCACCCTCAAATGTGAATTTGTTTGTTATTGGTTTTGAATTTGGAGTAATATATTATGGCTCGTGAAAAATTTGAACGTACTAAACCCCATGTCAATATTGGAACAATTGGTCATGTTGACCATGGAAAAACAACATTAACAGCTGCAATTACTATGGCGTTAGCAGCACAAACTGGTGGTAAAGCTAAAAGATATGATGAAATTGATTCAGCACCAGAAGAAAAAGCTAGAGGAATTACAATCAATACAGCCCATGTAGAGTACGAAACAGAAAAACGTCATTATGCACACGTTGATTGCCCAGGACATGCGGATTATGTAAAAAATATGATTACAGGTGCGGCTCAAATGGATGGTGCTATTTTGGTTGTATCTGGTGCGGATGGTCCAATGCCTCAAACAAAAGAACATATTCTACTTGCTAAACAAGTTGGTGTTCCTAATATTGTTGTTTTTTTAAACAAAGAAGATCAAGTCGATGATCCAGAACTTTTAGAACTTGTTGAGTTAGAGGTGCGTGAAACTTTAGAAAACTATGAATTTCCAGGAGATGAAATTCCAATTGTTTCTGGCTCTGCATTATTAGCTCTTGAAGCTTTAATGGAAAATCCAAAAAATCAACGCGGTGATAATAAATGGGTTGATAAAATCTATGACCTTATGGATCAAGTTGATTCATATATTCCAACACCAGTTCGAGAAAATGATAAGCCATTTTTAATGGGTGTTGAAGATGTGTTTTCAATTACAGGTCGTGGAACAGTAGCTACTGGTAGAGTAGAACGAGGAACAATAAAAGTTGGTGATTCAATTGAAGTTGTTGGATTAAAACCGACTCGAACTACAACAGTTACTGGTTTAGAAATGTTCCAAAAAACATTAGATGAATGCGTTGCAGGTGATAATGTGGGAGTATTACTTCGTGGTATTCAAAAAACAGATATTGAACGTGGAATGGTTTTAGCACAACCCGGAACAATCACTCCACATACCAAATTTGAGGCTCAAGTTTATGTTTTAACTAAAGAAGAAGGTGGACGTCATACGGCTTTTTTCCCTGGTTATAGACCTCAATTTTATGTACGAACTACTGATGTAACTGGCAAAATTGAATCATTCCGAGCAGATGATGACAGTCCAACACAAATGGTTATGCCAGGAGACCGTGTTAAAATGGTAGTTGAATTAATTCAACCAATTGCTATTGAAAAAGAAATGCGTTTTGCTATTCGTGAAGGTGGACGTACAGTAGGGGCTGGTGTAGTTTCTAATATTCTAGAATAAAAATAAATATTTTATTAAAAATATTTATTTTACTCAATGACCTCATTTTTTTTTTTTAAATGAGCTAGGAGGCGGGGAGCCAATGGATTTTGGGGGATCGAGCTTGTTTCGATCACTCGCTTCGCGGCACTTTGTGAGCTTCGCGAACGAAGTGAGCGAAGCTCACTACGGGGAGATCGATCTGGGTTCGATCGGTCGTTCGCGAAGCTCACTCCGTGTCGCTCGATCGGATCAATTAACCCAAGCTCCCCGACTCCTAACTCCACATTGACCCGGCTTAAAACTTTTTTTCGAGTTCCTAGGTTCGAAGCCTATATATACATAGGTAACCCAGTACACGTTTTGTTTTGCGGCCTTCAGTGGTATTGCTCACTATGGTTCTTATGCGGAGGCGAATCTCTACACTTTTTGTAGGTTTTGAACTAAAGGGATTGAGCTAAACGCAATTGAATCAAGGGAATGTGCGAAAACAATTGAATCCAGCAAGGGAATTTCGCTTCGCTCATTCGGGAGGGGTATTAACTTTCGGTTGATCACTTCGGAAATAACGCTTTACTTTTTACGTGAGATTGAGCTCTTCGGTCTCAATGCGTTCCATTTAAGAGAAGTGGCAAAATAGTCAGAGATCGGAACGTCACTGACGGAAACATCTGAGGAAATTGGATCCTTGAACTTTGACGTCCTAATTGAGTCGACAATTCAATGGATTAGGAACTTTTAGACAATTTTATTTACAATTAATAATTTTGCGAATTCTTTTGGGCGGTGGTTATTAGCGATAGTACTTTTTTTGTAGAACTCGTACTGTTAACTAAACGACAACTTATTTAACACTTAATAAAAAGACAACTAGGTAATAAACGGTAGAACTGTTAACGGTAACTTTGATGCAGTAAAGTCAACCTGGACAATTATCGAACTTATGAAGAGATAAACCAATAAAAAAGCGATTTTAGGTATTATGAAGATGGCTCCCTTTTCACCCGTTAAATGAAACTACTCTATTAGCTTTAGCAGAAAATGATTCATCATCGAAAAAAAATGACTAATGTTTTTCTTCCCAAAACGACGCATTAAATTTTGAAATCAAATTAAAGGACATGTTTGGTCTTAACCCCCACGGTTTGAAAGATTTGCTTGATATGATAAATATGCCTTCCAAAAATTTAAGTTTTAAAACATCCCTTGATCACTATAAGGACAAAATGGAGAAAGCTTTAATCGAAGAACCTTATTTGTTTTTTTCTTCTACTTTCTTAGATGTTTTCAGATTGTCTTTTGTTTTAGACAGTTTCGTTGAATCGCATAATAAACTATTGAAAGATGTATTGAATATTAATAACCCCCCGACGCTTTTTATACGAAAACATTTTTCCCAATGACTAAACGACGAATCACGCAGTCTATATGGTTCAAATACTTCTTTTTTCATTGTTTAAAGGGAGATAAAGTTTTATATTTTTCTTTCTTTAAACTAGCTGTTTTAAACCAATTTTCACCTAATTAGACTCGTAATTTGGAGTATTATACAAAATTGAAACCTTGAATTCGGGTTTCAAACCAGTAATTTAGAAAGTCTTGAAGTCCAAAACGTTAAAAGCAGCCAACAATTTTTGTTGGCTGCTTTTAACGTTTTGGAAAAAAAAATAAGCTTCATTTTCTACTTACTCTAAAAAAACAAATTGGATCAAAAAATTCTGATAAATAAACAACCAAAACAGATTAGTAACAAAAAAGACAAAACATGCCAAATGAGAGAAAATCAAAATCTATCAGGGGGATCGAGCTTGGGGGGATCTCGCTTGGGTGGATCTCGCTTCGCTCGATCTGCTCGATCTGCTCGATGGGATCAATTTACGGTTGAAAATTCTTTTTGGTTTTCTCAACAGTTTTATGATGTTATGGAAAAATACTTTATTCCAGATTTTCTTAAAAATGAAAAAAAAATGAAAAAACACTTCAAGATGAGCCTAATTATGTAGAAAACCAAAAAATACTTGGACATGACAATTTAACAAGATTAAAAGAAGCAGTATCACTGCCCCTTTATATCGATATAATTTCGGATATTTTTTACACAGAGAGAGAATTGAGTAATGCCAAATAATTTTTATATTAATTACCTCTTGCTTAAATAAAAACGAATTCCTGGCTTTTTGAGACAACAGCACGTAAGGTAGTTTAGTGAAGTTATTTTTTATAAAAATTTTCATAGTTTGGTCTCCCCCATAGCTAAGCATTTCAAACTAACGAATCGATTAAAAAAAGTACACATAACAGTTTCAAACAATTGCGCGCTTCGCGCGCAATTCCCCAAATTAGTCTGTGAGATTAAGTCGTTTTAGCTCAAATAGCTCAATTAGTTTTTTTCATTAATTGACTTGTTTTTTTTTTTTTTTCATTTTTTAAGAAAATCTTGAAAAAAAATTGAAACAAATTCTAATTTTAACTAATAACAATAAAATAAAAATTAAAAAAATAATAGCCGATCTAGAACTTAAAAGGAAAAAATTTATAGACTATGTGTAATTAAAAAACTAATACATTATCATTTCTAGATTCTTGTACAGATTTCGATCAAAAAAAAAGAACATCTGAAAACAATTTTAAACGCACCTTCTGTAAATCAGTATTTTGCTAACAAAATAGATAGTGTAGTTTTTGAAAAAAACGGGAATATAAATTATCCCAAACTTGAAAACAAAGGTATTTTAAATAGGACATACCTAAACGAAACAAAGTTGCAATTAACACCTATGCTTATTTTGTTAGCATGGATTTGTTCAAATATTACATTCACAATGAATGAAGACGAGAAAGTTTTGTGTAAAGATTTATATGATAACTATAAACAATCGCGTTTAGTAAAAGAAGCATACGTTGAAACATCTACACGTCATACATTTGCAAATAAATTTAAATCGGCTTCTGTGTTTTTATTGAAAGGAATACGCGAAATTCAAACCAAAAGAGTAAATAACGGATAAGAATTATGACTGTGTATTCCTTCTGTCTAATTTTTTTTCCGCCAACTTGGATACTTCAAGTTTTTGGTTTTGGAGGACTGTATTTATTAGAAACGTATTGTCAATTACCTTACGTTTCTACCGGGTTATTGCTAGTTATGATATTTTGAAGAAAACTTCATAATGTACCTCTGGGATTTCATTACTTCACTATAAGCCAGATTAAACATAAGCCAGATTAAACTGGGAATTGAATACGACAAAGGAACGAAAAGAAAAGAAAAAAATCTATTAAAATTAAGGAAACGAAAAGAAACCATTGAATTATTAAACAAATTATGGCTTGTGGACATAAATTATTAAATCCAATCCAAAAAAGAGCTACCAAAAGAAGCTCTAATCCATTATATGATTCAAAAAAACCATTTTAGTTACTGGAATTTTTTAAGTTTATCAGTGCAAAATCTTTATTTGGAATAAAAAACTCGGTCAAAAAATACGCGGTGGCTAACCAACAACGATTTCAGGGTATTGAGCTTAGCGCAATACCCTTTGTTTGAAAAAAAAATTTATTATTTTTATCAATTCTTCGAAATCGAGCTATTCAAACAATTGCGCGAAGCGCAATTCCCGAAAATCGCTCGATTGTTTTTAGAATTCTTATCCAGAAAACAATCAAGCGATCGAACCGATCGAGGGGTGGCTTCAACCAAAGGTTGATTGCCCAAGCTCGATCCCCAAGTTCGACCCCCCCCTTATTGAGCTTTTCTCGCGAAAACGCGTTCGCGAAGCCATCGAACTTGTTTCGATTTCCCCGGAGTGAGCTTTGCAAATGAAATGTGGGAAGCCGATTGATCGCGTGATCAATCATGCCCCCAATCGAGGGTCGATCGATTTCCCCGATCCCCCCCCCCTCAAACGCTATTGGTTCATTCCTTAATCCTCAATTTCAATTTTATTAATTGGCAGTTTTAAACCCCTTAAGCACTAAAATTTAAAAGTAATATAAATATAACTAGACATCTGAAAAATTGCGCTTCGCGCAATCGAAAGTTTATTAACAAATTTAAGAGTTTAACTAAGGCGTTATTTTCTTACTTTACAATGAACTATTTTACTGGGTAAAAAATGAGCCCAAAAAGCTTCGCTCTTTAAAATTACACATTGAACGAGAGGACCGAGCATAACTCGATCGGGCTAAGGGCTTTTTCAAAGTTGCTACGTTCGATCGAGCGAAGCGAGATCCCCCAGCCATTAATTGAAGATATAGGTAATTATGAATCAATTAACTGGTCATGTCTCTGCGGGATCGCGCGTAGCGCGATCTGGGGGATTGCGTTTCGCTTCGCTCGCGCAATCTACGGAATATGGTTCAATCGAGCGAGCGGAACGCTCGCGCGGGTCGCGTTTTATCCAGTAATAAATTATTGCTGTAAATTTGATAATAAAAAATGAGCGAAGCTCAATCAATATTGACATTGACGATTTTGGGGATCGAACTGCGTTCGATCGATTTGCTTTGCTCTTTTGTTTTCATTTTATGCAAATTCGCATTCGCCTTTGTGCAGATACTGTTATTTTTTTTTTAGAATCTAGTTGAATAAATTGAAATTGGGAGAAATTCCTTAGAGCATTAAAGAAAAAACGCTTTACTCACTCAATTGAGGGGAATTAAAAATCGCCCAATTGGGGATATGGATCCTGAGGGAATTTCATTTGCTCATTGGATTGGGGGATTGAACTTCGTTCAATCAATCGGCTCAATTTGTGAAAAAGCTAGTTAATTAAATAAAAAATGTCAGTTGATTTTTATTTAGGAGAGTTCTCATGACAATTAGTCCACCAGAGCGCGAAGCCAAACAAGTAAAAATTGTCGTTGATCAAAACCCTGTAGAAACGTCTTTTGAAAGATGGGCTAAACCAGGCCATTTTTCACGTACTTTATCAAAAGGACCAGCAACAACTACATGGATTTGGAATCTTCACGCAGATGCGCATGATTTCGATAGTCATACTAGCGATTTAGAAGATATTTCAAGAAAAGTTTTTAGTGCTCATTTTGGCCAATTAGGAGTTATTTTCATTTGGTTAAGTGGTATGTATTTCCACGGTGCACGTTTTTCAAACTATGAAGCATGGTTAAGTGATCCGACACATATTAAACCAAGTGCACAAATTGTTTGGCCTATTGTTGGTCAAGAAATTTTAAATGGTGATGTTGGTGGAGGTTTCCAAGGTATTCAAATTACTTCTGGTTTTTTCCAACTTTGGCGTGCTAGCGGTATTACTAGTGAATTACAACTTTATAGTACAGCAATTGGTGGCTTAGTTATGGCTGCAGCTATGTTTTTTGCTGGTTGGTTCCATTATCATAAAGCGGCACCAAAATTAGAGTGGTTTCAAAATGTTGAATCAATGTTAAATCACCACTTAGCTGGATTATTAGGTTTAGGTAGTTTAGCTTGGGCTGGACACCAAATTCACGTCTCTCTTCCAATTAATAAATTATTAGATGCTGGCGTTGATCCTAAAGAAATTCCTTTACCGCACGAATTTATTTTAAACCGTGATTTAATGGCTCAATTATATCCGTCATTTTCTAAAGGGTTAGCACCATTCTTTACTTTAAATTGGGGTGAATATAGTGATTTCTTAACGTTTAAGGGTGGTTTAGATCCAGTTACTGGCGGTTTATGGCTAAGTGATACTGCTCACCACCATTTAGCTATTGCTGTACTGTTCTTAATTGCTGGTCACCAATATCGTACAAACTGGGGTATAGGTCATAGTATTAAGGAAATTCTTGAAGCTCATAAAGGGCCTTTTACTGGTGAAGGTCATAAAGGGCTTTATGAAATTTTAACTACTTCATGGCATGCTCAACTAGCTATTAACTTAGCTTTATTTGGTTCGTTATCTATTATTGTGGCTCACCACATGTACTCGATGCCTCCGTATCCATATTTAGCTACGGATTATGGCACACAATTATCAATTTTCACCCATCACACTTGGATTGGTGGTTTCTGCATTGTAGGTGCAGGAGCTCATGCTGCCATTTTTATGGTACGTGATTACGATCCTACAAATAACTACAATAACCTATTAGATCGTGTTATTCGTCATCGTGATGCTATTATTTCTCATTTAAACTGGGTTTGTATTTTCTTAGGCTTCCACAGTTTCGGTTTATACATTCATAATGATACTATGAGTGCATTAGGTCGTCCTCAAGATATGTTTTCAGATACAGCTATTCAGCTACAACCAGTTTTTGCACAATTTGTACAAAATACTCACTTTTTAGCACCGGGTGCTACAGCACCAAATGCACTAGCTGCTACGTCTCCAACTTGGGGCGGAGATGTTGTTGCTGTTGGTGGTAAAGTGGCTATGATGCCAATTGCTTTAGGAACTTCAGATTTCTTGGTTCATCACATTCATGCCTTTACAATCCACGTAACAGTATTAATTTTATTAAAAGGTGTTCTTTATGCTAGAAGTTCACGTTTAATTCCAGATAAAGCAACTTTAGGTTTCCGTTTCCCTTGTGATGGTCCTGGCCGTGGAGGTACTTGTCAAGTATCAGCATGGGATCATGTGTTTTTAGGTTTGTTCTGGATGTATAATGCCATTTCAGTTGTTATTTTCCATTTTAGTTGGAAAATGCAATCGGATGTATGGGGTACAGTAAGTTCGTCAGGCGTATCTCATATTACTGGTGGAAACTTTGCTCAAAGTGCAAACACTATTAATGGTTGGTTACGTGATTTCTTATGGGCACAATCTTCACAAGTTATTCAATCATACGGTTCAGCTCTATCGGCTTATGGACTTATGTTTTTAGGTGCTCACTTTGTTTGGGCATTTAGCTTAATGTTCTTATTTAGTGGTCGTGGATACTGGCAAGAGTTAATTGAATCTATTGTTTGGGCTCATAATAAATTAAAAGTGGCTCCGTCTATTCAACCACGTGCATTAAGTATTACACAAGGACGTGCAGTAGGTGTTGCCCACTATTTATTAGGGGGAATTGCAACAACATGGTCATTCTTCTTAGCACGTATTATTGCTGTAGGCTAAACACGTTAAAAAAAAACGAGCTGGGGATTGAGTCAAGCTAAGATTGGGCGAAGCCCAATCCCCCTCGTTAGTCCAAAATACGTTTTGACTGAGGAAATATATTAAAGCTCAATTTTCCCAATTTTGTATCAATTGAGCTTCGAAACAGAATAGATAGGCAGACGTTTTGGTTAGTCGGAGAAAATAGAATCATGTTGATTTGACTCGATCAGAGACCCGATCGGAGACTCGATCGGAGACCGGAGCATAGCTCGGGCTGCTTCGCGCCCGATCGGAGACCTGAGCATAGCTCAGGCTGCCGCGAAGCAGCCTGAGCTATGCTCAGGTTCGCGCCGGAGCATAGCTCCCGGAGCATAGCTCCGGCTGCTTCGCGCGGCTGCTTCGCGCCCGATCAGAGATCGGGCTGTTTCGCGTCGAGCTGCTTCGCGGCGGAACTCGGTTTGGGAGCTGAGTACGTGAGATTTCTTTCGGTTGGTCCTATGGATTTGATTCATAACTATTGGACTTGAGGGCCTTTTCAAGGGGTAAATTTGATTTAAAATGCAGCCTCCTCAGAGGACCAAAATAGGGGAAAGGGAGCTATAGAACCAAAGCTAATTTTGGTTGAATGTCTCTAAATAGAATTAGCTAACTAACTAATGGAAATCCATCGCCCCGATTAAAAGAAAAAATTTAATAAAATAAAGTTTTGAGTTTAACTACCCTTTGCTTCGTCAACTTTGCATTTCGTTAATTGCGTTTCAAAAGCTAGTGGTTTCGAAATGCCAATTTTTGATTAAAAAAAGCATATTCAAGAGCTTTTTTGAAAAGTACTATCAAAGCTGTAGTGAAAAAAAATCAAGTTTGAAATTTATTTCAAAGTGATTTGGATCGCGTTCTTTGAAAGTGATCAATAATAAAAATCAAACCTGATTAGGGACTCATTAGACTGATTTCCGAATTTTTGGGAAACAATCTATAAGAGAACCTGCTCGAAATTTCATTTCATTTGTTTCACTAAAGAGATGACATCACAAACGAGTCACATTGAGGAGATTGTTTTGCATTCAGGCTAAAAAATTGCCAAAAACCAATTGATGAATTATCAATTGCCCCAATTTTCTTTTGAGTCTCTTTAGTTAATAAAGCAAGTGAAAATGTAGTTTTGCGAGGGATTTTTTTATAACGCGTATGACAACTAAATTTCCTAAATTTAGTCAAGGTCTAGCACAAGACCCAACAACAAGACGAATTTGGTTTGGAATTGCTACAGCTCATGACTTCGAAAGCCATGATGGTATGACTGAAGAAAATTTATATCAAAAAATTTTTGCATCACACTTTGGTCAATTAGCAATTATCTTTTTATGGACATCAGGAAATCTTTTCCACGTAGCTTGGCAAGGAAATTTCCCACAATGGGCAAATGATCCTCTACACATTCGACCAATTGCTCATGCAATTTGGGACCCACACTTTGGACAACCTGCAGTAGAAGCATTTACTCGAGGAGGTGCTTCAGGTCCTGTAAATATTTCGACGTCTGGTGTGTATCAATGGTGGTATACAATTGGTATGCGAACAAACGAAGATCTATACATTGGTTCAGTTTTCTTATTAATTGTCGCTGGACTATTTTTATTTGCTGGTTGGTTACATCTTCAACCGAAATTCCAACCATCACTTTCTTGGTTTAAAAATGCAGAATCAAGATTAAACCATCACCTTGCTGGTTTATTTGGTGTTAGCTCATTAGCTTGGACTGGTCACTTAGTGCACGTAGCAATTCCAGAATCTCGTGGAAAACACGTAGGTTGGGATAATTTTTTAACAACTTTACCTCACCCTCAAGGTTTAACTCCTTTCTTTACTGGAAACTGGGCAGTGTATGCTCAAAATCCAGACACACCAAACCATATTTTTGGTACGTCTGATGGAGCTGGTGAAGCCATTTTAACTTTTTTAGGCGGTTTTCATCCACAAACACAAAGTTTATGGTTAACTGATATGGCACACCATCATTTAGCTATCGCTGTTCTATTTATTGTTGCAGGACATATGTATCGCACAAATTTCGGGATTGGTCATAGCATGAGAGAAATTTTAGATGCACATACTCCGCCTGCTGGTGGACTAGGTAAAGGTCATAAAGGATTATTTGATACAGTGAATAATTCACTACATTTTCAATTAGGTCTACATTTAGCAGCTGTTGGTACTATTTGTTCTTTAGTTGCTCAACACCAATATTCTCTTCCACCTTATGCGTTTTTAGCACAAGATTTTACAACACAAGCATCTTTATATACGCATCACCAATATATTGCAGGATTTATTATGTGTGGTGCTTTTGCTCATGGTGCAATTTTCTTTATTCGTGATTACGATCCAGAACAAAATAAAGGAAATGTATTGGCTAGAATGTTAGATCATAAAGAAGCATTAATTTCTCATTTAAGTTGGGCTTCATTATTTTTAGGTTTCCATACTCTTGGACTTTATGTTCATAATGATGTTATGCAAGCTTTTGGTACTCCTGAAAAGCAAATTTTAATTGAACCTGTATTTGCACAATGGATTCAAGCAGCACATGGAAAATCTCTATATGGTTTTGATCTATTATTATCTTCAACAAATAGTCCTGCCTTCTCTGCAAGTCAAAGTTTATGGCTACCGGGATGGTTAGATGCTATTAACAACACAAACAATTCACTATTTTTAACAATCGGGCCTGGTGATTTCTTAGTACACCACGCTATTGCTTTAGGGTTACATACTACAACACTAATTTTAGTTAAAGGAGCACTAGATGCACGTGGATCTAAATTAATGCCAGATAAAAAAGATTTTGGTTATAGTTTTCCTTGTGATGGACCTGGTCGTGGAGGTACTTGTGATATTTCGGCTTGGGACGCTTTCTATTTAGCTGTTTTCTGGATGTTAAATACAATTGGTTGGGTGACTTTCTATTGGCATTTCAAACACCTAGGTATTTGGCAAGGAAACGTTAGCCAATTTAATGAATCATCAACTTATTTAATGGGTTGGCTACGTGACTATTTATGGTTAAATTCATCGCAATTAATCAATGGTTATAACCCATTCGGTATGAATAGCTTATCGGTTTGGGCGTGGATGTTCCTATTTGGTCACTTAGTTTATGCTACAGGCTTTATGTTCTTAATTTCATGGCGTGGCTATTGGCAAGAACTTATTGAAACTTTAGCGTGGGCACATGAAAGAACTCCAATTGCAAATTTAGTTCGTTGGAGAGATAAACCAGTTGCTCTTTCTATTGTTCAAGCACGTTTAGTAGGTTTAGCTCATTTCTCTGTGGGTTATATTTTAACTTACGCTGCGTTTTTAATTGCATCAACTTCAGCAAGATTTGGTTAATTTAGCCACTATTTTACATGTAGTCGCTTTATAAAATAATCAGCTCTCATCCATTGAGCGCGAAGCGCTCAATGGATAAGGCTCTTTGTTCGCTTTCAAGGCATGTGGGGGATTGTGCTTCGTACAATCAATCTACCCCCTGTTGTTTGAAAAAATTTCATTATTGAAATATCTGGGGGATCGAGCTGCGCTTGATCGTTCCCAATTTTTTGTTATTTAAGCAATTGATCCGATCGACTCGATCGGAGACCGGAGCATAGCTCCCGGAGCATAGCTCCGGCTGCTTCGCGCGGCTGCTTCGCGCCCGATCAGAGATCGGGCTGCTTCGCGTCGAGCTGCTTCGCGGCGAAGCTCGATCCCCCCAAGATCAATACCTCCAATTGCTAAATATTTTTTGTATGCACTTTATTTTTTTTAATTTATGCCAATTGCGCGAAGCGCAATTCCCCAAAAAGCTTTTCGGAAACCAATTGCGCGACCGATCGAACGAAGTTCGATCCCTCCCCCGGAGTGAGCTTCGCGAACGAAGTGAGCAAAGCCGATTAATCGAAAGAAGAGTGAGCGAGCGAAGCCCAATCGATCAAGCGCAGCTTGATCGATTCCGAAAGATCAATCCTCCAGATCAATCCCCCCGAATCGTGCGAAGCGACACGAAGTGAGCTTCGCGAAAATCGAGGACGCGTAGCGAGCTCGATCTCGATCAGAGACCCGATCAGAGATCGGGCTGCTTCGCGTCAAGCTGCTTCGCACCAAAGGTTGGTTGATTGCCACATCGTAGCGAGCTCGATCCCCCAATTCCCCCAAAATCACTCCTGCCCCTTTTCGAGGGTCGCGACCACAAGCGATATCCTTCTCGTACAATCTCCAAGCAAAATCCCCTCAAAACTAATTGCCAAATTTAAAAGAAAAAACTTTTCTAAAAATTCTTTTTCTAAGACCAAAAGGAATATAATAAATAAAAAATTTATCAAATTTTTTGTTATAAAAAGTGTTTTTTTCATTATTCATGGATTTCAATTTTAGTTTATTACTAGATGAAACAAAAATTAAAGATTTTTTAGTTAATTGCGAAAAGAACAATTTTTCAAAACTGAAGAAATTGAAATGGGCGAATTTCGCATGACTCTGAAAGTTTAACATATGTTTAATCCAATTTGGGGGATTGTGCTTCGCACAATCTACCCAATTGTTTTTTTTTAAATCCATTCGATCGAGCGAAGCGAGATCCCCCAAATCTAATTGAGCGAAGGTCGCGAAGCTCAATTCCCTCAGTGCGTGGCTGGGGAATGTTGGCTCTAACCAATTAAAGTTAAGCTCACTCGGGTTTATCAAAAAGCGATTAAGCGAAACGAAATTTTTTAGATTTCGCGAAGCGAAATACCCTCGATTAAGTTTTTTTTGAACATACATATTTTTATTAAATTTTGTAAAAATCCAAAATTTTGGTGGAATTGTTTTGCAATTGGTTGCTGGAATTGAGCTTCGCGACCTTCGCTCAATGGGTATAATTTTTTTTGGCCATTCATATTGTTTTTAAAATTACCTAAATTTATTAATAAAAAATCCAATGAGCTCGAAAACACCAATTCTCGCAAAGGTCGAATTGACTTTGCGTTAAATACTTCAATACAAGGCATAAAGCGTCGCTGTAATAAATCGATTGAGACAAATAAATCGAGCGGTGGGGCTTCAACTCGATCAGAGATCGAGCTGCTTCGCGCCAAGGTTGATTGCCACAGCAGCTCGCTCGGTTCAAGTGCGCTTCGCTTATTTTGCTTTTTGAATTTAGAATTCCAAACGGGATTCAATCGAAAACTGTATTGCCTCCCCGAAGCCGAAGGCTTCGGGACGCAATTGAATTTTTGATTCAATTGAAAGTCCTTATATTGTTGATTTATTAAACGAACAGATAAGTAATCTAAATAAAATTTGTCTGTTAAAGTGATTTCACTAAATTGATACAAAATTTGATCAATTTGACGGTTAAAAAAAAACCTTAACAAAGGTAAAAGTTGTTTTCTAATTCGATTCCGTCTAAATTTAAGTTTTTTATTGGTTTTATCAGGAAATATTGAAAGATTCCAAAATTGACATAATTGTTTTATATCAAATCTATTTAAAAATAAAAGAGGTCGGTTAAACATTTTTTTGGCATTTCAATTGTTTTTTAATTAAAAAAAAAGAAATTTTTATATTACTAAGTTTTAGTGCGCTGGTATGAAATTCTGTATATCTAAAATATAGCGAATCGAAATGAACAAATCGATATAAATTGAAACCTGAGAAATTACGCGAGCGCAGCGAAGCGCAATCACCCAGATCGAACGAAGTTCGATCGATTGAGCGAGTGAATTGTGGGGGATCGAGCGAAGCTCGATCGAACGTTTGTTCGAAAATCAATTTTTCCGATCTAGCGAAACGCGAACGATACGATTGATTCGATCGAGCGAAGCTCGATCTTCCAAAGATCAATCCCCCTAATTGAGCGCAGCGAGATCCCGCCAATCGAGATCCCTCTGATCTCCCCAAGCACAATTGATCCGCTCGAAGCTCAGTTTTCCCAAGAAATCCGATTGATTTTCGAGCAATCCTCTCGATTGAGCGAAGCAAGATTTCACCACGCGATTGAATCACAGATTTAATTGCAGGAATTTCTCTAGGGGAGATTGCGCGACCCTCGAGAGGGTGCAGGATCGAACTTTGTTCGATCGGCAATATGGATACAAAATCAATAAAAAAACTAAATGAAACCCAGTCGTTGTTATTAGGCTTTTTCAAAAATAAATTTATTAAATATTGATTTTTCCAATATTGACCTCCAATAAAAAAAGGAATGTTTTTAAAAAGAATTCGATAGTCAACGTATTTCAAAAAAAATTCAGAAAATAAAAAACCAGACGCAGTAGCAATTAAAGAGAAAGTGGTCTTATCAAAATCGGAAATGAAAAAAAATTCGTTCGGGATAAATTGGCTTGAGTCTGTGGGATCTCGCTTCGCTCGATCGAATAGATCGATCGAAGCAAGATCCCCCACGCTTGAGGTAATGTTATTTCGATCAATTGTGTGAATTGAGCGAAAATGTTCAATTGAAAAAATTGAGCTTGCTTCGCTCACTTCGTGTCGCTCAATTGGTGCAATAGGGTTTCGCTCCTTTAGAAGAATTGAACTAAACTCTGGGGGATCGAGCTGCGCTCGATCGATGGTAGGAATTGAGCTTCGTTTGGGGAGACTGATCGACTCGATCGGAGACCGGAGCATAGCTCCGGCTGCTTCGCGCCCGATCAGAGATCGGGCTGCTTCGCGTCGAGCTGCTTCGTGGCGTAACGAGATCAATCTTCGCACAATTAAATCAGTGGGGTAATCGAGCGAAGCTCGATTGAACTTTTTTATATTAAATTCACTATGATTATTCGGCTTAGTCGGTTGAATTTGAGGTAATTTCGTTTCTCTCATTTGGTCATTCCAATTTAGCTTTGGGGAATCGAGCTGCGCTCGATCGTTTGAATCACTTTGTGTTTGGGGAAATCGAGTTTCGCTCGATTGAACCAATATAGTTGAATATATTAAATTTTTTTTATTCGATCGAGCGAAGCGAGATCCCCCAAAATAACTAATGTCTGTATTAAATCGTTTTGGAGTTGTTTTGTGAAGTTGAATTAAAAATATTTGATTGATTCGAACTAATTTTTTTTTCGAAAAAGACAAATAATTCGATACCTTATATGAATTTTCCCTACTTTGTTTACTTATTCCTAATTTTTGTATATTATAGTTATTTTGATAAATTTTGGTATTTTTCATTATTTGTTTTTTTACTTTATGGGTTAATAAAGAAATTTAATCTGGGGGATCTCGCTTTCGCCGCGAACTCGATCGGAGATCGAGCTGCTTCGCGGCAGCTCGATCTCTGATCGAGTCAATCGATAGGTCGGAGCTCAGTTTTCGTAAAATTAACGACGCTCAATGGAAGGTTGGTACTGATTTACAGCCAATGAAAGCTCTTACAACTTAAAATTTTTTTTCAATTTGATTCAAACAATTGGGCTTCGTACAATAAGTTCAAACAACCTGGGGGATTGAGCTTTCGAAATCGATCAAGCGCAGCTTGATCGATTGCGCTTCGCTCGATCAATCTTCGATTATTTATATATTTAAGGACATAGGTTTCGTTTCATTTGTTTTTTTATTGAGTGATTGAGCTGGAAGAGCTCAATCCCTTTTCCCCCTCGATTGAGCGAAACGAAATCCCCCCAATTACTAAAAGTTTAATTAAAACCAATTAACCGAGCAAAGCGAAAATTTCCCAAATCCAATCGAGCGAAGCTCGATTCCCCCAGCGAAGCGAAATATTTCTGATACACCAAACTCAATTTCCCTTCTTGAGCGAGACAATTGAGCCAATGGGGTAGCAAGCGTATTTCAAACAGATTAAGAGTTCCCCACAAATCGAGTGAAGTTAGCTCTTTTAAGCGAAGCTCAATTTTTTTTTAATTTCTATTAAAAAAAAGGATGTTCTTGGGGGATCTCGCTTCGCTCGATCGAATAAAAAATATTTGATTTTAAATATTCTAAAAAAAACTTTTGGGGGACTCGCTTCGCTCGTCGAAAATACGTATTCATTTTATTTAATCAATCGAGCGATTCTATCGAATCGCTCGATTCCGAAGAATTGCCGCTGGTCGGATTTGAACCGACACGAGAAATCCCGCAGCATTTTGAATGCCGTGTGTCTACCATTCCACCACAGCGGCTTTTTATTACGTAAGCCAATTGATTGATGGTCTATTTTATCCGTTTGTTATTGAATTTAGCTTCTACAATATTGGTTAGTAAAAAGTCAATTCAAAATAAGCGAAGCTCATTAATTTAATATATTCTAACAATGCTATTTCGTTTTTGGGTAATCGCGAGTTTGGTGGGACTCGCTCCGCTTGATCGGGGGAATTGATTTTTAATCAATCGGCTCGATTGGTTAAAATTTTAGAATTTCATTTTATCTAGCCTGCTATCGGAGTCGAACCGATAACCTTCGGTTTACAAGACCGATACTCTGCCGATTGAGTTAAGCAGGCAAAACTAAAAAGCTTTCGGTTGTCTAATTTTATTGACTATATTAAACCAATTACGCGAAGCGTAATTACACTAATTTTTCGTTGGGGGGGGGTGATTTCGGGGATTGAGCCGAGCGATCTTTAATCGCGGGGATTGATCTTAGATCAATTGTCTGTCGAAAACGGCTCGATTGGGGAAATTGCTTGTCGAATCAAAGATTCGAAAAGCGATTCCGATTCAACCTCTGTTTGAATCGTAATTGATTTGGGATTGATCTCGCTTCGCTCGAGCAATTTTCGATCAATCGCTTAAAAAAAAAGTAATTAAAAATTACTTTCTTTAATTATATATTATTATCAAAAAATTTTCAAGCATTTTTTTTTCATCAAAAAAAAACATAAAGTTTGTAAGTTTTGAAATCTGGGAAATAGCGCTTCGCGCAATTGAATAAAATTGAAAATTCAAGTAATTCATTGAAAATTTATGTTTTTTTAAATGTTAAATTAACCTATTTTTTTAATTTTAATATTGACATAAATTAAATATTTATATATAATAATTATAAAGCCGGGATAGCTCAGTTGGTAGAGCAGAGGACTGAAAATCCTCGTGTCACCAGTTCAAATCTGGTTCCTGGCAGACTAATAAGAGTTTACAATTGCCTAATTGGACGAATAGCTTTGCAATCGGATTGAAAACCAATTGCTGTGGTAGCAGCGCGAAGCGCTGTAACCAAAACGAATAGCGCAATTGCTCCAATTTCGAATTAACCTGAAGTTCAATCGAAATGGTGTTTTAATTTTTAGTTCAAACGGAATTGCCGCTCTTCAAGAACAGTTTAAGTTCAGACATTTCGAGAAGCACAATACCCCTAATTTTATTAATGTTAATTTTTATGCTATAATATTATAGCAAAATCTAATAAATCAAATATAATATAAATTTGAATTTCGCTCAATTCTTCGAAATCGAGCGAGCTGCTGTGGGATCGAGCTTCACTCGATCCCACACCGCTCGATTGTTTCAATTTTTTTCATTTTCTGGGTGATCGAACGAAGTTCGATCTATTGAGTATTGTATTAATTGAGTTTTAAAACGATCAACAAAATGAAAACTAACCAATAAAAAAAAACGGTCGCAAAGCGATCAAAGCAAAGAAAAAAAAAGGAGAAAAAGTAATACCAATGCCTAGATCACAAAGAAATGATAATTTTATTGATAAAACGTTTACAGTAATTGCTGATATTTTAGTCAAACTATTACCTACCTCATCTCGTGAAAAACAAGCTTTTAGTTATTATCGTGATGGTATGTCAGCTCAATCCGAAGGTGAATACGCAGAAGCTCTACAAAACTACTATCAAGCACTACGTTTAGAAATAGATCCTTACGATCGAAGTTATATTTTATATAATATTGGATTAATTCATACAAGTAATGGCGAACATGGTAGAGCATTAGAATATTATTATCAAGCTCTGGAAAGAAATCCTTCATTGCCCCAAGCTTTAAATAATATTGCTGTCATTTATCATTATCGTGGAGAACAGGCAATTGAAAACGGTCAATCACAAATTTCAAAAATTCTTTTTGAACGAGCAGCAGATTATTGGAAAGAAGCAATACGATTAGCTCCAACAAATTATTTAGAGGCCCAATCTTGGTTAAAACAAAATGGTTATGCCGAAGCGGGGGTTTAATTTAAAACTTTATTTTTCGAAAATATTCCAAAAATATTTCAAAAACTTAATAATGTCAATGACCCATTTTACTTTGTAAAATGAGCTTGGAGGCGGGGAGCTTAGCTCCACGAATCCAAGCTCCACATTGACCCGGCTTAGGGACTCATTGCGTGTTTTTACGTTAGCAGTTTAAATTCTATAATTTTTATGTCTAAGAAAAGATAAGCTTAAAAAATAGACTTCGAGGTAATGTCTGCTCGTCAACTAAAGTCGAGGAGTGGCGATTCCGATTCAACCGTAGAATATGCGATGAGCTCAGTCGACAATTCAATCGCAATTTTTTTCGGTAACTTTAGTTTACGATCAAGTGTAACGCCCCTCGAAGCGCTTTTAATTCAACCCTTTAAGTCAATACGTGCTCATTTTTTTAAGCTTGTAAAGATCGGGAATTTGGGATGATTGATTTTCGATCAATCCGCTACTCGAGCGAAGCGATATACCCACGATCCCCAAGCGCAATTTCCCCAAGTGAAACTCAATAGTTTAGTTCCTTATGCGGAAACATGATAGTAGTGTTTTAAATACGTTTTTTTCAAAAGCATTCAAAAAAATTGGCATAGAATTTAAAAATAAATAAAAACACTACTATCAACTATTGAGCGAAGCGATATTTTCCCGATCGAGCGCAGCTCGATCTCCCCCCCCCCCCCCGATTGAAGGACTTTTTTGATTCAACTAAAGGTTGAATCAGAATCACTAATCAACTCGAGTGTAATGACTATGGATTCAAACAAAAAGAGCTTGTAGCTCAGTGGATTAGAGCGTGCGTCTCCGAAACGTAAGGTCGAGGGTTCGAGTCCCTTCTTGCTCACTGAAAATAAAAAAAGTTAGTATGATCCTCCAAGCGAAGCGATATTTCCCATAAATTCAATCAAACGAAATAACGGCTTTTAAACTTGCATAAAAGAGTTGAGCTTACGATTGAACAATATTAAAGATTGAACTTTCGTTCAATTCAAATTGCTCGTAAACGATAGTTTACGAGCGATTCCGATTCAACCAGAGGTTGAATCGCAATTGAGCGTAGACAAATACTCCAAAAGAGCGTAGCGAAGCTTAAAAATGACAATTGATTGAACCGTTATTCTTCTATAGATTTTTGAAATTATTAATTCGAAAAAATTTTCAAGTTTTATTAGGATTAATTAGTACTTTTTTTTTCGGTTTTTGGGGGATCTCGCTTCGCTCGATCAGTGGGAATTGCACTTCGTACAATTAATTTTATTTTTATGAATTTATGCCAAAAATTTATATGTCAATTTTATTAATTAATTCAAGAGGGTTTCGTTTCTATCAATCGTTGGATTGATTTGGGGGATTGATCCTTCGGAATCGGATCAATCTGGGGGATTGTGGGGGATTGCGCTTCGCTGCGATCGCGCAATCTGGGGGATTGTGCTTCGCACAATCTGGGGGATTGATCCTTCGGAATCGATCAAGCGGTGAGATCGAGCTTCGCTCGATCTCACCGCTTGACTCGATCAGAGACCTGAGCATAGCTCAGGCTGCCGCGAAGCAGCCTGAGCTATGCTCAGGTTCGCGCCGGAGCATAGCTCCCGGAGCATAGCTCCGGCTGCTTCGCGCGGCTGCTTCGCGCCCGATCGGAGACCTGAGCATAGCTCAGGCTGCCGCGAAGCAGCCTGAGCTATGCTCAGGTTCGCGCCGGAGCATAGCTCCCGGAGCATAGCTCCGGCTGCTTCGCGCGGCTGCTTCGCGCCCGATCGGAGACCTGAGCATAGCTCAGGCTGCTTCGCGCCCGATCAGAGATCGGGCTGCTTCGCGTCGGGCTGCTTCGCGTCGGGCTGCTTCGCGTCGATTGCGCTTCGCTCGATCAATCTGCTTCGCACAATCTTGGAACTATCGGGTTAAATTAAAAAAAAATTTAAAAAATTTAAACACGTTGGTTTGGATTACGTCCTGGATCATTTGATAAGAAACCAAAAATGAATAAAGATACAAAAAAGGTAATTACAGTATAAACAAAAATTTTAAGTGTTAACATTTTTTATTAAAAAATTTTAAATATTATTATATAGGCTAGTCAGAAATTGGGACCAAAATCAATAAAAATTATTGATACTAAAGGTTTCTTATGGTTGACATAATAAACCCCAATTGAAAATAATCGGGGGGATTGGTCTGGGAGATTGGGCTTCGCACAATCTTCGATCAATGGGGTCATATTTATTAGACTTAATTGCGGAATCGCTTTTTAAACTCAAGTTTAAGGGCCAGTGGAAGAATTACGCGCGAAGCGCGCAATGGGTCCAATAACAAAGAAATTTTCAAAAAAAAAAATTACAGTTCACTAGTATTTTTATGGCGTCACCGAATTTAGTATAGTAAAAAAACAAAATTATTAAAACGAAATTTTTATTTTTTAGTAAATTATTCGATTGATCGAAGATTGTGCGAAGCCCAATCCCCCAGATCAATCCCCCCTCAAACTACAATATTTTTTTCTTTAATCAAACTAAGGTTTTCCTTTTATGGATCCCTATTTATTGGCTTCTGGGGGATCTCGCTTCGCCGCGAACTCGATCGGAGATCGAGCTGCTTCGCGTCAGCTCGATCTCTGATCGAGTCGATCGAATGTCGGAACTTTTAAAGTACCTAAGCCGAGTCAATTCAATGTGGAGCTCTAGATTTTTGGAGCTTGGGGGAATTGATCCGATCGAGCGACACGGAGTGAGCTTCGCGAACGACCGCCCAGTTCGGATCTCACAAAATTCATTGACTACCCGCCTCCTAGCTCATTTTCAATCTGAAAATAGGTTATTGACTGCTATTATTTTTATTAATTAATATTTTATCATAAATTCAAATTTTATGAATAGTTTATAAGTAGAAACAAAATTAAGTTCGACACTCAACTATCTTAGAAATTATTGGCTTATTGCTTCTTTAGCAGCATACATAACTTCGACATTAATTTGAGTAATATTATTTTCTCGAGCAAATTTTTCAACATTACGTTTAATTTTTCCTCGAACAAAACCAGGAATTTTTCGTAATTCATTCAAACCATCTGTTTCCCAAGTTAAATTTGTATCTGTTGATAAAGATTTAGTAATAACCTCTTTTGTATCATGCCCTCCAAAAATTTCTAATAAATGATCTTCCATACCTAAAGTAAAAGAATTATAGACTAAATCCGCAATTTGATTTGTACCTTCATACCCTAAAAAAGGACGATAACCTAATGGAAAATTTTGAATATGCACAGGTGCGGATATTACACCACACGGAATATCTAGTCGTTTACCTATATGGCGTTCCATTTGTGTTCCAAAAATAGCTGCCGGCTCAATTCGAGCAATCATATCACCTACTTGAGTATGATCATCTGTAATTAATATTTCATCACAAAAACCTTGAACTTGTTCCCTAAACCAATCTGCATCATGTTTACAATACGTTCCTGCACAAGAAACACGAAGTCCCATTTCTCGAGATAAGATTTTTGTCATACACGCTGCATGAGTTGCATCGCCAAATACAACTGCTTTTTTTCCGGTTAAGTTTTGACAATCTATAGATCTCGAAAACCAAGCAGCTTGTGAAATAAAACGTGTTTGTTCATTAATATAATTTTCAAAATTGACATTGAATTTTTTTTCGTTGGGGGAGTTAACCTTTGTCCAATCCAAATTTCGTTGGGGGAATCGAACTTCGCTCGATTGGTTTTCATGTTTTCCTTTATATTCAAGGTTTTTGTCTTCGCGTTTTGGGGGATCGAGCTGAGCTCGATCGATTGGTGAATTGTTCAAAAGCAGGTTTGGAGAGGATGACGCTTCGTTCAATCGGTATTCATTTTGATTTTGTGAGTTTGAGCGTGGATTTTGCTCCGACCAATCGTTGGGGGAATCGAGCGAAGCTCGATCTCCCCGATCGGTATTCGTATGTTCGCTCAATGACTCAGTAACAACTCCAAAAGACAGAGATTGGACAATGTTTCCAACCTCTCTTACAAATGCGGCTGTTTCTACAACACCCATAGGTGTTGTTGCACAATAAGGCATGTTAAATTCTTTTTGTAAAAAAATGGCAGTCATTAAACCGACTTCTCGGTAAGGAACAATATTAAACCAAGCTTTTGGTAAGTTTTTTAAAGTTTTAACACAACCCCCTTCGGGTATTATTAAATTTATTTGAATACCTAAATCATTTAAAAGCCTTTTTAATTCTCGACAATCATGTTGATTGTGAAATCCTAACGTAAAAATTCCAATAATATTTGCAGATGGAGTTTGAGTTTTAGTTAATTCTAGTTCGTTTAGTTTTTTTGCTTTTTCAATATAAAACCGAATAATTTGTTCTAATGTTCTATCAGCTGCTTGTAATTCATTGACTCTGTAATGGTTTACGTCCGCTAAAATAACATCGGATTTGGATTCTAAAGAAGCACGATTGACAAAATTTTGAAGATCTTCTTGTAATATACTAGACGTACATGTTGGAGTCAATAAAATTAAATCTGGTTGTTCTTCTTTGTCTTTACGTGTTATATTTTCAACAACTTTTTCTTGTGACCCTCTCGCTAGAACATGTCGATCTACAACACTTGCAGTCACTGGTGTAAAATCGCGTTCACGTTCTAACATAGATCGCATAACATTAAAATAATCATCTCCTAATGGAGCATGCATAATTGCATGTACATTTTTAAACGATGAGGCAACTCTTAATGTTCCAATATGAGCAGGACCTGCGTACATCCAATAAGCTAATTTCATAAAAAAAATCCTTCTATTAATAATTTTAAATTCATTATTTTATTTTGTAGTTCCGTTCTCAATTTTTTTGGGGGGACTTAGTTTGGATCATTGGAAAAATGAGCTTTTCTCTATTAATTATGCTCATTGGTTTTAAAAAATATTTTTAACTCTAGAAATGCTTTGTATTCGAAAAAGAAATCAATCATAGGAATTGCGAAGCAATGCTTCAAAATTCAAATGATCAAAAAAATTCAAGGGAATGAGCATATAGAATTCACTAAAATAAACTGCGTGAAGCGCAATTTGATCCCATATTTGTCAGTTTTTCTAATTTTTATTGAAGGGCTAAAAAATAAACAATGCCGTGCTTGTTGATTCATAAAAAATTGTCGTTTGATCGAGCGAAACGAGATCGAGCGAAGCGAGATCCCCCCAAATTTTGAAGTTAATTTGAATAGAATAATTGAACAGCGGAGAATTTATTGGAGGAAATAACGTTTGAAAAAAATCATTTTCGCTTAATTGAAAGAAAAACAACGCTTGGGGGGGATTGAGCAAAGCGAAATCAGAAAAATTGATCTTCGAATAATTAATTGGCACAATTGGGTGAAAAACGCTTTGTTTGAGTTAATGAGCTTCGTTCGATTGAGCGAAGCGAGATCCCCCACCCTACATTTTTTGTTTTTTATTTCGGGCTTTCGCTTCGATCCATCGGAAGGATTGATCGAAGATTGTTCGAGCCAAGCGCAATCGAGCTGCTTCGCGTCGAGTCGATTTCCCAAGCTTGATCGATTCCGAAGAATTAATCCCCCAGATCAAACAATCGGGGAAATTAATCTTGAGATATTGAGGAAATGAATCATCAATCAATCGACTTTTGTCAAAGTTTTAATAGGATAGGCTCAATGGGGTGGATATTGCTTCGTTCCATCGGGATTTACGACGTGGGGGATCTCGGTTCGCTCGATCGTTCGCTCAATTAAAATCAATTGAACATTGTTCAATTCCGAAGAAAGAAATTGTTTTTCCATCAATCAGCTAAAAAAATTGCGCAAGGCGCAATCGGCTTTGTTTGCGCAATTTTTTTTGAACAGTCGGGGAATATTTTGCTTCGTTCAATTCGAGCAATTGCGCAATTCAATGAATTGCGCATTGCTATAATTTTTAGCTTATATTTTTATTCAATATTAAGTTATTTAGTAAAATAATAACACTTTAAAACATTTATTAAATTTTTTAAAAACAAAAAACTAAATAAATTGAATTATTATTGCTTCTCATTTGGAATGAGCGAAGCAATTCTCCGAATCGCTCGTCAATTAGGGTTTACGAGCAATTCGAAAAATCGCTTTTCAACAAAGTTAAAGAGCAATTCGGAAAATTGATTTTCGTATACTGGGGGATCGCGTTGCGCACGATCTTCTCACTGAATTTTTTTTTTAAACGTTATTTTCTATTTGTATTTTTATTTTATTTGTATTTTTATTAAGTAAAAATCCCAATTTTGTTTATTGAAAAACATTTTATTTAGGGAATTGGGCTTTGCGCAATTATTTCAAAGACAAAATTGTGCAATTAAATAATTAATTAAGTCCATTTTCTTCGGAATCGTTCGAATCGCTCGATTGCATTGCGTAATTCAATCGATCGAGCGAAGCGAGATCCCCCCAAAAAAACTTATTGAGCTCAAAGAGCTCAATCGGGTGATTGAGCTTCGCTCCGCTCAATGATTGATTTCACTCCAAGCAAAACGTTTTTCAGCTAATTGTGCCGATTAATCGAAGATCAAACTCCTCGATCGAGAGAAGCGAGATTCCCTCAAGCGCAATTTTTTTTTATTTTTCTATTAATCCGATTGATCAATGCGAAATTCAACCGAGCTACCATCAATCAATTTAGAGAGCGGAGCGAATTTCAGTTCTCCTAAACCAAATTTTTCTAAATTGTTATATTAATTACGTTAAGAGCAATTTCCATACACGGGTGAAATTGAGCGTTGCGCAATCGGGGGGGGGGAAAGAGTAATTCTAAAACCCTCAGCTTTTCATTTTAATGCTGATTGAGCAACGCTTAATTTAAGTAATTCTGTTTTTTTAGAGATGAAGACGTTTCATTTAGAGACGGAAATAAATTAAAACTAATTAAACAAAAATGAAAATTAATAATAGACAAAAAATTCCGATTGATTTTAGATCAATCCTCCGCGATTGTTTTAAGCGAAATACCTCCGACCAATGGATTTCCAGCTCAGTTTACACCGTTTGAGCTATGCGAAATACCCCCAAAAGAAAAACAATTGCGAAAAGCGCAATTTCCATATTTTCGAGAAAGTTTGGAATATTGGAAAAATAAGTAAGCGCGTTGTTCTTATTCCGTGGGGGGGACTCCGAGCATTGTACTCATTGATTACGAAAATGAACCCAATACGCTTTTTTGTATATAAATTAAAGACGAAAACTGGAATGAATTTTTTTTATGTACGTTGGGGGTCTCGCTTCGCTCGATCGAAAAATGAAATTTCAATTCAACTTTAGTTTCATTTCGATTCTTCAAAATCGAGCTTCGCTCGATTTAATTTTAGTTCAATTTTAATGGATTTTAAAGTCATTAAGCGAATTCAAATTTTCATATTTCTGGGGAATTGCGCTTCGCGCAATTGAATCAATTATTACTTAATTTTTTTAGTATTTTTTTCGGGCAAGGAGGGATTCGAACCCCCGACACCGTGGTTCGTAGCCACGTGCTCTGGTCCACTGAGCTACAAGCCCTGCTTTATATAGATTATAATAAATAGTTTCTTTTTGTGCAATTGTTTTTCAAAAAGTTTAAAAATTGGTTTTTTTATTGTCTAAAACATAGGAAAAAACGCGTGGATTAAGCGTTATTCAATCGTAGGAAGAATTTTTTTATCAAACGATTTCGCTTATTGGTTCTGGGGGATCTCGCTTCGCTCGATCGATTGGCTGTCTCATGTGTGGGAAATGAGCTTCGGTCGGGGGATTTCGCTTCGAGGAAATATCTTTTGGATCAATTGGCTCCGCTCAATGTTTTTGTTAAATTGAACTTGTTTTGTTTTATGTTATATATTTATACAAATAATAAAAATTTGTTCCAAACCATTTTTCAAAATTTGCTTTTCTCATTTCCCTTTTTATTTTATTAAAAATATTTTTTTTGTAGAGTCAAGTTTTGGTTTTTTTGTAATTGATTTTTTTAGGGGGGTTTTTGACCCCCTAAAAAAATCAATAAACTTCTATACTAGACTCACTTATTAAAAATCACTACAAAAGAGTAAAATGGATTTAATCTTATGCGTTGATTGAAGGAGCTTCTACTGAAGCTAAGTCTAGAGGGAAGTTGTGAGCGTTACGCTCGTGCATTACTTCCATACCTAAGTTAGCACGGTTGATAATGTCAGCCCAAGTGTTAATTACACGACCTTGTGAATCAACAACTGATTGGTTGAAATTGAACCCGTTAAGGTTGAATGCCATAGTTGATAAACCTAAAGAAGTAAACCAAATACCAATTACAGGCCATGCAGCTAGGAAGAAGTGTAATGAACGAGAGTTGTTGAATGAAGCATATTGGAAGATTAAACGACCGAAGTAACCGTGAGCTGCAACGATGTTGTAAGTTTCTTCTTCTTGACCGAATTTGTAACCAGCGTTAGCAGATTCGTTTTCAGTAGTTTCACGGATTAAAGATGAAGTTACTAGTGAACCGTGCATAGCTGAGAATAAAGAACCACCAAATACACCAGCAACACCTAGCATGTGGAATGGGTGCATTAAAATGTTGTGCTCAGCTTGGAATACGATCATGAAGTTGAAAGTACCAGAAATACCTAAAGGCATACCATCTGAGAAAGAACCTTGACCGATTGGGTAAATAATGAATACAGCTGTAGCTGCTGCAACTGGTGCAGAGTAAGCTACTGCGATCCAAGGACGCATACCTAAACGGAAAGAAAGTTCCCACTCACGACCCATATAGCAGCAAATACCAATAAAGAAGTGGCAAACAATTAGTTGGTAAGGACCACCGTTGTATAACCACTCATCTAATGATGCAGCTTCCCAAATTGGGTAGAAGTGTAGACCAATTGCGTTTGAAGTTGGAACGATTGCACCAGTAATGATGTTGTTTCCGTATAATAAAGAACCTGAAACTGGTTCACGGATACCATCAATGTCTACAGGTGGAGCCGCGATAAATCCGATAATAAATACAGAAGTTGCTGTTAATAGTGTAGGGATCATGATTACACCAAACCAACCGATGTATAAACGGTTTTCAGTGCTAGTTACCCACTCACAGAAACGTGCCCAAAGGCTAGAAGATTCACGTCTTTCTAAAATTGCAGTCATGTTAAAATTTATTAAAATTAATAGACTTTCCCAAGCTTACATTTTTAGGAATTGAGCAAAGCTCAGTTGGCTTAAATACCAAAACTTTCCTAAATCAGAATTTTATTAGATTCATCAAAACGTCATTTTTTTTATTCAAATTAATTGAATATGACATTGATTTATTTAGTTATTTATGATTTTTATTGTAAGTTTGTTAATAAATATTATTACACAAAATAAGTCAAAAAGTCAAATATAAAATAATAAAAAGTTAGTTAAATGTCAAAAAGTTTAATTTTGTCAATCGAGCGAGCGCAGCTCGCTCGATTCCGAAGAATAGAAGTTTTTCCTCAATTGCGCAAAGCGCAATTTTCCTAATTCACTATTTAATTAATTTCTTTATTAATTCAAACGAGCTTCGCTCGTTTCCGAAGAATTGGTTTCATTTTTGTTTGGTGAAACCGATTGAGCGAAGCAACAGCCCTCCGACAAGTAAATTTCGCTTTTAATTTATTCGATCGAGCGAAGCGAGATCCCCAAAATTTTATTAATTTAAAGTTTTCGTTTCTAAAACTTAGTAATTATTTTCTTCAAATTCTGACTTTTCAACATGCTTGTCCAATGTTTTAGTTGGATAAAATAAAATATTTGACAAATAATTGGTCCTGATATAATATTAATACTAGATATATTTAATAACAAAGGAAAGGTGGCAGAGTGGTTGAATGCAACGGTTTTGAAAACCGTCGTAGCTTCGCGGCTACCGAGGGTTCGAATCCCTCCCTTTCCGTCTATACAATGTTGTCTTTGTTTGATAAATTTTTTTTGGAGAAAACAACAAAATACTTGAACATAAAAATTTAACAAGATTAAAAGAAGCAATATCAATGCTGAATTATATTCATTTAATTTAGTATATTTTTTACAGTAGTAGAGAATATTGTGATCGCAAATAATTTTTTCTATTAATACAATCGAGCTTCGATCGATTCCGAAAAATGGAATTTTGCTAAGCTAAAACCTAATTTTTGATTGAAACAACAGCACATAAAAATTAAAAAGGGTATTTTTTATAAAAATTTCATTGTTTTATATCACTCATTAATAAGCAGTACCCCAAACCAATTTATTACAAAAAAGTGTATACACAAAATTATCAATAATTTTATTTGTGGCATTGGGTCGATTGAAATCGAAGCGCTCAATTAGCTTTTTTTCTTGGGTGAATCTGAAGTTTTTTTTTAGTCAAATGAGCGTAGCGAAACTTTTTTTCTTTCTTAATGCTAATGAGCGGATCTAAGCTGATTTTGACCTATGATTGTAACATATCTAATTGCGCATTTCGCGCGCAATTCTACTAATCTCATTTTCCCAATAAGCGTGGCGAAGTTTCTTTTTTTTAAGCGAAACTCAGGTTAGTAATGCTTAGAGCCAAGCTCCTTTTGTGTTTTTATATCTATTAATATAAAAAAAATTGTGCAATTGGGGAAATTGCGCGCTTCGCTGTGGTTACAGCGCTTCGCGCTGCTACCATAGCAATTGAGTCTAAAAAATCAATCGAGCGAGCGAAGCTCGCTCGATTCCGAATAATCGCGTTTCGAAAATCGATTTTTTTTTCGATCGAGCGAAGCGAGATCCCCCAGATTAAAAAAAAAATCCAAATTCCATTATGGATTTTTATTTTAGAATAGTTACCCCCTAGTAATTTAAAGACTATTTGAGCATGCCTGTCGATTTTCGTGGTATTTGGATTGGTCTATATTGCATCCAATTGGATTCGAACCAATGTTGTCCCGAAGGAGTCGCATTATGAGTGCGGTGCAATCGACCACTCTGCCATGGATGCTAAAAAAAATGTTAATTGAATAATAATCTAAAAAAAGAAAAAAATCAATTCGTACCGATCAATTTTTTTAATATTAAAACGAAGATTGATCGAGCGAAGCGAGATCAATCCCCCACGTTCGAATAATTTTTTTGTCTTTTCTAAACGAAAATTGAAATTGTTTCTAAAGTGGTGTAAAAACCAATCGAGCAAAGCGAAATCCCCCTGATTTCTAAGATCCTACCCAAGCCCCCCCAATTTGCGTATGCACAAAAAAAATCAGAGAAACCAACTTTTGCAATTTTCTTTTGGATAAAATAGCGTTTTGAAACTGACAAGTTTCCAAAGGAACTTCAATCTTCTATATTATCGCGTTTAGATACCAATTAGATAACAATTTCGGTTTCGAAATTCAATCAATTTTGAATCAACCCGAAAATTGAATTGCTCTAGTGCTTTGAAAGTAAAAGTATGGGGGATCTCGCTTCGCTCGATCGCATGATACATATTATTTATTTTTTTGAAAAAAATCAAAAAGTCAAAAATTCATAACATGTCCAATATTCCCAATTTAGTGTTTTTCGATATATGAAAAATAATATGAAAATAAATGGGGGGAATTGTTTTTGAGGGAATTCGCTTCGCTCATTGGATCAATTGGCTTGAGGGAATTGCGCTTATTGCAATTGGTTCCATTAGTTTTAATAAAAAATTATTAATTATTAAAAAGATTTAATGTCTAGTTTATTTTTAGAGTTTCACTTTTATAGGCGAACGACGGGGTTCGAACCCGCGAATATTGGAGTCACAATCCAATGCCTTACCACTTGGCGACGTCCGCCATATACATAGAATAACAGTTTTTTTTTTATTGTCTATAGTCGAAAAAAAATTTTTTTGTCATTTTTTTTGGGTCGTCTGGGACTCGAACCCAGGGCCTATCGGTTAAAAGCCGAGTGCTCTACCAACTGAGCTAACGACCCTAATAATAATATTTTAAATATTTTTATTTCTTAATGCAAATTTTTTTTCTTTTTTTTTGAATAAGTTCACTATCAAACTTTTGATTCGATCGAGCTACGCTCGATCCCACCCGATTGCAAGAAGCGAAATCCGCCCATCCAAACGCTTTTTCGGAATGGAGTTTCGGAATTCGCTTCGCTCATTTAATTAAAAAAATTGACCAATCGAATAAAGCGAGATTCTTCGAATTGGACCAAACGAGAGAAGCGAGATTCCCACAGCTGATTGATCCACTAAGCGCAGCCGTTTGAGCCAATAAGCGAAGACGCCTAATCGAAGATCCCTTCCTTTGATTGCCCGAGCTTAGCCAAACGGAACCCCAATTTCACCAAAAAAATTCCTTCGATCCAGCGAAACGAGATTTTTCGATCGGAGCGTTATTTCACCAATAAGCTTTGTTTTAAATTGGGATTTAAAAAAAATTGAACGTTGAGCTCAATCAGTTTAAATTTAATAATTTAACGAAGTAGACATGCCCGCAGCGAAAACGAATACATACTCCCTAATTCCTTTTTGTTGATCGAAGCCTGATTTAAATAATTGGGAAAGGCCGAGTCACAGCTCCAAAATACATTGGAGGTTGGAAATGACTCTTCTGCAACAAAGTTTCAGAAGAGCTATTGGCTCATATAGTAAGAAAAAACAGTTTTTTGATTTTTTTTTTGCTATCATAAAAAGTATGGAATAAAAATTCCAACTAAGAAAAACGTTTTTTTAACCTATTAGCAAAGACCCACATAAACATTTTGTCAAATTTTTGAGGAATTGGAGGGAATTGCGCTTCTGTAGTTACAGCGCTTCGCCGCGAACTCGATCTCTGACCTGAGCATAGCTCAGGCTGCCGCGAAGCAGCCCGATCTCTGATCGGGTCTCTGATTGAGGCTGCTACCACAGCAATAGGGGGATCGAGCTGCGCTCAATCAGCTTCGCACAATTGGTTTAACTTGTTTTGTGAAATTGCTCTTAAATTAGTGTTTAAGGGCAATTGGGGAACTGGCTCGGCTCTTTAGCAGAGTTGCAGAGCGAAGCCACTGGTTTCGATAGGAAAAAAAAACCGTTATTTAATTACATATTGTCTAAAGCCTATCACATTTGAGGGTTAAGTTTTCCGTTTCTCAACTAATGGATAGATTTTGTGCTTCTTCAATTTTCGTTAGTGAGCGAAGCATAATTTTAATATACCCTCAATCAAATATTTTTTTTGGAGATTTATATTATGACTCTTATTTTCCAACTAACTCTTTTTGCATTAATTGGCCTATCATTTCTTTTAGTAATAGGTGTACCGGTAGTATTTGCATCTCCTAACGGTTGGACAGAAAATAAAGGTACTGTTTTTTCTGGTTTAGGTATTTGGTTTTTATTAGTTTTTGCTGTAGGTATTTTAAATTCATTTGTTATTTAATCAATGAACCATTTTTAAAATGGAAAAATGAGCTGGGAAAATGGAGCGAAGCTCCATTTTTCCTCCTCCAACATTGACCCGGCGAAAAAACTGCGTAAAGTTATGACGTTCGAAGCCAATATATACAACAGTTTTATGAATTGAGTTCTAGTTAATGCATTTTGGATTTTCGTGATTTCCATGAACTTTGAAAAAAGCTTTTTTGTTTGGTGGAATTTCGTCAATTTTTGAATTGAGCGAGCAACGCGAAGCTCAATTGGAATGAACAGACGAACTTCATTTTTTCTTAACTAACTTTATTACATATTAATTAATAAAAGGTTGGCTTTTTTGTTCGTTTTTTTTTTCTTTAATAAAAACTGTTTTCTACTTTTCTGTTTTTATTTATTTTGGTAAAATAATATAAATAAAACATTCAATATTTTTTACAATGCAATGGCAATGACCCATTTTTTTAATCAAAAATGAGCTAGAATAGGGGGGGTGAAGCTTCCAAAATCCAAGCCCCACATTGATCCGACTAGGGGACTTATTGCGTGTTCTTACGATCCAAGCCAATACATAGGTACCCTGAAATAACTAACCAGTTCCAAGCTATACGGTAAGTAAGTGTTTAAACCGATTGAGCAAAGCTCAATTTCGTCGGACGGAGGGATTCGATTGCTCCCAGCTCGATCCCCTTAGCTAGTGCTACTTCGGTAAAAAACGGCTTCATTGCTTAGGAAACATAGAACATGCGCGAGGGGTACTCGCTTCGCTCGTCGTCATGAGATTGAAGGTAATTTTTCTGAAAAAAATATTAGTTTGATTTTTTAATAAAATCCCGCTTCTGCGCACGCATCCAACACGAGCACGGCAGTTGCTCCAGAAAGGAAAGGCCAAATTTTATCGGTTTAATCCATTTACCATCCTTTTGACTGAACGCAACCAAGCAAATATTCAACTTCTAGAATGCAAAATCGTTTTGGGTAGTCAAACGACAGGAATGCCGTTGGTTGCCGATTGCTCGGATAAAATTTATCGACTCGACTCGACGCGAAGCAGCCCGACGCGAAGCAGCCCGACGCGAAGCAGCCCGACGCGAAGCAGCCCGATCTCTGACCCGATCGGGTCTCCGATCGGGTCAGAAATCGAGCTGCTTCGCGGCGTAGCGAAAATCAATCCCCCAAATTAATTCCCCCATGGCCAAAATCAAACGAAAGTTGTTTTAGGTATTCATATAAAACAGCGAGGCCAATTGATTTTGTAGGATCTCGCTGGTGGAATCTGATTCGCTCACTACCTTCAGCTCACCTTTGTGTCGCTTCGCTCGATCGGCTTCACCGCACTACGTGTCGGGTCGCTCGATCGGATCAATTTACATAAAACATTAAAAAAGCATTACAAAAAGCAATTGCTGTGGTAAGCAGCGCAAAGCGCTGTAACAACAGCGAAGCGCGCAATTCCCAAAATGTTCTTCGCTCACAGGATAAATTGGTTTGTTTACCACGTAATCCATCAGTATTAACCATTAATGCACTGGGTCGAAGCTCGCGTCGCCCGTTTAATAAATAAATAAGGATTTCCAAAAACTAAAGCGAAATTTTGGAAAATGGTGCACGAGTGAGTGTTTAACCGGCCAGTGGGTGAAAGTCAACGCCCTTGCCAAAGCAGAAACTGACAAACGAAAAAGAAAAATAACCGATCAAGCGAAGCTCGATCCCCCCTCGACCGGAGAAAGGTCGTGTAACAAACAATAAAAAAAACTGGCCAATTGGGAAAATTGATTTTGGGGGTATTGGAGCGTTGGATCAATTGCCTGTGACCCAAAAACGGTTCCAAACCATTATCTATATTTTCTAAAAATTGCCTTTTAGTAAAAAAAAATAAAAGGCTATAGCTATACTTAGTAATTTTTTTTCTTTAAGCCAAAAATTTGAAAAGGCTGTGTTTCATAAAAGATAACTGTTTGATATATTAAAAAAAAACTTTTCTAAAAAAAATAACAAAATTTGAATTTTATATGAATAATAAAAAGCTAAAATTAACCAAAATTTTTGATCCATTATTAAAAAATCAAAAATTTCCAATAATTATGAATTTTACTTTCTTTTTTAATAAAAATGTTTGGAAATTAACTCTATATAAATTAAATGTATTAGTTCATGATCACAAAATTCAAACTAAACAAAAATTTATTGAATATTTTAATGAGCAAAAAAATATTCGAATAATTTTGACATTACTAGCTATAGGAATAGGTGGTTATCAAATCACTCAAATTCGTTACAAAGACCATTTTTATTTTTATTTTTTAAGAAAAAATTTTTCATCAGTTTGTTTACCTTTCCCCACTTTAACTTGGGAAACATTTAATTATTTAAATTATAAATATTATTTAGAACAACAAATTAAAAGAATTGATGTTTATAACGATTTTCTTTATATAGAAATGAAGCCATTTTGGCAAAATAAGCAAAAACAACTCTATATTGGGGAATTTCTACCAAACTCGTTATTTATAAACGAAGCCTCAAATGACCAATTGAATTTTAAAAACAATTCGGGATGGGAGGATTTCGCTTCGAGTAATTGGTTTAATAATGATGTAAAAAAATTAAAAGACGTAAAATCGAACTTAACACAATTGCGTTTAAATGATGACGTTAATACTCAGAAAAACAACTCCTTGTATAATTCGACTAATTTGAATTTACAAAAACCAATTGCTGTGGTAAGCAGCGCAAAGCGCTGTAACCACAACGAAGCGCGCTATTCCCCATCGAGCGAAACAAAATTTCTCCAACTCTGTTTTTTGCCATCGCATAATATAAGCCAATTCATTTTAAGCGAAAAAATTGTTTATCAAGGTGATGAATTACCAAATAAACTCGAAAATTCTTTTGAAACGATCGAGCGAAGCTCGATCCCCCAAATTGAACTTAACAAAGTTACCCAAAATGAATTTTCATTACTCTTTCCAAATGACCCAATTGATCAAAAAACACTTCCCACAAGCTCAAACTTGACAAAAGAAGAATTGAAGGAATTTCAAGTAAATCAAAGCCAATGGTTGAATTTAGTAGAGTCCAATCCAAAAACAGCAACAAATGAAACACTGGGTGCATTGGGAGAAATAAGCTCCGCTCAATTGCACACCAATAATCGCGATAATGTGGGGGATCTCGCTGAGCTCGATCTGGGGGATTGCGCTTCGCTTCGCTCGCACAATCTACCTAACACTCAAAATTTACCTAATGTTCCAACTGAGCCAATTGCTTTTGGGGATCAAGCGAAGCTTAATCAATCGAAGTATAATGAAAAAAAATCAAGTCCAAAATTTCCTTTTAAATTTATCTTTGCTCCCACTGCGCCAAGTTTCATTTCCCCATCGGAATCGACCCTTTTTTTTAAAAATCGTAAAAAGTTTACAATTGAACCTAATTTTATAAATTCCGTTCCGTTATTTGCTTATAAAAATACAATATCTAAGGCGTCAATTGGTCGAAGTCCCGATTGGGCGTCGTCTTTCTCAGATTTTCAAAATAACAAGAGTTCCATAAGCAATATTGTTTTAAAAAACTCAAACGTGGGCGATCTCGCTGCGCTCGATCGATTCGATCGTGCGAAGCGAGATCACCCAGATTTTCGAAAAAACGCATATTATGAAAATTTGGAAAATTTTCAACAAAAATTGAAAAAAATATTTACCGAATATGTTTATTCTGATTTCGAAGCAATTTTATCAGATTTGGAAAAACAACAAAATGAAGATCCTTTTTTGTTAGATGAAGAAATAGAACTCGAGCCTTTAAATTTATCAATCAATGAATTAAACGATACTCAGCTTTTAAATGATTCTTCTTCGTCTTATTCAATTGAGTCAATCCAAACAATTCAATTGAACGAATCGAAATCTCCATCAAGACCAGCGTCGAATGAGCATCTCGACTTCACACAAAGACATCCGATGGAATTTATTTCAGAATTTAAACAATTTTTAGACGATTTATCTATGCAACCAAGAAAAATGTCTGGTTATCAATATCCTGATAGTTCTATTGTCAATCCAAAAAAATTGCGAATTTTTGAAAAAATACTATTCAATAACGAACGAAAAAATTCCCATAATTCAGAAAATTGGAGTGAAGTTAGCTCCAATCAATTGGGTGAATTGAGCTTCGCTTCGCTCGCTCAATTCAATCAATTGGGTGAATTGAGCTTCGCTTCGCTCGCTCAATTCAATCCATTGAGGAATTCGCGTAGCTCATTGAGGGGATCAAGCTTCGCTCGATCGGGGAAATGGATTTTCGATCAATCGTCTTCGTTCGTGGGGATCGAGCATAGCTCGATCGATTGGTTGAAAATCATTAAAAAAATAAAAAACACTAAAAAGTTAGATATTTTTAGTCAAACGACATTTCCGCAATTGAGCTTTGCTCAAATGCCGTCTGGGGGATCTCGCTTCGCTCGATCGTTACCATATCAATCAAAAATTCTAAAAATAACATCGATACCAAAAAATTTTTATTCGACAATACAAACCACAAACCAATGGAAGAAAACAAATTTGGAAAAATTAAGCTACACTAATTGTAGTCAACCAAATAACATTAGTATTTCAAATAAGCTGGATCAAAACAGGATGTTTTCAAAAACAAAATTAAAGCCAAATTTGCAAAATACCGATTTTGAAATGTCGTTTTTGTTACCAAAAAATAATGGAATAAGTGAAACCCAATTTCCTAAGGATCTTACTCGAGCAAATGGTCTAAGCGAATCCACCGACGCGAAGCAGCCGCGCGAAGCAGCCGGAGCTATGCTCCGGGAGCTATGCTCCGGCGCGAACCTGAGCATAGCTCAGGCTGCTTCGCGGCAGCCTGAGCTATGCTCAGGTCAATTGCTGTGGCAACAACCAAAGGTTGTTGACACAGAAGCGCAATTCCCCAAAGAGCTCAATTTTGTCAATTCCAAGCTCCAAACACAGTATTTACGGACAAATTTAAATAATTATAAAGCCGGCTTTGGTGGTATAAATGTATTATCTATTGAAAAAGTTTATGAAAAATTTCCCAAATTAATTGAACAACTTAAAACAGAATCAGTGTATGGGCCAAATCTTTTTGAGAATCTAGAAAAATTACCATTTATGTCTCAAAAAAATTATTTTCGTGTCCGGTCATTATTTCAAAATCACAAAATGACGTGGGTCGATCGAACGCAATTCGATCCCCTAGATTGGTCGGAATTTAATAAAAAACAATTGATCTTATCGAGCGAAGCTCGATCACCCCAAGATCAATTAAACCAAGCTCAGTTAAATTATGACAACGCCACTTTGATTAATGAGCCAAGAGAATTAAGCTCATTTGTAAATCAATCGAGCGATTCGATCGAATCGCTCGATTCCGAAGAACAGTTAATTGTGCCGATGTATGGGATACAAAGCAAAGGCTCATTAGTATCAAAGGCCCCAAGCGATTTGGATCCAAGCTGTTTGGGGGAATCGAGCCACTCTCGATGGGGCGGGGATTTCGCTTCGCTCAATAGGTTTAATTCAAATAAGCCAACTCAACCAAAAAAGACACATATTGTTTTTCATTTTTTTACGAATTCTCAAACTACTTTAACCTCAAGTGAAATGCAAAATATAGGTTACCAAATTATTTACCAAAAAAGGAAACCAAATCATGATCAAATACTTTCTCTCAATTTGGGGGATCTCGCTTCGCTCGATCGTTTGAAAAATAATAGTTCTACTGGAAGGAGCTCATTCAATACTGATTTGAATACTTCTTTGCAATATGGGTTGTCTTCATTTCGAGAATTTGTTATTCGAATAAATAAACATAGTCATTTTTCAGAAATATGGGAACCATTATCAAATAACTGGTATATGGTTTTAACTCAAATTTCATTTGTTTTTTTTGTTGTGAAATTAATGGAGGATCTTTATAAAAAAGACTATGGTTCTGAAATTGTCTCATACATTATTGAATATATACCACCACAATTTATTGAATTTTTAGAACTCGATATGGTTATTAATAGCCATAAAGAATTACGTAATATTCAAAAAATTGAAAAACGTTTTAAAAATATTGCTGGAGTTTCTAATTTACTTCCTGAATTAGGGGATTTAGTTTGGTTCTTAAAAAATTATGATAAAAATTCAGTACTTCTATTTAATATTTTAAATCAAATATTAAAACCAAATAAACGTGGGGGATCGAACTTCGTTCGATCGTTCACTCAATTACCTCAAACCGTTTTTTATCAATTGTCTAAAAATTTTTCTTTGTCAAAAGCAGTAAATAGGAACGCAAATTACTTGGGGGATCAAGCTTCGCTCGATCAAACGGATAAAAAAACAACTGGGGGAATCGAGCTTCGCCGCGAAGCAGCTCGATCTCCGATCGAGTCGATTTACTTAAATCAAGAATCCAATAAAACACGTAGCTACTGGAATAATAGACGAGGTATATTATTAGTCGGTCCTCCAGGAACAGGAAAAACTTTACTTGTACAAGCCATTGCTGGTGAAGCGGGTGTTCCTGTTCTTGTACAGTCAGCTAGTTTATTAATTAGTCAACAAAATCAAACGCAAGAAACTGGTGATTTCCGTTTAAAACGACTATTTGATGCGGCAAGAGACCAGGCTCCTTGTATTATATTTATTGACGAAATAGATTCGATTGGACTAAAACGAGAAAATATTATGCAACACTCGAGTGGTAATGATAATTTAATTGAATCGATTTATACCCGTAAATCTTCATCAAATAATCGAAATTTAAAACAAAAACGAACGTCATCAGCATTCAATAATGATTTTGACAATTTTCTTCCGACACCAATAATTGATACTAGTCAAAACAATTCGAATAAAACTTCCTCTGATCGTGAAGAATTATTTAAACAATCGGCTTCGATTCACTCGGTTGATGAAGCTTCTTCATCGTTAGAAAATCAAATAGCTCAAAATCAAATAACAACCTCAGAATATAGACAACAACAATTAACAATTTTAACACAATTTTTAGTTGAAATGGATGGACTAAAATCTCTTAAAGGGGTTGTTGTTGTTGGAGCGACAAATAGACCTGAAACTTTAGATAATGCATTAATTCGTCCAGGACGGTTAGATAGAGTTTTGAACATTAAACTTCCTGGAAAAACAAAACGCATTGATATTTTAAAATTATATAGTCAAAATTTAGGAGTTGAATTGTCAATTTCTTGGGATTACTTAGCTTCGCGAACAGTTGGTTTAAGCGCAGCACATTTATCTGCAATTATGAATAGATCAGCTATTCAAGCAATATTAGAAAATACGAAACATAGTACTGAAACAATTGAATATGGTATTGATGCTGTAAGTAGTTCAAATTCCCAAAAATCCAAATTTCAATTAATGAAATTATTAAGTTTGGGAGATCAAGCGAAGCTTGATCGATCGATCAAAAAGCGAAACGATTTCACGAATCCCGAGAGAACCAATTGCGCGAAGCGCAATTCCCCAAAATTTAGTGAATTAAGCGAAAAGAAATTGGATAATGCACAAGCGCCTTTTGATTCGTTTACTAATGAACACGGAAGCGATCCAAACACTAACGCATGGACGCGAAGCAGCTCGCTCTCTGATCGAGTTGGTTCAGTTTTCTCATCAAAAAGAATTGAAAATCGATCGAGCGAAGCGAGATCCCCCGAGCAAATTGCGCGAAGCGCAATCGCTCCGATTAATTTTATTGAGCAAAGACCAATTGATCGAAAATCAATTTACCCAATGACACCAAAACGACCAATCCGGGGTCAATTGAAATCTTCGAGCTCAATCCACTCAATTTTCCGAATTAGCAGAGCGCATTCGGTTTTAAATATAAAAAATCCGCGTCGTCTTAGTTTTCTTTGGTTAAATACTTCGGGAAATTTTGGAGAGATTGAGAGAAGCGAGATCCCCCCGATTTCGCGAAATGAAATTGCTTCGAAATCATTAAAGAAAAATAATTTAATTGAAGTTTTTCAAAATAAATATGCCTATATACAGGTCTTAAATTTGAATTTTGATCGGATTTTAATAAATACCCAGTTGAATCAATTGAGCGAAGCTCAATCCCCGGGCGCGAAGCAGCCCGATCTCCAATCGGGTTCGATTTTTATAGATATTAAAAATAATGAAAAACAATTTTACCAAAAAAACCGAGGTCGAATTAAAAAAATTCTTTTTTTTGGAAAATTATTAAAAACGAAAATTAATCAATTTCAAAAACAATTGGCTAATTGCTGTGGCAACAACCAAAGGTTGTTGACACAGGAGCAGATTGAGCGAAACGAAATCCCCCCTAATTTCCCAAATTTATGCGAAAAGTCATCGAACCTGGTTGATCAAACTGCGTTCGATCGATTAAGCGAAGTGAAATTTCCGCCCAATCGAGCGAAGCTGGATTCCCCCAACCAATTGAGCGAAACTTCATTCCAACCGATCAAGCGAAGCTTTATCCCCCCAGCCCAATCAACCCAAATGGATTTCAGTTTATACATAACTTCAAACTCAATTGAAGAAGAAATTCTTACTGTTTTTCAAAATTTAAAAACCAATTGTGCGCAGCTGAATTCCCCCAATCTGGGTGATTTCGCTTCGCTCGATCGATGTAATGAAACAATACTAAGTCGATTGAGCGCCAATGAGCGTGTATACAATGATTCTTCTCCTGGGGGATCTCGCTTCGCTCGATCGAACGATTTAATTAAATCGATTGAACCAAACTACGACGCGAAGCAGCCGGAGCTATGCTCCGGCGCGAAGCAGCCTGAGCTATGCTCAGGTCAAGCTTCGCTAGATTCACCAGAAAGAAGCTCAAATACAACAAGTTTGGTTACTAATGAAATTTATTTGGATATTGCTTACAGAATTAAACTTTTACAAATTAAGCGAAGCTCGTTTGTAAATAAAGAGCCATACTCATTCAATTTAGATAAAGTTTCACTCGACGCAAAGCAGCCGGAGCTATGCTCAGGTCAGAGATCGAGCTGCTTCGCGCCAAAGGTTGAAAGACTTTCCGATTACAGCTCTGAATTTCCAATTGACGAAAATTCATTGAAATTTGGGCGATCGAACATCGTTCGATCGAACTATCAAAAATCAAAAAAAATGACAATAATACATAACTTTGTCGAATTTTTAAATGAATTTCATTTTACTATTTTTGATCTAATTCAAAATATTCAATTAAATTTTGGATTGTTTCCAAATTGGGTTAAAGGAAGATTAATTCCCAATACGATTGAGCGAAACGAAATCTTATACACTTACTCAAGCGAGATATTACTAATATCATCTTCTTTAAATGGTTCGTATTTTGGTTCGTCAACTTTCCAATTTTCGGAAACATTTGAATACAGTTTGAGTTTGAAACCAATGAATAAATTAAACCAAATGCTTCAAAAAAACTTTCGCCAAGTTGAATTGCATGAACTGCATTCGAGCGAAAACCAAACGATTCAATCGGTGGAAAAACGCTTCGATCAATCGCTGCAATTTGAGTCGATTGATCCGATTGAGCTTCGCTCGATCCCACCAAGATCAATTCCCCCAAGTCATTTTAACAAAACTCAATTCCCTCAATATGAAGGATCTCGCTTCGCTCGATCGAACGCTTCAGTATTATTAAATAGATTACCCATTTTTGAAAAAAGCATAGAATATCCATTGTCTAGTGCGTATTTAAAAAATGAAACTTTGAAAAAACTTAGTTATTATCAAGCGGGTAGAGCTTTTTTTGATCAATTTTCACGTGAAGCATTAATAAATTTATGGCCAAAACTCAAAAACCTTCGAAAATTTTCATCTGGAAACTTATTAACTCACGATTACGCAATGAATTTTTTACATTTTTCTCGTTGCTATGAATTTGAAAACTATATAATTTCGTTATTATCAGGTAAAGGAGCTGAATTTTTTATTTTATCAACTCAATCTGAAAAAATACGTGAAGCACATGCGTCTTCGTCTTATTTAATTGATTTTGAAAAAACAAATGATTGCTTTCGATTGCGCGAAGCGCAATCCCCCAGCCCGAATTCTCCCAATGAGAGCTTCAGCTCAAATTACCCCAACGTAGCTTCTTTAAATTGCAACAATTTTTCTTCTTTAAATGTACGACGTCAAGATCCTTTTTTAATCCAAACGAGCGAAGCGAGATTCCCTCAATCGAGTAAGTTAACCGAAAATCCTGGGGGATTGATCTTCGCTACGCCGCGAAGCAGCTCGATCTCCGATCGAGTCGATCAATCTACAAGCCATTTTAATTTTAATGATCGCGAAAGCGCTCATTATCCGAGCGTTCAATCTACAATAAATAAAGTTAATTTATTATTAAATGAGGTTCCATATAACAAAGTTCATATAACCACTAAGCGACAAGAATTCAACAACCAGACAACATTTAATTCAACCAATCAGTCGAATTTATCCAATCGAGCAAACAAATTAATTTCTTCGTCTTTCGATTGCGCGAAGCGCAATCCCCCAAATTCTTTAAAAAACATAAGATATTACTTATTTGAATCTTTTTTAACGTGTCAAGATACAATACAAGCGACACAACTGTTAGAATCAATGATTGATAAATGGTCTTTTTACTCTAAAAAACTCTTAACACGTACGTCAATTAAGTTACCAAAAAATCGTCAATATCAAGAAATTCATCAAGAAAATGAAATTGAATTTTTATTGGAGTTATCAAACGAAATTGAAAAAGAATTTTCTAAAGAAATCGGTTTTCAAAAATTCCGACAAAATCCGAATTATCAAAAATGGTTAACACGTGCTTGGTGGCAAAATCAAATAACTTATCATTTTCGAGATTTTGAAAATCGTTTAGATTGGTATCGTGTTTATTTACCAGATCCTGATGAACGACATTGGAACGAAGAATACGTCCCTTCTGACTCTTATTATCAAAATCAACAAACACATTATTCAGTAACCAATTCGAATATTCAATCGTCTTATTTACAAATTTCTTTTGAAAATCCAAATTTTTTAACTATTTCTTTTCATTTTTATGAATTTATTGAAACATCAAAAAGTAATGATTTTATGTTCATTCAACATGAAAAACGAAATACAAATGAATTTTTCGAACAGAAACCAATCAATTCAAGCTCGGTTGAAGACGTTGACAAAACGTTTTCAAACTATACATTGTTGAACTGGAATGATTTTTCGAAATTAGATCGGGATTTAATTTTTCAAAAAATTATTTTAAATAGTGTGAATACGTCTTTTTTACGTTTTGATACGTCTCGAGACTTATTAGATTATTTTGCTGATTATCTTTTAAGATATGAAAAACTACGCTCTCATGAAATTCAAAAAATTAATGTTTCTTTTTCAGTACAAAAACATTAATCAATCAAAATTTAAATCGATTGAGCTTTTCTAGCTCAATCGACCTAATTGAGCGAAGCTCACTTTTGACAATTAAGGGAGCCGAGTCATCTTTGATATATTTTCCCCATTGAGTGAATCGCAATGCCCCCCCACGCGAAACTAAATTGGTTTTATGAGCTTAGAGCTACGCTTCGCATATTGCTGCTCCAATGAGCGAAGCTCATTTGACCTAGCGAAACTCAATTATAGAAATTTATCGAGCCGATTGATTTTAAAACAATCCCACGATCGAGCGAAGCGACACGAAGTGAGCTTCGCGAAGATCGAGTAGTTGGGATCGAGCGAAGCTCGATCCCTCAGCGTAGAGAGTTCGATCTCGATCAGAGACCCGATCAGAGACCGGAGCATAGCTCCCGGAGCATAGCTCCGGCTGCTTCGCGCGGCTGCTTCGCGCCCGATCGGAGATCGGGCTGCTTCGCGTCGGGCTGCTTCGCGTCGAGCTGCTTCGCGCCCCGAGATCGAGTCGGTGGCTTCAACTCGACTCGACGCAAAGCAGCCGCGCGAAGCAGCCTGAGCTATGCTCAGGGAGCTATGCTCCGGCGCGAAGCAGCCTGAGCTATGCTCAGGTCAGAGATCCAGCTGCTTCGCGCGCAAAGCAGCTCGATCTCTGATCGAGTTGCTTCGCGCCAAAGGTTGATTGCCAACGCGCAGCGTAGCGAAAAGCCCTAGGTCGTGAACGAAGCAAATCCCCCCAAGCGAGAATCCCCCCAATATTAAATCACACGGCTTCGCTCATTGTATCAATTGATCATTTTATTTTTTCTTTTATTGATCGAAGATTGATCAAGCATAGCGAGATCAATCCCCCACATTCTTCGTAAAACGTTTTATTAAAAATAGAGTCTAAAAAATTTTCGTTTATCTTTTCAATTAATAAAAAAAATGTTATTATATATTTGAAATATTTTTCAATTTGAAATGGGCTCATCGTCTAAAGGATTAGGACAGAAACCTTCTAAGTTTCTAATGTAGGTTCGATTCCTACTGAGCTCACTATCTGCCAAATTGCATTGAAATTGAATTTGACCGCGTTTCGTTTTTTCATAAACCAAAGTTTACGAGCTATTTCGATTGATCACCAATTAATTTTTCTTTTTTTATTTTGACATTTTTATTTTATTTTAGAGAATTCCATTTGTTCATTAAAGGAATGAGCGCGTTAAAATCGTTTTTAAAATTTGCTGCGCTCCTTAGTCTACAACCAAATATGCGAAACTAATTGCGCTTCGCGCAATTACCACAATTCAACCGAATGAAAAACGATTATCGAAAAAAGAGTTGACAAATAAAAAAAAATATATATATTTTATATATATAAATAAAGCCCCCATCGTCTAGAGGCCTAGGACATTTCTCTTTCACGGAAGGAACGGGGGTTCGAATCCCCCTGGGGGTAAAAAAATAACAAAAAAGTTGAATTGCGAAGCAGCAATCTGGGGGATTGCGCTTTGCGCAATCGTAATAAAAATAGTAGTCTAACTAAATTAAAAAATTAAAATTTTTTTTACACTGGAACGAAGTCAATGACCCATTTTCAAATTGAAAATGAGCTTGAAGGCGGGGAGCTTCGCTCTCTAAATCCAAGTTCCATTGACCCAGCTGAGGGACTTATGAAGTTCCTACGTTAGCAGTTTATATATAGGTACCCCAGAATGCTTCACCCGTTGTGGGTTCTGGGGGATTGCGCTTTCGCAATCTGGCTCCCTTGCATGAAATTTCAAGGGAACTTCCGAAAAGCCTTTTGCTTCCCTTAATTTTAGATACGGAAGCTTGTTTTGATTGAGCTCTTCGAGCTCAATCTCCTTAAGCTCTCTAGCCACAGCGTCTCGACTTTATTTCAGCTTTTTTCAAATACAATATGATTGACAAAAACTACAAAATTGACTATATTTTTTATAGTTTAATGTTTTTTTAGTTGGGGCGTCGCCAAGTGGTAAGGCTGCGGGTTTTGGTCCCGCCATTCGGAGGTTCGAATCCTTCCGCCCCAGAATTGTACCAATTTATGAAAAATTAATAAAATTGCCTCAAAAATTGAAACGATTTTTTCTTGAATTTAACACAAATTAATGAAATAAAAAAATTGATCGAGCAAAGCGCAATCGATCCGATTGCGCGCTTTGCGCGCAATACCCCCAGCGCAGCTTGATCGATTCCGAAGGATCAATCCCCCAGATTAAGCTTGGAAAAATATCGCTTCGTTGGATTCCGGGGCTTTATCTTCGATGTATCGGCTTATTCGGAAAGGGAATGAATTTACGATTACTTAATTGTTTTACAACATTGAATGACTCTTTAATTTTTATTGAATGCTTTTTGTATTTGCTCATCCGAGCTCCGCTTCATTATTGTTTCTTATTAAAGTCTAAAAAAATTATTTTCAATTTTCCAATTCTTCGGAATCGAGCGAAGCTCGATTTTTTCCAAATTTTATGTTGAAACCTTTTTTGATTAAATTGATCTTAGGAAAATAGGGGAAACGGTTTGGGGAGATTTCGCTTCGCTCAATCGGTGGGATCAAGCGAAGCTCTATCAAAGATCAATCCTCCCGATGGATTTCCAATCAACCGGCTTCGCTCAGTGAATCAATTAGCTAATTGAAATTTTCTTTACTATTAAACTTTAGTTCACTTGCTTTTATTTTTTTTTGTATTTCTAAAGTAAATTATTTAACTTACTAAAATAAAAAAAATTTTTGTTTTTAAGGGTTTTGACTTAAATAAAACCTTTTTTGTTAAATAAAAAAAATATTGATTAGTTTTTATTTGGTTTTTCAAATTAATAGTTCAATGCGATTGAGCGAAGCGAAATCTCCTCTTTCCCCCCAACCCAAGTTAAAGGCTTTGCAATCAAACTCGTTTTTTTTTTTAATTGAGGTCAAACTAGAAATACAGTATATACAAATAAATAACAAATTATTATATGTTTTTCTATTGAATAAAAGGGCCAATGAAAAGAATGAAGACCCAAAAAATGGAAGCTTATTTTCTCGATGATTTGAACCTTTGTATATTTAGTGTTGCCTGTCACTTTTTTTTATGATAACTGCTTCGCACGCTTGGCGTGCTTTTTTATTAAAAGAACAAGGTACTTTAATTAAGTTTTTCTAAAAAAATAAAGGCGGCACCCAGATTCGAACTGGGGGTAGAGGATTTGCAATCCACGGCCTTACCACTTGGCTATACCGCCCTATTCAAAAAATATCAAAAATTCTTATACACTTTTATTCACTGAAAAAATTTAGTTAGGAGTCTATGATGAAGTTTTGACGTCTCTTTTCTATTATGTGTTGGCTATTAATTGATCCAGGTTTTTTTTAATTAAACTATATAAAAACTTTTGTTAATAAATAACTAACGGGCTCATAGATTTTGTCTAAACTAAATCTTTATTGATGCTGCTCCATATTAAATAATGTTCTGACATGATTTTAAAGTTCAGATTACAAAATTATGAGCCCAATGATTATTTTAGCCATAAAAAAAAAAAAACGCAAGTAGGAAAATTTTTTATGAAATTAGACGAATAAAAATGCTCTTACATTTTTGTGTAAAAGTGATTCGAAAAATCACTTGTCCATTTTAGTTGACGAGCAATTCCACTTCAATTTTTATCGAATTAATATCGCTTGGCTTTTTTTTGTTGGTGGTCAATCGCTGGGGAATCGAGCGAAACTTGATTGTTTAACTAAAAAAAATTGACGAGCCAATAGTTCTACAACCAATTGCGAGACCATTCGAACGAAGTTCGATCCCCCCAAAGTGAGCTTTGCAAACGACCGATTGAATTCAGTTAAATCACCACCGAAGTGAGCTAAGCACACGCAGTTCGGCGAAGCCAATCGAGCGAAGCGACACAAAGGTGAGCTGAAGGTAGTGAGCGAATCAGATCCCACCAGCGAGATCCTACAAAATCAATTGGCCTCGCTGTTTTATATGAATACCTAAAACAACTTTCGTTTGATTTTGGCCATGGGGGAATTAATTTGGGGGATTGATTTTCGCTACGCCGCGAAGCAGCTCGATTTCTGACCCGATCGGAGACCCGATCGGGTCAGAGATCGGGCTGCTTCGCGTCGGGCTGCTTCGCGTCGGGCTGCTTCGCGTCGGGCTGCTTCGCGTCGGGCTGCTTCGCATCGAGTCGATCAATTTTGTTCGAGCAATCGGCAACCAACGGCATTCCTGTCGTTTGACTACCCAAAACGATTTTGCATTCTAGAAGTTGAATATTTGCTTGGTTGCGTTCAGTCAAAAGGATGGTAAATGGATTAAACCGATAAAATTTGGCCTTTTCCTTTATGATCAACTGCCTTGCCGGTACTGGATGAGTGTTCAGAAGGGGGATTTTAGGACTGAGGCAATTCCGATTCGCGCAATTACATCAAACCTATATATTATTAATAAAAATTAACTTAAATTTCATGCTTGGCTAGCATGCAATACGTCACCTAGGCAATGTTATGCAGTTGTTTTTTTTTGTTTACAGCACTAGCTGGGGAATCGAGCGCTTCGCGCGCTCGCTGCGCTCGCTTGCGCTCAAACGAACCCCTTTGTTGTGGGCGATTGAGCTTCGCTCAATCCGTTTAACCACGAACTGTAGAACCCGGAACAGGTTAATTATTCCGGGGTAACTATTTATAAAATACTAACGTAGGAACTTTTTAAAAGCGCTTAACCGGCTCAGTGGGTAGCTTGTATTTGGGGAGCCAATCGAGCTTCGCTCGATTACCGAAGCTAGCTCCCCGACTTGACGCTCAGTTTCAAAAGAAAATGGGTAATTGACTGACATTGGTCACATATAAGAATTTGGGGAATTGCGCTTCAGTGGTTACAGCGCTTCGCCGCGAACTCGATCTCTGACCTGAGCAGAGCTCCGGCTGCCGCGAAGCAGCCTGAGCTATGCTCCGGCTGCTTTGCGTCGAGGCAGCTCGACGCGAAGCAGCCCGACGCGAAGCAGCCCGATCTCCGATCGGGCGCGAAGCAGCCGCGCGAAGCAGCCGGAGCTATGCTCCGGGAGCTATGCTCCGGTCTCTGATCGGGTCTCTGATCGAGGCTGCTACCACAGCAATTATTCACATTTTTTTATTAAAAAAAACGTGAAAATCCCGTTCCAGCGGGAATAAAATGACCTAAAATTACATTTTCTTTTAAACCTCGAAGAAAATCAACTTTATTTTCAATAGCAGCTCTACTTAAAATCCTTGTTGTTTCTTGGAAAGACGCAGCTGAAATAAAACTTTCTGTTTCTAAAGCTGCTTTTGTAATTCCTAAAATCACCGGTTCATATTGAGCTTTTTTACCGTATGTTCCGAAATTTATTAATTCAATCCAATCTAATAAAACAAGTTCGCCTTTTAATAAACCCGTATTTCCTCCCTCAACAATTCGAACTTTAGAAGTCATCTGTCTAACAATAATTTCAACATGTTTATCTGATATATTAACACCTTGAGATTGATAAACAGATTGAACACCATTAACAATTATTTGTTGCATAATTTCTAAACTTTTACGAACAGCTTCTGGTAATGCATATTGATTTTTCGCTTTTTCAAAAAACAAATGAAGTTGGTCAGTTTGACGAGCTTCAAAAAATTCTTCAATTTTTGGAATCCCTTGAACAATGTCTTCCGTTTTTAATCGTTGATAAGACAATGTAATTAATGATGATTTTGCATCTACGAAATTTCCGTGATTAACGTGAAAAATTCCTCCCTTTAAAAAGAATATAGGTTTTCCATGTCGAACAGTGATTTTTGAAGTTTGAATACTTATTATTTGACCTTCGCAAGTGGAACCTACACCTTCAGCAATTTCTGATCCTTTTTGTAAAAAATTCCCTAAGGTAATTAAAGGTTTTTTAGAAAAAGTAGATAAACATATGTGATCCGATTCATTTAATGTTATTATTTGAGATTGATGATTCTTATTTAAACGTAAAACTTCCCTTGTTAAATCTTTAATTGTATTATGATCGATTGCTTTTAAAGAAGTATTCTCATTAGTTGGTTTCGAACGATCGAGCGAAGCGAGATCCCCCAAATTATTAATTTTATTATTAACCTTCGTCGTCAAGAAAGACGATTGAGATAATTTAGAAAAGGTGGTTCGCACAAATGGAAAAATTGGGTTTGGGGAAATTGATTTTGAATAATTAGGGATATTGTTCGACTCGATCGGAGACCGGAGCATAGCTCCCGGAGCATAGCTCCGGCTGCTTCGCGCGGCTGCTTCGCGCCCGATCAGAGATCGGGCTGCTTCGCGTCGAGCTGCTTCGCGGTGTAGCGAGATAAATCCTTCGCTCTTACGCTCCATTGTTTTTGGAGAGTTTTCGCTTCTTTCATTCCTAAAAAATTCAGAAAATTGGGCTTGGGAGAAGTGGGGGAATTGATCTTTGATTAATTGGTTTGTGCTCAATTGAGAAAATGACGCTTCCCTGTTCATGCGTAAAGAAAAATTGAAATTCACATTTTGTGTGTCATTATATGGTTGAACGTAAACAAATAAATTCATTAAATACATTGGACCGAAATTGAACAACGATGTTGAGAAATTAACAAACATATTTTGATGTTTTGCTAAAAGATTCACAGTTAATTGAGATTTACTATTCAAGAATTGAGAATTCAAGTTGATTGAGTTTCGCTTTGATTGATCAAATCCAAACGAATTAGTCTTTGACCAAGACGTTCGGGGCGATTGATCTTTGATCAATCCCCCCGATTGATTTTCGATTAAATGGTCCCTTTGTTTCAATTCTTTGAACCTAAATTCGCTTAATTGGCCTTGTTTTAAATAGTTTAGAAAATGAACATTAGAAAAAATTAAAGAGTGATAAGCTTTAAGTGGAAAAATATTTTGAATCAATTTTGCAATCTTATCTTCTTTCATATTGGTCAAAATATTATTTAAATTCAAGTTTTCTTTATTAATTGATGTTAAATCTGGGGGCTCGAGCTTCGCTCGATCTCCCGAAAAGTGATTGTTAATTTCTACAAAATCATGTTTTTTATAATTTTTTTCTAACAAAACAACAAATTGTTGTTTATCTAAAAAATTGAAAGGTTTATATTTCAAACTATCTTGTTGATCAAAATATTTTTGAGTTACAAACGACAACTGTCTTTTATTCAATTTTTTAAAAAAAGATTGAACGAAGCCAAATCCCCCAGACCGAAAATTTGGATCTATATAAGTTTGAAAATCTTTGGGGGATTGAGCTTCGCGCAATCGATTGTTGTATTCGATTGGTGGGTTTTCGCTTCGCTCGATCTGCGATCGAATAACTGAGCTTGTTTCGTTTAGTAAAGAATCGCTACGCTCAATTGGTGGATTTTCGTCGTCGAGTGAACGATTTGAATTGTTTAAAACTTGATCATTTACACGTTTATTATCACTTAATTCTTCGTTCGTATTTTCGCTCATGCGATCGAACGCAGTTCGATCCCCCAGATGTATTTGTTGTGGTCCTGACTCAATTGCATGAAGCGCAATTCCACCAATTTCAATTTTTAATTTATTAATATTTAATTTTTGCTTTTCAGATAAAACATTTTTGTTATCTATTAATAAACTTGGTTGAGAAAAAAAATCTGTTAATTGTTTTGTTAATTTTAAATTTGAAAAAACTTTGCTAGGTTTGAGTGTTTCTGAAGAATATGATAACCAATAATATGATTTCAAAAATTCATTATAAAATGAGTTTTGATCATTTGTTAACATTTTTTCATTTTGTGGAAATTGGGTCCATTGATCTTTGATCATTCGGTTTCCCTTTATTTTGGTTGGTGAATTGGTGCGTAGCTTAGTAAGCGAAGCGCTTGCTAAATGATCGCTTACACGCGTATTGGTGTTTAAACCAAGACTTTCACTTGATCGGATTAAAATAGTTGCTCGATTAAAAGAGAAATTACTTTTTAAGGAAGATCTTAATAATGGTTTCATTTGGTTAACCTCTAAAAAATGAAACAAAGTTTCAGATAATTGCGATTGTGTTAGTTTTGCTTCGTTAGTAGGATGTAATCGACCAAATTGAGCAACAGAGAATTTGGATTCATTAGAATTCAAATTTTTTGTGAATTTTTCTTTTATGTGGGTTATTGGAGTACGAATTTTTGGAACTATTTTTATTTGAACTCCAGGCAATAAAGAAATAAGTTTTGTATTTTTTTGTTTTATATAAAGAAAATTTCGTTTGGGGGATCTCGCTGCGCTCGATTGTTTTGGAAAATGTTGCTTTGCTCCATCGAAATGAACGTTTGAAGGGTTTTCGTTTCGCTCGATCGTTTCTCCTTTTTGTGTTTTTCGTAAATCAAATAGTTGGGGGAATTGATCTTTGATCAATTGGTTCATTGGTCGAATACCAAAATTGTGGGAATTGCCCTTCGCGCAATTGGTTGTTTTATTGAATTTAAGGCGGTTTTTGTTGCTCATTTGTATTGATTGATAAATTTTGTTGTTAAAATAGGTTTTTGACAAAATCGGATAGGAATGAATTTTACGAATTATTATAAAAAGTGGAAAAGAAGATTTTTTTGGCCAAAAACGACTATATGAATTGGAAACAAAAAATATAAAGCTTTGCTCAAAATCTTTCGAATCTGCGCGTTGTATGTCATCCTTGGAAAAAGCGGATTGATTTTTTATTAAATTTTTAAAGCCAATTGGGGGAATTGTTCTTGGGGAAATCGAGCTTCGCTCGATCGGATCAATTGGTTGGGTGAATCTTGCTTCGCTCAATTGGTCATCATTATTTGAATAAAATTTTGAAAATTTTTTTAAATATTTTTGAAAACCACAAACGAATCTCCATTGAACTTCGTCAATCAGTTTTGATTCATTATTGAGGGAATTGCTATTCGCGCAATTCGGGGAATCGAGCTTCGCTCGATTGGCTAAAAACGTTTCAATTTTATTACTCGAGTTGATGTTTGTTTTTGTATTTTTTCTAAAAGTGTTGTCTTTTAATGATTGGGGTATTGTATTAAACAAGGACAATAGTAATATTTTTATTGCTGAAGTTGTCACTGATTGAACGAAGCGAAATTCTCCAAAAAAGGCATTGGGGTTAATCGAATTTAGGTTGGGGGAATCAACTTTTGGTTGATTCGATGAAAAAAGCTTATCAATTTTTGAGTAAGAAAAAACATATTTTGGTAGACCTGTTTTGCTGATGAATACTGAAATAATTTGGGTTTTTTTTGTTGAGGCTTCGAACGATCGAGCGAAGTGAGATCCCCCAAATTGAGTTGCGTTTGATTGTGGAAATTGGGCTGTGCGCAATTGGGTTTTTTCGTTTTTTGGTCGAATTGGATCGATCGAACTTTGTTCCATCCCCCAGATCTCGCTTCGCCGCGAAGCAGCTCGATCTCTGATCGAGTCAATTGGGGAAGTTAAGCTGCGCTCAATTGGTTTTTCAGAATTACTGTTAATAGTCAAACATAGTTTTTTGCTTGAAGCGAATTTAATTAACGGAACAGAAATCCATTCAGTATAAACCATTTGTTGATCGAAACTAATATCATCAATTAAATGGGCACCCAGTAAATATGTTGATTTATGACCACAAATTAATTGTTGAGAACCTACTTGATTAGATGGAAAATAAACCCAACCTGGTCGAATACAAAGACTATTTAAACTATTTTGAGGTATTTCACTTGCTTCGCTCACTTCGTTCTCGAAGCTCACTTTGTGTCGCCCAATTAATTCGTTCTGGGGAATTTCGCTTCGCCGCGAAGCAGCTCGATCTCCGATCGAGTCAATCTTTGGATTTATTTGAGATAAACGGCTCCGACCGATCAAATGTTCGTTTTTGATAGTTTGTTGTATAGTTACCCAACCATCAAAATTAAAACTAAAATTTTGTATACAACCTTGACGATTTTCAACAATAAAACAATGAAAATTTTTATTATTCCAACATTGTTTCAAATTCGAAGCATCTGGGGGATTGTGCTTCGCACAATCGTTAACACTTTGCGACAAAATTGAAACTCGATTAAGTGAATCGAGCTTCGCTGTAGTGGATATAGGCATTGGGGGAATTGCGTTTCGCGCAATTGGTTTTTGTTCAAACGAAGATTTAAAGAAAGCTTCGCTGAAGCCATTAGACGCGGTTATCGAGGGTCGCTCGTTCCCCCCCATTGACCTTATTGACTCATTCAATTTTGTGGATTTCTCTTCGCTCAATTGGAAAGACCTAGAAGATTTTTTAATAGTATTTCTTTCTTTACGACCAATTGTGTAGTGTTGTCCATAATTGTCTGCAAAAACTGAGACTTTTTTTGAATTCCTCACAGAAATTATTGATTTTCTATGATTGAGTGTAGCCAAATCAATTTTCGGTTCCTCTGGGGGATCGAACTTCGTTCGATCGAACATACCTTTTTGTTTTATTTTGGATTGAATAGTTATAGCTTTATATATTTGTTTAGTAGTTTTTACCTTTTTTAATTGTTTTTCTTTTTGGGGAATCGAGCTTGCTTCGCTCACTACGTTTGCGAAGCTCACTTCGTGTTGCTCGATTGGATTAGTCGAATTTAAATTATTTGTTTGCGGGAATTTCGCTTCGTGCAATGGGAACCAATTTTGCATAACAAAATTCTTCCAAAGTAAATTTGATTGAGTGCTTTCGCTTGAGGGTATTGATCTTTGATCAATCGGTTGGATCGGTTTGATTGAGCGCAAGTGCTCAATTTCAATGGCATCCCAAGACATTGAGTTTTTGATTAATGGGGTTAATAAATCCGAATTGAAATGCTTAAAAAAACGACATTCAAGAGTATTGAGTTTCGCCCAATTTTTTATTTTTGGAAAATTGAATTGGTATTGTGAAAAATTCGCGGGGATATTGCTTCGCTCGATCGCGTGTCGCTCAATCGGTGGGATTGATCTGGGGGATTGTTCTTCGCTTCGCCGCGAACTCGATCGGAGATCGAGCTGCTTCGCGGCAGCTCGATCTCTGATCGAGTCGATCAATCTTCGATCACTAGGCGAAATCGGTTTTGTCTCTGAGAAACCAATTGCATTTGGGGGATCGAACTGCGTTCGATCGATTGGAAAAGACGTACAATTTTTATTTACGCGCTTATAAGCGCTTAATGGAAAGACGTTGTGTTTTATTTTGCGTAATCCCAAGATTGAATTTTTAAAAACAAAAGATCGAATAGGATTCATTATTTCGTATGAAGATAATGCCAAATTTGAATTTTCCCGATTAGAGAAAAACTTAGTGTTTGATTGGTCATATAACAATTGGCTACGGTCACTCAATTTTCGCAAAGTAACATTAATGCGATCATCGGGGACATTATTTATTTTTTCATTGGGGGACTCGCTTCGCTCGTCTACTCTTTTTTTAGTTTTGGGGGATTGTGCTTCACACAATCTTCCATTTGTTTTTTTTGATTTAAAAAAGAGGTTAAAACGGGAAAAACAGTTTGAAAAAATTTTTTCTTTATTTTTATTTATAGGTTGTAAATTCAAAGAATCCAACTGTGAATATAAAGAAAAATCAATAAATAAAACACCATTTTGTTTATGAAGTTGAGGTTTCGAACATAAATAATTGAGATAAGCAGTACCTACAATAATATTTGATGTGGGGGATTGCACTTCGCTGTGCTCGCGCAATTTGGGCGATTTCGCTGCGCCGCGAAGCAGCTCGATCTCTGACCGGAGCATAGCTCCGGCTGCTTTGCGTCGAGTCGATCTACTTAATTGATTCGAAAATGCGCTAGATCGAACTTCATTCGATCTGGGGGATTGCGCTTCGCTGTGCTCGCGCAATCTGGGGAATTGTGCTTCGCACAATCTGCCCGATTGAATTTCGAAGCTATTTAAATAAAAAGGCATTTTTAAAAAGTAAGAACATATAAATAAAAAACGTTTTTTGAAAACTAGTAAAGACTCAGATGTTTGATTTGAATATGAAAAGGATTTAAATGAGCTTCGTTTTGTTGGCAATTTTGAGCGTATTCCATTGTGAACTTGGTCGAAATTGGTGAATTGGGAGAATTGAGCTTCGCGACATTGTTTTCGCTCAGTGGATATGCTCATTCGTTTTATGTTGTTTACCCCTGTAGAAAATTTTGGTTTCACGAAACAATCAGGTAAATGGATAATTTTATGTTTAATATAAAAATTTTCACAATAACAAAAACCACTTGTTTTTGTTTTATATATTAAAGAAAAAAGTTGTAAAAATAATTTTTTATTGACTGAATATTTGCTTTTTTTATTCGCATTTCGAGTCGCAATATTATCCCACTTTTCTTTGTTTTGTATTGATTTGGGAAATCGAGCTTGGTGGGATAGAGCTTCGCTCGATCGGGGGGATGGATTTTCAAACAATCGGCTCGATTGTTCGGAAAGTAACATCAGAAAGTTTGGCTCAGTTGATTCAACCGATTGTTTTGCAATACCCCCAGGTTGAATATTTTGAATTTGAAAATAAGGCATTGCTACTAAATCTTGCTCGCCAAAAAACATGAATTGGGGGAATTGAGTTTGGGGGGATCCTTCGGAATCGATCAAGCTGTGCTTGATCGATTGCGCTTTGCTCGATTGGATAAATTCGCTTCCCTCATGGGGCAAATTCGGGTTTATACTTTCATTGGGAGAATTCGGGTTGAAGTCCTCATTTGCCGATTGGTCGTGTCCCAATCGAATTAATTGATGAAATTTTTTCTCTTCGAAAATGATTTTGGGAAATCGTGGCGATATCGTTTCGCTCGATTGTTGAAATTGCACGTTATTGCCAATAAAAGGTATTTGGATTTGGGGGATCGAACTGCGTTCGATCGTACGTGGATGTTTTAAATTTATAAAATAATTAAATTTATTATATGATATATTTGTTAGTAAAAATGAAAAAATAAGGTTTTTTGGGGGTATTGAGCTTCGCTCGATTGGTGAAATACTTTTCTGATAATTGCGTTTGCTTTGCTCCTTTCGTGTCGCTTCGCTCGCCCAATTGGCTTCGCTTATATTATTACGGAAGTCTGGGGGATCGAACTGCGTTCGATCGTTCGTGTGAGCTGGTCCTTTCAAAAATTTTCGAAAATTTGGGGGATCGAACTGCGTTCGATCGTTTGAATCTTTTTTTTCTTCTAGATATTGTGCTTCCCGCACTTTTTCTCCTAAAGAAAAATCAATACAACCATCTAAACAAATAACTCCTAAATTTGGAATTTCTTTAACTAACGATCGAGCGAAGCTCGATCCCCCAGATATTGAAGAAAATCCAAAACTTTTATTATGAGCTCCTGATTTCGGAACATGTGAATTTATTGAAAGTAAGTAACTACTATTGCTTATTGATTTTGGATTACGTTGAGATTCAAAAATTAAATCTTTCGAGTTTGGAAATAAATTCCATGTTAAAGAATTACGTTTTGCAGATAAAACCCAAACCCAACCTAAACAAGCAGATTCACGTATAATTTCTTTCGATAATAAATATTGTTGTTTTTTTATTTTTTGATGAATTATTTTTTCATATAAAAAAACGTTATTAAAAAAAACTTCACCTGTAATTTCGGAAAATATATTTTTTTGTTCTTTGATGCTTTGATTTTTTTGTGCAGTCAAAGATGAAAATTCACCAATCAATTGATTTTTTACCACTTGTTCTTTATGACGAACAAATAAAAGAGTATAAGGAGAAATTTGAATTTCTTGGGGGAATCGGGGAGATCCTGGGGACTCGCTTCGCTCGTCTACTATTATTAATTGGCCTGCATTTTTTGTTAAAAAAGCAATTTTGCCATAAGGTGTTCGGGTTAAACTTCCTTCAATAGGTTTTTTATAATGAACTTGACCGTTATAAGGAGCTTGTATTTGATCCATAATATCAGCGGAAAAAACACCACCAGTATGAAAAGTTCTCATAGTTAGCTGAGTTCCAGGCTCACCAATGGATTGAGCAGCAATAACCCCAATGGCTTCTCCAAAATCTACTAAATGACTAGTTGCTAAACTCCACCCATAACAAAATTGACAAACCGAATTTTTAGCTTGACATGTTAAAGGTGATCGAACTTTGACTTGTGTACGAATTTGACTAATTTTAAAAGCGTCATTTTCTGTTAGTTCTTGATTTCGTGATCCAATTTGAACTTTTTCTGAAAAAAGATCTTCTGCAAGTACACGCCCTACTAATCGAGCTCGAAGAGATAAAATAACTTTATTTCCTAAAACAAGGTCATTTAATAGAATTCCGCGACTTGTTTGACAATCTTCAATACTAACAATTACATGTTGGGCAACATCGACTAATCGACGTGTTAAATACCCTGAAGTAGCTGTTCTTAAAGCTGTGTCAACAAGACCTTTACGAGCTCCATAACAAGAAATAACGTATTCTGTTAAAGTTAATCCTTCACGAAAATTACTTTGGATAGGAAAATCAATAATTTGTCCTTGAGGATCGGCCATTAAACCTCTCATTCCAACTAATTGGCGTACTTGAGAAATGTTACCACGGGCACCCGAAAATGCCATCATATAAACGGGATTTAATACATCAGTTGTTTTAAAATAATCAATAACATTTTGTTTTAACAATTCACTAGTACGATGCCAAGTATCAATAAGATGTTGAAAACGCTCAATTGATGTTAAATTTCCTTTTTCAAATTCAACAGAGGTTAAATATGTTTGATATTCTGCAGTTCGAATTAATGACGCTTTAGCTGGAGAAATTTTTAAATCATCAACATTTAATGAAATCCCAGCATTTGTTGCATTACTAAAGCCTAAATCTTTTAATTTTTCGACTAATTCAACAGTCTTTTTTTGACCAAAACAAAGTAAATACCATGTAATTAAAGCTTTTAATCGACCTTTATCAAAACAACGATTAAAAAAAATCGAACGACGCGAAGCAGCTCGTTCTCTGATCGAGGCTCCTGTGGGATCGAGCGAAGCTCGATCCCACACCGCTCGATTCCGAAGAATCGATCGAACATAGTTCGATCCCCCAGATTGATCGACTCGACGCGAAGCGTGATCAATCTCCCCAGATTGTTGAGTTGAAGCAAAACAAGCAATTTTTTTGAATCGCTCGATTCCGATCGATCGAACGAAATTCGATCCCCCAAACGACCTAGTGAGCCAATTTCGCGAAGCGCAATTTTCCCAATTCATAGAAAAAGAAAAAATCGCGTTCGATCGAGCGAAGCGAGATCCCCCAGTTGCGTTAGTTGGTGGAATGGCGCTTCTGTGGTTTACAGCGCTTTGCGCTGCTACCACAGCAATTGTTCTTTTCATAATGTGAGGGATTGCGCTTTGCGCAATCGATTTCGATCGATGTTTTTTAATATATGTAATTCCATTAAATGCTCGATTGGGATAATTGCGCTTCGCGCAATTAGTTTCATTAGATATCCAGTGTGTGTTTTGATAAGAAAATAAAAAATTATGAATATTATTATTGTAAAGCATTGCGTATTTTACATGGTTTTCTTTTTCCATACAAACGAAAAAAACTAATTGATTCATTTATTTAATCCTTCAATTTATTTTGAGGCTGAACTAAAGAGCTAAGCTCAGTCTAGGGGATTTATTTCGCTTTGCGCGCGAAGCAGCTCGATCTCTGATCGAGTCGAGTCGATCAATCTGGGGGATTGTGCTTCGCACAATCTGGGGGATTGCGCGCGCAATCTTCCCTACGCTCGATCAATCTTCGATTAATCGCTTGGGGATTCGAGCGACCCTCGATGGAAGTTGAAACCAATCGCTCGCCCAAAGGGCGAGCAATTTCCCTAGCCATGTTCCAATTTAGTCGTCACTGAAAAAAAAAACTTGACTAAGTATAGTTATAACCATCAGTTTTTTGCAGTAAACGGCAATATTTATATGAGTTTTTGTATATCAAAATTAACATTTTCAACTTCAATAGTGCTTAAGGGTGCCAAAAATTGGAGCTTTCGAACCCAGTTGGCTATGTTATTTAAACGCGAGAAAATCGATGGCGGTAACCACCCTATTTGCCGTGTTCGGTTTAAAAAACGGGGTGATCTATAACGAGTTTTTCTTGATCGCCGAAATCTTCGAAGAGCCCTTCGTCTTAGTAATGCTTGGGTAATGTTTTGACCTCTATGTTTTAAATGAATACCTAAAACGGCTTTTGTTTGCTTTTTGCCTTGAACAACCAAGGCCATTCCTGTAGTTTGTCTACCTGGATCGATTTTGCATTTTATAGGTTGAATGTTTCCTTGGTTGCGTTCAGTTAAATTGATTGTTAATGGATGAAACTTATAAATTTTGGCCTTTCCCTTTTTAATCAATTGCCGTGCCCGTGCGGGATGTGTGGGCATAAGCGGTTTTTTACTACTTGATAAAACGAATATGTTGACATTCATGGGCTAAAGTTACCTTTAAATCTCATGCAAGGGAGCGAACCTGATTGCGCGGGCGCAATCCCCCACTTTACCCCTTGATGGTAGTGTGAATCCTGCTAAAACGCATTTCTCACGTCACCTTGGCAATGTTATGCAGTTGTTTTATATGTAAGCAGCACTAGCGTAACCCTTCCACTTGTTTAACCACTTACCGTAGCGCCCCGAACTGGCGCGAAGCAGCCGCGCGAAGCAGCCGGAGCTATGCTCCGGGAGCTATGCTCCGGCGCAAAGCAGCCTGAGCTATGCTCAGGGCAGCCTGAGCTATGCTCAGGTGAAGCATTCTGTGGTACCTATATATAAACTGCTAACGTAGGAACTTCCGATCGAGTTATGCTCGATCCCCCCGAAGTCCCAAAGCCGGGTCATTCTGGAGGAGCTCTGGATTTGGGGAGCAAAGCTCCCCGCCTTCGAGCTCATTGTGTTATTGAAAATGGGCTATTGATTGACTGACAATTAATTATTAATTATTAATTATTTATTTATTAAGCTATTCATAACAACTCGTCCAGCTGTGGTTCGAATAATTTGAGAAATCAGTTGACCTTTTAAATCAAAAGAAGCCTGATATTTTGTATAAATTTTAGTAAACCACCCAATTGAATGAATTCGAATTTCTAATGGTTGCTCGTTTTGAGCATTGTCTTCAAAATCATTATTCCACGAAACCCATACAATCATATGAGGATCTATTTTATTTTCAGAATATTTTTTTAAAACATCAGAAAAATTTAAAAAATAATAACCATATAGAGATGTTTTCACGTTGCCAAAAGGAAAGTCTTTAGTTAAAAGGGTTTTTGGCTGACTGCTCAAAGACGAGAAAAATGGGGAAGGTATTGAAGAAATTGATGTTGGGGGGATCGAGTTTGCTTCGTTCATTTCGTGTCGCTCGATCGGATCAATTGGGTTCTTCGGAATCGAGTGAGCTGCGCTCACTCGATTTAGCTCAATTAAAGAAGATTGATCGACTCGATCAGAGATCGAGCTGCCGCGAAGCAGCTCGATCTCCGATCGAGTTCGCGGCGTAGCGAGATCAATCCCCCCAGAACGATCGAGCGAAGCTCGATCTCCAAGATTGGGCTCTGACCTATTAGATTGAAGCTCTTTTTTAGCTTGCTTTTGTTGATAAGTCCATAATGTATATTTGGATTCTGAAAGTAAATCATTTGTGGTTAAATAATAGCAACCTAAAACCATATCTTGACTCGGAACAACAATAGGTTGTCCTGTAGCAGGAGACAATAAATTATTTATAGAACAAATTAATTTCCAAGCTTCTGCCCTTGCTTGAAAAGAAAGTGGAACATGAACAGCCATTTGATCACCATCAAAATCCGCATTAAAAGCAGTACATACAAGAGGGTGAAGAAGTATAGCTCTTCCCTCAATCAATTTTGGCTGAAACGCTTGAATACCTAGACGATGTAAAGTTGGCGCTCTATTTAAAAGAATTAAGTGGTTTTGTAATACTTGACGTAATACATTCCATATAATTGGTTTTTTTGCTTGGATTAACCGTTTTGCGCCTAAAACTGTTTTAACTATTTTTTGGCTTATCAAACGTCGAATTAAAAATGGTTGAAATAATTCAATAGCCATTTCTTTAGGAAGTCCACATTCATGAATTTTTAACTTCGGTCCGACAACAATTACAGATCTACCGGAATAATCTACCCGTTTTCCTAATAAATTTTGGCGAAATCTTCCTTTTTTTCCTTTTAAAATATTGGATAAAGATTTTAAAGGGGGCTTCGATGAACCAGAAACAGAATTGGCTCCCACTTTTCCGGTTGAAAGAAGAGCATCGACTCCTTCTTGAAGTAACCGTTGTGAATAGCGCATTTCAATAGAATTATTTATTGAATAAATACCTTGTCGTAATTTTTTAATTCGTTGATTTCGAACTAAAACTAATTTATATAATTTATTAATATCAGATACTCCTACTTGATTTCCATCCAGCTGAACAATAGGTCTTAAGTCTGGTGGAAGTACAGGTAATATAGATAATACCATCCATTCCGGATGAAGTTTGGATTGTCTAAAGTTTCGAATTAATTTCAATCTTCTTAATATTTTTGTTCTTTGTGATCTTAATCCACAAAGTTTTGTATAAATTTTAATAAAAAGATCGCGACTAAAAAACTCAAAATTTAAAAGTTCTTCTAATTCTTGAATTTGAGAGTTTAGATTAAGTAACACAATACGAATATGTTTGTCTAATAGAGGTAGATGAGTATGAGAATCATAATTTTTTAATAAGTTTTGAATAGCACCTCCACCGGTTAATGGTGTTTGATTAGGTAAAGCTTGTTTTCTATAGGAAAAAATTGGATAATCCATTTTTTTTGGATTTTCCGTCATATAAGTAAGGAAACATTCCCAATGATCTTGTGACTCCCATTGTTGTGTTTGTAACACACTATAATATTTATTTGAATTTAACGTGATTTCAGACGTAGAGGATTTTGTTTTGGGGGATTTTGCTTCGCTCGAGTGCGAAGATTGATCGACGCGTAGTGAGCTCAATTCTTCAGGTTGAGCTTCGCTCAATCCCCCAGATTGATTTTCGATCAATCGGTCTTCAAGTTTATTAAATGATGTGTCTTTTTTTGAACGATCGAGCGAAACTCGATCCCCCAGATCTTCGGGAGAATTTCGATTCGCAAAATCGGTTAATGTTTTTTGATTAGCTAAGGAGTTATGCTCATTTTTCTGTCTTGCTTCAGGATCCGATTCTATTAATTTTTGATCTAGAAATTCGAAATAATTAGAGTCAATTGCCCTCGAAGCCGTATTCAATTTTGAGCTGGGGAAATTCGGGCTGGGGGATTGCGCTTCGCGCAATCGAAAGCCCACATTTGTTTCGAAATCGCTACGCTCAGTAAGTTCGAGTGAATCTGGGGGATCGAGCTTCGCTCGATCGTTTGTGGAATTGTTTGAGGAAATTGAGCTTGGAAGTATTTCGTTGGGTGGGATTGGGGAGATTTCGCGACCCTCGATCGATCGAGCGAAGCTCGATCCCCCAGGGGGCATGAGCGAATTTTGTTCGATCAAAGGGGATTGCACGCTTCGCGCCCAATTGCCTAGTTTTTCCAAGTAATTTTCAAGCTTATATTCCAGTACTGAATCAAAAAATTTTTCCCTTAGCTCTGGGGGATCGAACTTCGTTCGATCGAAAGTAAAAACTTTATTATCGCTCGATCGAACTTCGTTCGATCCCCCACGATTTGAATTTTGGACGTAACTAAATAAGATATTGTTGTCCAATCGAACGAAGCGAGATTCCCCCAACGGATCGCTACCATGGTCGTTATCTTTTAAATTTGGAAATATCGTTGTATTTTTTAAAAATTTTTTATTTTGTAATAAAGACAATAAATGACTTTTGGCTTCCAAACCATTGTTTCTATTCTTTTTTAAATTTTTATAAAATTTATTTTGAGTTAACTTTTTTTTCTTTAACAATGAAATTGGTTCAATTTTAGTAATTTCGTTCCGCTCAATCGGAATATCAAAATAACTTTGAGATGATTGATCGAAAAACAATTGGGATAATCGAGCTTCGCTCGTTTTACCTGAATTAAATTGGGGAAATTGTTTTTGGATCAATTGGCTTTCGTTCGATCGAGCGAAGCGAGATTCCCCACGCTCGATTAATTTCCCCAAGCGAAATACCTTCCAATTACTTAAAAATAAGGATTTGGATTTAATTTTAATTGGTTTAGTCAATAATTCTTTTTGAATTGTTATTGTTTGATCTAATTGTTTTTTGGCTTTTTGAATACGTAAAATTTTTGGAATTTCACTTTCTAGAACTTTTTGTGTAATTTGAACTTCATTTGAATTAAATAAACTTGGGATAAAAGTATCAATTGGACGAAGTAAAATTCCTTTATTTCGTTTTTTATTTTTGTACGAAACGAAATTCTGAGGGATTGGGGGGATTTCGCTTCGCTCGATTACGCTTCGCTGAATTTGTCTATAATTTAAAGGACCAATTGATGACGTCATAGAAAATTGACCAAACGTTGGGGATTGAGCTTCGCTCAATCGGTTTAATTTTATTACTCCAGATATAGGATAAACGTCGTAAGAACCTCCGCTTTTTTTGAACGTTTGTTTTTTAGTTAAATGAGTCGTTGATGGTTCACTAAATTGGAATAAGTTGCGTCTTTGGGGGAATTGATCTTTGATCAATTTTTGGGGGGGATCGAGCTTCGCTCGATCGAACGATTTTGAGTTTTGAAACTTTTCCAAAACGATTGAGCTTCGCGCAATCCCCCAGGTTGATGTCCAAATTCCATTATAAAATGATTTTTGATCTTTTGGGGGATCGAGCTTCGCTTGATCGAAAGGGTCATTAAACTCCATTGGTTTTAGTAACATCACATGGGATTTATTAATCCAACTTAAAATTTTTAAATCAAACAAATAATTTAAAATATTTAACCAAGTGTCAATTTTGAAGCTGGCAGAATTCCGCTTTGTCCTATTAATAGATTCAGTCATTGTTAAAGAATTAGTCCAAAGTTCATTTTGGATTAGTGACAATAACATTGAATTGTTTTTTAAATGAATACTCCATAAGGCTAATTGAATCGATCTTAGTCCGCCCTTATAAAAAAAATGTGCTTGGGGGGATTTCGTTTCGCCGCGAAGCAGCTCGATCTCTGATCGAGTCGATTGGGGGGATTGTTTTGTGAGATCGAGCTGCGCTCGATCTAGAGGATCGAGCTCGCTACGCGTCCCTCGATCTTCGAGTACTCGGCGTAGTTGGCTTTGCTCTGTTTGAGCTACGCCCAATCTTGCTATTGGTAATAAGTTTTCCTGTAATCGGGGGGATTGGTTTTCTATTAATCGTTTTAAGCCAATATCAATTGGTTGAACTAAAAATTTTTCATTAATTGGGGTAATTTCACTTCGTTCACTACCGAAAATTGAGCTTTTCTCAATTGGAGAAACTTTGTTTAAAAGAAAAACGCTTGGGGGTGCTATTGATTTCGAATCCATCGGCTCATTTGATAGAATTGAGCTTAGCTCCGCTTGATCATTTTCATTAACTATCGGAGGTATTGAGTTTTGATCAATCGAACGATCGAACGAAGTTCGATCCCCCAGGTTTTGAAAAGTTATTGATTTTCTTTTGAATTGATCTTTTCTTAATTCAAGCAAAGCAGAACTATTGTGGGCTGCATTTTTTTCTTTAAAGCGTAATTTCAAAATATTTTTTAAAGCAAATGAGCGGAGCGAATTTGTTAATGAAATAAAATTGTTAGAAAAAGACGAGTCAATGTGGGGGATCTCGCTTCGCTCGATCATTTGAACGAGCTCAGAAAAGCTGAATTTTTCTTTGTTGAAACGAATATCCGGAGATAATTTTTCCCAAGTGGGAGAAAGCGAAGTTGTTTTCGGTGAAGTGCAATGATCCCAATTTTCACAATTAGAACGAAACTCCATAGACCCCATAGAAAAACAATTTGATTGCCCTTCGATCAATCCTTTCGACCATTTATTTTCGTTTAACAAAAATTCTGTTTCTAACGGTTTTTCGTAAGCTATCCATTGAAACAAAAAATCTATTGTTTTTAATTTTTGCTTTTGATAAACAATTTTCGCTGGGGGAATCTCACTGGGGTAATTACGCTTCCCTCGATTTGCTTCGCTCACTTCGTGTCGCTCGATTGGCTTTTTGATAACTTTTGTCTTATCATCTGTATTCGGCGGAACCAAACTTATTAATTTTTTTTGATATTTTAATAATTGCGCAAAATCATTTAAAGCTGCAATTTTACGACCGAACGCAGTTCGATCCCCCAGATTAGAATTAACGAGTGTTTTCAATTGAGGGAATTCCGCATTTTCGCTCCGCTCGCTTAATTGGTTGGCGAAATTGCGCTTCTCGCAATTGGTTTCATTTTGAGCTTCAGGCGAACTTATTAAATTCATTTGGTTCAATTCACATAATTGAAATACGTTCAAAACCGAGTCAATGTGAGGTTCAAACTGAAAACGTTTTTTCGTAAAGCCCGACGAAGTAAAAAAATCTAAACTTTCTTTTTTTGGAAAATGCAATTCATTTAGTTGTTTTAAATTTGAAAAAAGTGTTTTTCGATCGAATAATTGTTTTTCATTATTTTTTAGTTTAATTGAATTAAACAAACGTAAAAAAGCAAATTCATTTTCGTATGAACGAAAATTATTATTAATTTGATTAATAAAATTGAATTCTTTTGGGGGATCGAACTGCGTTCGATCGTTTGGGATAATTGGAGGAAAACAGCTTGATTGATATTCGCTATGCTCATTGGTACTTAAAAAATTTTGCTCTCTTGGGAAATTCAATTGTGGGAATTGCTCTTTGATCTTTTGGCTTACAGGTTTGTTTGAAAAAAATTTGTTTTGATTGTCTAAGGGTTTTTCTTTAGTGGTACTGTTCGAGTTTTTATTTGATTGGGTTGTTTCGTATTTTTTTAAATCCGAAAATCCAAAACCATTGGATTGTCTCAGATAACCATCGTTCGAGCGAGCGAAGCTCGATCCCCCAGGTTTAACTAAATTTTTCATAATTTTAGTTAAATTAAATGGGGCTGAATGGTTTTTGCTGTCTGAGGGATCGAGCTTTGCTCGATCGTTCCAATTTTTCGTTTCTGGGGGCTGGATCTTCGATCCATCGGGGTTCATTGAAAAATTCGACTGGTTTAGTGGAAAAGGGCTTTTCATTTTTGTCCAATATTGAGCTAAACCAATATTTTCGGGACTCACTGAATTCGCTTCCTGTCGTTTTTTGTGTTCACGCAAAATTGTTTGGAAAGGGCTTTCTTTATATATACGCGTGTCTTGGCTTCGATTTTTTGCAGTACTAAAAAAATTAGGCTTTGACCAAGAAAAATTTCGTTTGCGTTTAAAGTCAACATTTTCCAAGTATGATGTGTTTTCTATATTAGTTAAGCGAGACGACCAAAGTGAAACTTTCAAAATGGATTGGACATCTTTAGAAAAAACACGAATCGAATTATCTCCTGTCTTTTGGAATTTTTGATAAATTGGGCTTTGCACAATTGGATTAAGCTCTGTTTGTTTTGATGAAGGCAAAGTGCTTCCACGGTCATTGGACTTCGATTGACTTATTTCACTATTGTAGACATTGAAATAAGTTAAATCAGTAAATAAAGTTTTTATTAAAGACGAAAACGTCATTTCAATATGGAATTTGAAACTTTTAGTGACAAGTTGTTTGAATTCATATAATTTAGGTTGTCTATAAAAATTCAATTGGGGAGATCTGGGGGGGTTGCTTTTCTCTGCGCTTGCGCAATCGGAGTTATTTCGCTTCGCTCGATCGGTTTCGCTCGATTGATTCAATTTTAGGTTTAAACACATAGGTTTTAAATAAAAAAACGAAAAAAATTGATGACAACGATTTTTCCTCAACAAATCATTAAATAGTAAGTTTTGCACGATTGAGCTTGAACGAATTGAGCTTTGATCCATTGTCTCAATCTCTTCGAAATTCTGAATATCTAAAAAAATTAACCATGGAAGGTATTCCATAAAAAATTCAAAAATATGTAATTCGAAAACAATAGCTTTATTTGTTATGTGAACATTGCGCTTTTCGCTTAAAATCGTTGGATTGGGGGGATCGAGCTCCGCTCGATCGAACAAATTAGGTGAATTTTTGTGAATATATTGAGTAAAGTTCAATTTTTTTAAGAGGTTCAACTCAGAAGACCCTACGTTTTTAAATAAGATTGAAGCCATCGGTAGAGTTGATTTATTATTCAGGAAAAACTTCATAAAATGAAGACGTCTTTGTTTTTTTGGAAATAGTTGATCCGATTGATCGAAAATCAATCCCCCTGATTGATTTTGGACTTGATTGGTTTCTGTCAAATCCAAAGTTGAATTAGCTTCATTCAATGGAGCTAAGCTAGATTCTCCCGATTGATAATTTTTGGAAGTTTCCACAAAAAAATTTCGAGTTAACCAATTTTTTAAAATCAAAATTCGAAATGTTTTTTTGCACTGTTTTTGTCTAATTGATCGCTTGCGTTCAGTATTATTCATTGAATTGGGGAATTGGGGGGATTGACCTTCGATCTCTTTGCTTTGCTCAATTGGGGAATTCGGGCTGAAGCCCTCATTGTGAAAATTCGGGCTAGAGCCCTCATTTGTTTTTCGTTCAAACTTAGACGTTTGACCTTGGTTATATATATTATCAAAAACAATTTTAGGTTGATTTGTTTTAAACTTTTTGATAATGACGTCTTCAGAAAAATGGGACAATTGAACTTCATTAAGATTAAGCGAAACAAAATCCACACTGTAAGACGCTTCGCTCTTTGGTTGTACTTGATTTGGTTGAAACGATCGAGCTTCGCTCGATCCCCCAGATTTCTCTTCGTTTAATCGGAATTCACTTTGAACATTTGAATATTGATTTAAATTTTTTTCGCTTAATTGAATTTCGTAATCCGATAAAAAAAGAGGTTCTTGATTATTTTGAGGTTTTGGACTTGTGAACCTATGAGGAAAAGGCTCCACCCAAGACGGTATTTTTGAATTTGTCTGATCATATTGAGATTCATTTAACATAATTGAGCGGAGAAATCTCACTTCGTTCGGTCGGTCTTCATTTAATTTTGTTAAAGTCTCTGCTTCATCGATGCTCAATGACCCAGAATAACGGACTTCTTGATTTTCAAAGCCTGGGGGATCGATCGAAGCTGGATCGTTCGAATTATTAATAAAGGGAATTTCATAAAAACCAATTGGATCAGTCAAAGATTTTTTAAAAGTTGTCTGATCTTGTACGGTCCCAACAAAATTGTTGGAAGATGGAATTACACTGGTTGATATTGTTTTTGTGCAGTAAGCAATTGATTCAACTTTTTTTCTTGGTAAGTTTAATAAAATAGAAATATAACTTGACATTCCTTTTAAAAACCATACATGTGTAACAGGTGAATCGAGTTGAATATAACCTAATCTATATCGACGAACCCTTGAAGATGTTAATTCGACTTCACATTCATTACAAAATCTTTGATGGGATTTCATTTTTTTTTTTCCACAAGCACATTCGTAATCTTTCACAGGACCGAAAATTCTTTCACAAAATAAACCACCTTTTTCGGGCTTTAAGGTTTTATAATTTAATGTTTGTGGACTAGTTACTTGACCTACGATTTTCCCATTAGGTAATACTCGTTCTGCCCATTTTAAAATTTGTTCCGGAGACGCTAATCCAATGGTTATGGATTCAATAGGCTTTTTAAAAGAGTTGTGTTGAGTTAATGCCCGCATAGGTAATGAACGAAACTTATTCGGACGCATAATTTGTGGGGGATCAAACTTCGTTCGATCGAAAGACGAGCAATAATTAGAATTACAGCACAAATTAGCAGTAAATGTTTTCATGCTTCCACATAAGTAACTTCGTTTTGGTTTTTTCATTGATAACCAATAAAAAAACGAACAGTTCGGGGTGATCGTTTTGGGGGATTGCGCTTCGCTACGCTCGTGCAATTTACGCTCGATTGGTTGATCATGTATTTCATTTAAAGGGAAAGACTGACTTGCAAAAGCACAAACGGTATAAAAAACTTGATTGCAACCTTTCATTATTTGGACTCTTTTTGTTAATTTATTATTTAATAATTTTTGTTGAAATTTTAAATTCATTAATTTATTTCTCCAAAAAAGTTTTTTTTTATTTTTTTGATTCTGGGGGATCTCGCTTCCTTCGCTCGATCGGATTTCGCTTGGGGGGATCGTGCGATCGACTCGATCTCTGACCTAATCGGAGACCTGAGCATAGCTCAGGCTGCCGCGAAGCAGCCTGAGCTATGCTCAGGTTCGCGCCGGAGCATAGCTCCCGGAGCATAGCTCCGGCTGCTTCGCGCGGCTGCTTCGCGCCCGATCGGAGACCTGAGCATAGCTCAGGCTGCCGCGAAGCAGCCTGAGCTATGCTCAGGTTCGCGCCGGAGCATAGCTCCGGCTGCTTCGCGTCGGGCTGCTTCGCGTCGGGCTGCTTTGCGTCGAGTCGATCGAACGTAGGAACTCTAAAACAAGTCCCTAAGCCGGGTCAATGTAGGTGGAGCTAAGATTCGGGGAGCTTTGCTCCCCGCTTCGAAGCTCATTTTCAATCCGAAAATAGGTTATTGACAACTTATGTTAATTTGAACTTATGTTAATTTTAGAAAATCTATTTGTTTTCGTTTTCCAGATGAATCAATAGAATATATACCAATGTCCAAACAAAGAGCTTGAAGTTCACGAATTAAGACTTTAAAAGATTCAGGTGTACCAAATGAAAATTTGTCAGTAGTTAAAATACTATTCATTACTTTATGACGCCCTTTCATATCATCTGATTTAACTGTTAAAAGTTCTTGCAATGTAAAAGCAGCACCAAAACCTTCTAGTGCCCAAACTTCCATTTCTCCCAGGCGTTGGCCTCCATGTTTAGATCGTCCACGTAAAGGTTGTTGGGTAATTAAAGAATAAGGTCCTGTAGAACGAGCATGAATTTTTTCATCAACTAAATGAATTAGCTTTAAAATATAGGCTTGACCTATTGTCACTGGTTGAGAAAAACATTCACCGGTTCTACCATCAAAAATTTTGGATTTACCTGGAAAATCTGGATTAAATATCCAAGATAGTCCTGTTTTTAAACGAGTTTCATATAATTTGGAATAGACTAAACTGCGGGAAGCTTCCGGTCCATAAAGTTCATCAAAAGGTCGAATTCTAAAATTTTGTCCTAAATATTTTCCAGCTAAGCCTAATAAACATTCAAAAATTTGGCCGACATTCATTCTTGATGGTACACCTAAGGGGTTTAGTACCATATCAATTGGTGTTCCGTCTGGAAGATAAGGCATATCTTGAATAGGTAATATGCACGACACAATTCCTTTATTTCCGTGTCGTCCTGCCATTTTATCTCCAACATGAATTTTTCGTTTTTCAGCAATATAAATTTGAACGCGACAAGGTCCTTGAAAAAAATTTTCCGATTGATCTTTGATCAAGCCTGGGGGATCGAGCTTCGCTCGATCTCCTGATGCTATTTTTTCATTTTCAATGATTTCAATGTGAATAACTTTTCCTTCAACACCTCTTGGTACACGTAGTGATGTATCACGAGTAGTTGGTATAGTTTTTCCAACAACATCATATAACAATTTTTCATGTGGAGACAAAGGTTTTTGATTCATAGGGGCTACTTTTCCTACAAGAATATCACCTTCTTTTATCCAAGTACCAAGTTTAACAATTCCATTATTATCTAAATGAAAAATTTTAGATTCTTCTGGTATTTGTTTTGTTATTTGCTCCATACCAAATTTTGTTTCACGAACTTCTATTTCATATTTTTCAATATGTAATGAAGTATATACATCATCAAAAACTAATCGTTCACTAATAAGGATAGCATCTTCAAAATTAAAACCTTCCCACGGCATGTAAGCAACTAAAATATTTTGTCCAATTGATAATTCTCCCCCAACAGACGCTGAACTATCCGCTAAAACATCTCCTTCTTGGACCCAATCACCTTCGTGAACAGCAGGTCTATGAACTAAATAGGTATCTTGATTCGAACGAAAATAGTTTTGTAAATCATATTTAATAGGTTTGAATTTTTGCAAAGGTAAAATTTTTTGGTTTTTTATTAGGAAATTTTCCCTTTTTTCAGTCGATCCAATTTTTAGGGGGATCGGAGCGATCTCGCGTCGCCGCGAAGCAGCTCGATCTCTGACCTGAGCATAGCTCAGGCTGCTTCGCGCCGGAGCATAGCTCCCTGAGCATAGCTCAGGCTGCTTCGCGCGGCTGCTTTGCGTCGAGTTGAGCGGATCGTTATAAAAATTATTGCATAAATTCTCAGTGGCACTTTCTTTTTCTATTCCTTTTGTTAAATTAGCGAGATTGAGTGATTTTCGCTGCGTTTGTTTCGATTGAGCTTCGCTCAATCTCCCAGATTGAAGTTTTGTTGTAACCTGGTAATTATTTGTAGATTGGAATACGAAATTGGTTCCATAAATATGTTTTTGAAAAGGCAATTTTTTATAGGTTTTTTTGTTTCTAATTGAAGCAATTTCACTTGGGGGGATCGGGGAAATCGAAGGGATCTCGCTTCCCTCGATCAGGGGGATCGAACAAAGATCAATCGGCTCGATTGCGCTTCGACGCGAACTCGATCGGAGATCGAGCTGCTTCGCGGCAGCTCGATCTCTGATCGAGTCGATCGGAGCAATTGATTTTCGATCAGTCCCCCAGATTGAACTTTGATCAATCGGTTCGATAGGGGAAATGGAGTTTCGCTCAATTTGTATACACACATCCAAAATTTGGTTAATGATAAAAGTAGTTTCTGCTTTATTTAAGCTTGAAAAAAATTTGCTGGAGAATTCGCTTCGCGCAATTGAAGAAATAAAACTCGTATCGCTTTCTCTTCGCGCAATCGACTCAATTCTAGAATATTCACTTGGATCTATTTTGAAAAACGAAAATTTTCGATCGAGCTTCGCTCGATCCCCCACATAATTTTGAGTTAATTGGGGAAATTGTTTTTCGATCAGTTGGGCCTTTCGAAATTGCATATGACTAGTTTTTTTACTATTCGTTAATTCAATAATTTGAATGGCATTTAATTTTTTAAAAGATTTTGTTTGTTTATTTTTAAAAAATTGTATTTGACTTTTTTTATTTAAAAACAACACCTTACTAAAATGGGAGTTTTTTTGGTTATTAATAAAGTTTGTTTTCGTCAATGGTTGTTTTAATTGTGCTTTGTTGCTCATTTTTTGTGTCAATATAGAAACACCAGCTTCACTTAATCGAAGAAGATCACGCGCTGAGCGATCCCCCAAAACGATCGGTGAAAAACAGCGCAGCTCATAATGAAATTTTTTCATTAATGCTTGGCTCAATTGCATTGGTGTTTGCAGGGTTTTTTGATTTTTAATTTTATAAACTTGTTTTATTAAAACATCATAAAATGATTCAAAAACGGTATAAAATGAAATTAAAGGGCGACGTTGTAAACAAATAGTCAACTTTGGAATAAAAAACTTATGTTGCTTAATGGAATCATTAGAGGAAAATTTTTGTTGGGGGGATTGATCAAAGATCAATCGGTTACGATCGAGCGAAGCTCGATCCCCCAGATCACTTAAATTTTTTAAATTCAATACTGTACCTTTTTCTAAATGTTTAACCGAATGCACTGAGCTCAATTTTGTGCACGATTGAGGTTCGCCCCCAGATTGAATGTCTCTTAAATTCGAAAATAATGTAACAAAATAAGGTTTTTCAAAACGAGTTAATGGTATTTGTAATCGATCAAAACGATACATTTTAGTTTTTAAAGAAAAACAATTTTGGTTTAACTTTAAAAAATGTTTCACACTTAATAAATCAGAAAAATGAGTATCAATTGAGGAAGAATACATATATTGGGTATTCAACCAGTCAATATTTGGTAAATAAGAAGCAAAATTATTTATTGAATATGAGAAACAATAAAAATATTTAAACGTTTTATTAATATAATTGCAGCTATTGAATTTTTTTTCTGATTTTGGAGAATTCGCTTCGCTCATTGGTTGGTTCGACTCGGCTAAGCTTTTTTTTTCTGGGGGATCGAGCTTCGCTCGATCGAACGATTGCGCTTCGCGCAATCCCGCAGATTGTTCTTCTCTAAAATAAAATCCCTTCCAAAAGCTTATTTGATTTGGTTTGGTTGACAATAAAAAATGATATGGTTTTTTTGCCTTTTGAATAACAAAGTCAATTGAAATTGAAGATTTCGCTTCGCGAAATCCCCCAAATTTGGGATTTTTTAGTGATTGTCTGGGAGATCGAGCTTCGCTCGATCGATCCAACCAAAATGACTGCGTGCAATTGTGCAAAGCGCAATTCTCCCAATTTAAAAAACTTTTTTCACAATCAAGTGGAAAAAAGTTCAAATTCCAAAAAAGTTTGTTTTTATATTGATTAAACGGTTGTGGATAAAAAAATGCCGATTGAGGTTGGGGGAATGATGTTTGAGTTATGTGCGATTGTGGGAATTGATCTTTGATCCAGTGGCTTGTTCGATTTCCGCTTGGAAATATAGATTCTGGGGAATTGGGGAGATTGATCGACTCGATCGGAGACCCGATCAGAGACCGGAGCATAGCTCCCGGAGCATAGCTCCGGCTGCTTCGCGCGGCTGCTTCGCGCCCGATCGGAGACCGGAGCATAGCTCCGGCTGCTTCGCGTCGGGCTGCTTCGCGTCGGGCTGCTTCGCGTCGAGCTGCTTCGCGGCGTAGCGAAATCAATTTTTCGCTCAATGGATCCATAGGCTCACTCAATTTGCTTAATTGAGCGAAGCTCGATCCTTGCGATGGTTTTTCGATTAGTCGGCTCAATGCCTCTGATTCAAAAAACTCAACAGCAACATTATTTAAAAAAACTGAGTGAAACAAATTCTCATTTGAGTTCCGGACATATTTTCCTAATAAAACTGAAAGCCAGATTTTTTCATTTAAAGAATGATTAGGTAGTAATTGTGTCTGTTTTTGTTTTTCAGAAAGAAAAAATTTTTTTGGGGGTCTGGGGGGGATTTCGTTTAGCTCAATTGTGCTTGAAGCTATTTCAACTCGATCAGAGATCGAGCTGCTTCGCGTCGGGGGGATTGAGCGACCCTCGAGAGGGGGGATCGAACTTTGTTCGATCGGCTCAATCGCGAAAATTGATTTTTGACTAATGAGCTCATTGGTTAGTTTAAAGTTGAAATTAAATGGTCTCATCAAAGCGTATTTGCGTACCACTAATTGAAATATTTTGGTTAACGTAAGTAATTTTTTTGAATGAGCGAAGCCCAATTGATCCAATGAGCGAAGCGAATTCCCAAAAATAAATTCCCCAAATATAGAAAGTCGGCTTCGATTTAAAAAATTAAGCGAAGCCGAATTCGTTTTTGTAGAATTGAATAAATCGAGCGGTGTGGGATCGAGCTTCGCTCGATCCCACAGCAGCGAGCTCGATTTCGAAGAATTGATCTGGGGATCTGGGGGATCGAGCGAAGCTCGATCGTTCGTTTCGTTTGATTTAGCGCAATTGGCTTCGCTTCGACGCATTTGGTTTGGGGGATCGAGCTTCGCTCGATCGTTTTGGGAAAATTGATTTTTAATCAATTGCTTCATTAGAGTCATTGACCAAAAAAAATGAAGATCCAAGTTCTGGGGGATCGAGCTTCGCTCGATCGCTTCACCCAAATTAGTAAATAGTGAAAAATTGTCAGAATTTACTTTAATTATAAAATTAGCATAACGTATTTGTAGTATTTGTGATAAAGTAGTTGGTGAACTTTTATTTACTAAATTAGAATTTTTTTGCAATTGATCGTGAAATAAACACCAATAAACGTCGTTTAATTGAAACGAATTACCCGATTGGGGAAAACGTAAATCTGGGGTATCGAGCTTCGCTCGATCGTTTGAATATTCGGAACCAATTTCTTTTGGTGGATTAGAAATTACCCCCAAAGTATTTTGTTGAAATGTGCTTTTATGTGCCCATTTTAGGTATTTATTGTTAATATCTAATTGCGCGAACTGCAATTTACCCAGTGTTATTTTGTTTTGATTAAATGGTTGGTCGATTCGCTCGAACTTTGTTCGATCTGGGGGATTGTGCTTCGCACAATCTTCCAAAATTTGAAAACGCATCGGTCGGATTTGGCTTGGGGCACTCAGGGGGGTTTCAATTCGCTTGATCGTGCTTGAGGCAATTGCACTCGCGGAGATCGATCGACCTTTGAGAGGGGGCATGATTGATCTTCGATCAATCGTCGCAATCGGATCGATTGGTTCAATTAAATTTTTGGTTTTTTTAAATTTGGGTTCACTACGATCGAACAAAGTACGATCCCCCAAACTTTGGATAATAATTTTTTCGGCAGACACGTATGAAACAAATCCACTTTTTTTAGCTTGTATTATATGTCCTGAATCGGATACAACACGATCTTCGAATCCTGTTGCCACAATTGGTCGTTCAGGTCGAATTAATGGGACAGCTTGTCTTTGCATATTGGATCCCATTAATGCCCTATTTCCATCATCATGTTCTAAAAAAGGAATAAGAGACGTTGCAAGTGAAATCATTTGAATAGGCGAAATTCCTATATAATTAATTTGTCGACGATTCAAACGTTTAAATTCATTTCCTTTTCTAGTTGGTAGAGGATATTTTGGTATGAAATTAACTGTATTGATTTTAATATCACCAGGAGTTCGGTTAATTTTTTCTTCTTGCTCAGCAAAGAAAAAGAAGGGTCCCAGTTTTTTTTGAACTTGTCCTTTTTTAATTTTCAAAAAAGGCGTTGAAATGAAACCTTGTAAACTAACTCTTGCATAGGTTGTTAAAGAATTAACTAATCCAGCATTTTTCCCTTCCGGTGTTTCAATTGGACAAATTCGACCATAATGTGTTGGATGAATTCCCCGAATAGCCATTCCAGCAGTATCACGATTTACTCCTCCCGGACCTAAAGAACTTAATCGTCGTTTATGGGTAATTTCGGAAAGAGGATTTGTTTGATCCATAAATTGTGATAAAGGATTTGTTCCAAAAAATTCCCTTAAAGTAGTATTAATAGGTTTCGTACTTATTAATTGTCGAATTGATAAATTTTTAGTATTGGTTTCTTTTGAACCATCATATGAAGAAAATACTCGTCGATCAATGTGTTTTTTATTAGTTAAAATATCATCTTTAAACCATTCAATTTGAAAAACTTTATTTTTCATGTTGCTCATTGAGACAACTGACCGTTCGACTCGATCAGAGATCGAGCTGCCGCGAAGCAGCTCGATCTCCGATTGAGTTCGCGGCGAAGCGAGATCCCCCCGATTGGACGAAACGACATCCCCAAAATTAACCTTTGACGAATCATAGCTTCGCTCTTTTAGTAGATTTTCATGAATGGACTGATTGATCGATGTGAAATTCTCTGGATTTTCGAAAGAAACCACTTCACGAAGCGAATTAGTGACTTCCAGACTATGTTGAATGATATTTTTTTGTTGATTTGAATTTAAGACTTTTTGGTTAAAAAAAACGATTCCATTGTCAAATTCTACCCCTACTGGATTATTTTTCTTGTCTTTTGTTTGGAAATTGTTGGAATTGCGCTGCGCGCAATTGGCTTCGCTCATTGGACTTAAACCTATTAAATTTAGAGAATTTGGGGAAATTGCTTCGCATTCTGATAGAATACGTATTTTTTTATTTTCAGTTTGAGCTTCTTTAAATTTTTCCCGAATTCTTTTTTCTAAACGAATTAAACCAATACTTATTTGATTTTGAATTAGTTCTCCTGACGTTCGAATTCGTCTATTTTTTAAATGATCAATGTCATCCTCTTCACCTATACCTGCAGAAAGATTAATTAAATAAGACGTAGAATATAAAACATCGTGAGCTGTTAATGTTGTTTGATTTAAAGGAATGTTTAATCTTAATTTTTCATTTAAACGCCGGCGACCTAACAAACTTAAATCATAAGTTCGATTGTTTAAAAAACTTTGAAATAAAAATTTTTTTCCTTTTTGTGAACTTATTTCATGTGCTTTTTTTTTGGGGTGAGTTATTAAATACAGTTGTTTTAAAGCTGTTAAATTGGAAATTGGGTGTTTACCGTTTTCACTGTTTTCTTCTTCGTCATTAAAAATATTTTTTAAAAAATTTGTCTGTATTTCTGAAGAATCTCCAAAAGGAATGGATTTAAAAATCATTGGAAGAGTTAATCCTAATGCTTGAAGAAAAATGAAAATAGAAATTTTAGGAGTCTTTTTCATTCGAGCCCAAATTTTTTTTCTTTTATCGAGTTCTAATCTTAACCAAGTACCACGATACGAAATTAAATCTGCATAGTATTTTCGATTTTTTTTATCATCCGTCGTTTGGTAAAAGTATATTCCTGGGCTTCGAACCATTTGATTTATTACTATACGCGGTGACCCATTTATAATAAAATGTCCCCGTTTCGTCATTATAGGTAAATTAGCTAAAAGAACATATTGTAGTTGATTTTGTTTAGTTTGTTTATTTATTAATTGAGCGGGAACATATAAACGACAAGCATAAGTTTTAGATTGTAAAATTGATTGTTTAATATTCCACTCTGGTGGATTCATTTTGTAAAACGAAGGATAAAAAATAAATTCTAAATCACCATGTAAACTTTTTATTGGATTTCGTTTGTTTAACTCTGCAATTAGTCCTTTTTTTAGAAAATGTAAAAAACTTTGTCTTTGAATATCAATAAGATCTGGCAAACGCAAATTGGAAATACAACTGGGTAAATTTCTTCGAGAAAAAAATTGAGAAAATTGTGCTTCGCGTATTTTGGTAATTTGTTGTAGATGTTCGCGTAATTCGCTCGTATATTGGTTCTGTGAACTATTGGTGGACGAAGAAATTGAGCTTTGCTTTATTAAGTCAGTTTTTTTCTTTTTATAACCCTCCATTTCGTTTTTATCGAAACCAAATGTTCGTGAAATCGTTGTCGGATTGCGAAGCAATATTCCAAACTTTTTTTGTAAAATTGATCTTTGCTCAATTGGCGTTTGCTCTAATAATTTAGAAAAACCCTGAAAAGAAAATCGAGCGCAGCCCGATCCCCCAAATCCACAAGTGATTTGTGATTTTAGAACATATTTTGAATTAGAGAAAAAATTTATTGAAGCGCAATTAACCCAAAGAATTTGACGTCTTTGCTGTAAAAAGCGTTTTTTTTGTAAAGAGTAATTCAAAAAATTGAATCTAATAAGCATGTTGTTTATTTTGTTTGTTGAAAAGCAATTAGCTTTGTTTAAGTATTTAGTGCTTATTTTTTTATATGAAAATTGACTTCTTCTAGTAGTAGATTGGCTTAACTTAAAATCAGTTAATCGGTAAAAAAAAAATTGTTTATATACCATTACTAAATTTCCTTCAATTTAAAATGTCTACACCTTTTTATTTAGGCGAAGTACAAAAACGTCAAAAATTAACAAAGTTTGCGTCCAAAGGCAAAAAAAAATAAAACCCTTTTGACAGAATATACAAAACTTTCAACTAACGAGCGACCGTTCGAACGATAAGGAATGAGTTTCGCGAACTAAGTGGGCTAAGCAAGGTCGATCCCCCGAATTGAGCGAAGCCGATCGGTCGCGTAATAGGATCAAACCAATTTTTGGGTATTCAGTCGAAATTACCTTTATTTAGAATGGTTAGCCAAGTAAGTATCATTTAGCCAATGTTATGAAACCGTTTTATTTATATGGAAGCAGCACTAGCGTGGGGAATGAATCGAGGTGCGCTCGATCGAACTCTTCCGGGGATATTGATCGAGCTTAACGAAATAAAACGGTGTAACCACTAACCGTAGATTGCGCGAGCGCAGCGAAGCGCAATCCCCCATAGCCTGGAACTGGTGAGTTATTCCAGGGTACCTCCAAACTCATTTCAAGCGTAGGAAGCCGCAAGCAATGAGTTGCTAAGCCCGGTCAATGTGGAGCTTTTATTAGAGTAGCTTGCTTGGGGGGTGTTGATCCGATCGACCGATCGAACTTCGTTCGATCGGTCGCGCGCAATTGGGTAGGCGGAAATGAAAAAAATCATTATCCAGTTTTTTTTTGACAAAAGTTTCAAGACTTTGGTTTCCTTTTTTTTATTACAACGTTGGCATGCTATGGTTAAATTACTCATGCGGTTACTACCCCCTTTGCTTTTAGGACTAATATGGTCTATTTCTAACCGCCCTTTGGTTTGACCCCAAGAAGCGCATTTTCGGTTCCACTTTGCAAAGCTTTTCGAATTTCAGAAACCATTACCGGATCTTGCTCGTAGTCAATGCCTTTGTTTTCTTGATGAATGATTTTCTGTACATCAAATTTCACATTTTCAACTACAATAGTGTTAATGTAAGTAGCACTAGCTTACCCCTCCCACTTGTTTAACCACTTACCGTAGATTGCGCGAGCGCAGCGAAGCGCAATCTCCCAGAGCCCCGAACTGGCGCGAAGCAGCCGCGCGAAGCAGCCGGAGCTATGCTCCGGGAGCTATGCTCCGGCGCGAACCTGAGCATAGCTCAGGCTGCTTCGCGCGCAAAGCAGCCGCGCGAAGCAGCCGGAGCTATGCTCCGGGAGCTATGCTCCGGCGCAAAGCAGCCTGAGCTATGCTCAGGGCAGCCTGAGCTATGCTCAGGTGAAGCATTCTGGGGTACCTATATATAAACTGCTAACGTAGGAACTTCATAAGTCCCTAAGCCGGGTCAATGTGGAAGTTTCAAGAGCGAAGCTTTTGAAACTTCATTTTACAATGGAAAATAGGTCATTGACTGACTGACTTTCCTTATGACAATAAATTGAAGCTTTTGACGTTAATTTATTGAAAAATAGAAATTTTTTTATAAGTTTTTTTTATAAGTTTTTTTTATAAGTTTTTTTTATAAGTTTTTTTAGTAATATAATATAGGTTTTTATTTTTTTATTGTCAAAGTACTAATTCGATTGATTACGTCGGAATCAAACTTTTTTTTACTTAATTATGATATTTATTCAAAGTTTCCCAGCAATTGCGATTTTAAGAAAAATCCAAATCGCTTTTGTTTTTTTTGGGGGGAGTTGATTGCGCTTCGCTCAATTAAACGGGAACATACAAAATATTCTAGGGTTATGTAAAGGCTTCGACCGTTCGAACGTAGGAATACACAATGAGTCCCTAAACCGGGTCAATGTGGAGTTTGGATTCGGAGAGCTGGAGGGAATGGATAGGATCGAGCGAAACTCGATTCTCCAAGATCCATTGGCTCCCCGAATCCTAGCCCATTTTTAATATAAAAATGGGTCATTGGCTAGGCTTATTTTAAAATAATCCAAGCGTTAATGAAATATCAATAGGAAGAGCTGCTCCAATTCCTAACCAAATAGCTACAACTGTACCAATTAAAAATACAGTAGTTGCCACAGGACGACGGAAAGGGTTTTGGAATTTATTGATGTTTTCAATAAACGGAACAGTTAATAATCCAGCAGGAACAGCCGCCATTAAAAGAACACCAAGAAGTTTATTAGGAACTACACGTAAAATTTGGAAAACTGGATAGAAATACCATTCTGGTAAAATTTCTAATGGAGTTGCAAACGGATTTGCGGGTTCTCCCATAGCCGCTGGGTCTAATACTGAAAGGCCTATAACACCAGCAAAAGTTCCTAAAATAACTACAGGGAAAATATATAATAAATCATTTGGCCATGCAGGTTCACCATAGTAGTTATGACCCATACCTTTTGCTAATTTTGCTCGTAAAACTGGATCTGATAAATCTGGTTTTTTTGTCACTGACATAAGTAGAATATCCTTCGTTTTTTTACTAATATTTTATTTTTTTTATTTGGGAGATTGCGCTTCGCGCAATCGAAACACAGACAAAAATATTTGACTGACCTCTTGAGCGAGCGAAGCGAAGCTCAATTCTCCCAAAAGAGAGTAGCGTTTTTCCCACAAACAAACAAGTTTCACCTTATTAATTATAGCGGTCCAGAAATACCTTGTTTACGAATCATTAAGAAATGCATTAACATAAATACAGCAGTTAATAAAGGTAAAACAAAAGTATGTAAACTATAAAAGCGTGTTAATGTAGCTTGCGAAACGTTCAATTCAAAACGTTTTGGACTATATCTTTAACCTAAATACCATTTTTGACAAAAGGAAAGCCAGGCTTGATTTAAATTTGTGCCTTGAGGCGCTAAATGGGCTTTCATTTTTTTTAATTCAAAATACCGTTCAATCAAAAAAATTCGTTGACTCTTTACGCTACGAGAAGGTATTTTTCTCAAATAATCGCAAAAACTAAGAATTTGTGTTTCAGTGGTTAATTCCCAGCTATACCAAGTTTTCGTTTGTTGTTTTACTTGTCGAATTTTCCCCAACTGAAAAGCATCATAAAAAATGGCCACATTTTCCAAATATTTATTACTAATAGAAATCTGCAATTGGTTTCCCCCACGAGAATAATAAAGACGATTGATTTTACCTAACGTCCCTTTTTGAATCGAAAACTCTGGCAAATTTGTTCTAGTTATTAAACAAACTGTTCCATCTGCATCAAAAAATCCTGCACTATAACCACTTATCGAAGTTAAAGTAGGGGCAGGGAGAAATGGAATGTTAAATTTATCACATAGTTTTTGAAATTGCGGTACTCGTTGGGAATTTCTTATAGATCCATTAATACGGTGGATCAATTCTCGGATACCCTCTTGATGAGTTAATCGATAACGAACAGCTTTTGCACCTGAGCGTAAACCAATATTGCCACCTAATTTTTGCTTTATTTGGGCGAGTAGTTGTTCATCATTGAGTGGCATAGTAATTTCGCATACTGCCACCTTATTTGTTTTTTGAATGGCCAAATACCCATCTCCATCAATAACACCAGCGAGCCACTGATTCCATTTTGTTTCAAAATTTGAATAATTCATTGTTTTTTAGTAAGTCAAAAGTATAAGGTTAGGAGGCATGTAGTCTCTGAGGTATCATGGCCTTTTTTTTATATAAAATTCTAGAGCTATAAAATACCTGCTGATTGCCAAAGCGTATAAAATACTGATTTGCAAAATTTTGACTAAAATGGGGCTGTAGAAAGAAAAAAGATAGCCACTTCTATTTTAGTATTTACATATTTTCACTTAAGGGTTCCAGCATATAGCCTCCTGCATTGAATTAGTTCCCTAATTCAAGGGCCAAAAATTAACCAACGCCAACACCACCACGTAAAAGTTCAACAATTGTTGGACCAACTACAGGAATTGCATCTGGTACTCCAGTTACAATTTTAACTGCCCAGTAGCCAACTTGATCCCAAGGTAATGAATAACCAGTAACACCAAAAGATACAGTACAAACTGCCATGATGACGCCAGTTACCCAAGTAAGTTCGCGTGGTTTTTTGAAACCGCCAGTTAAATAAACACGAAAAACGTGTAAAATCATACTTAAAACCATCATGCTAGCTGACCAGCGATGAATTGAACGAATTAACCAACCAAAATTAACATCTGTCATAATATATTGAACCGAAGCAAAAGCTTCAGCTACTGTAGGTCGATAGTAAAAAGTCATAGCAAATCCTGTTGCCACTTGTACTAAAAAACACGTAAATGTAATTCCACCTAAACAATAAAAAATATTTACATGTGGTGGAACATACTTGCTTGTAATATCATCAGCAATAGATTGAATTTCTAAACGTTCTTCAAACCAATCATAAACTTTACCCATTATTAAAAAAACTTCTTTAAATATGAATTTTTTCGTAAAAAAACAGTTTCAATTTTTATTGTTGCTCAATTGTTTTTTTTTAACTATTCTTGAAGTGCTTTTCGGAAACAATTTTAAAAAAAGCGGGTTTAATTGCTAAAAAAATAAAAAGTTATTAGAAAAACCATAAGTTTTTTTTCTTTAAACTTTATTTAGAAGAGTCATTATATATATCAGTTAGAAAAAACAATAATCTAGAAAAATGTTTTTATCTTGTACGTAGCGAATTCCGAAAATCTGAAAAAGTACTCATTTCGGAAAAAAAATTAAACTACCTAAAAAATTTTGAAAAGTGCACGTTTTTCCTAAGACCAGTTTTTTTTAATTAGTAATTGACTAAATACAATTGCCTTTTTAGTTTTTTTACAACAAAAGAGCAGTAAAATAAAAAAGAGTTACTGTTTGTTTTTTAATTCCACAATTAGCCTAATATTTTTTATTAAATTTTTTTTTAAATATTTTATTATTTATTTTCTTTTATTTATTATCTTATAAAATTACTTTGAAATCGATTTTTTTGTTAAATTTAAAAAAAAAACGAACGAAATAGACTTTTTCTTTAAATTAAAAGCACCGTTTTTTTTTTTTTTTAAGAAAACGGTCAGCTTTTATTTTTATTAAAAAATTTTTTATTTCGTTGTTTTTTATTTAAACATATTATATCTTTATAAAATCAATATAACAACAAAAACAAATGGCTGCTCTTGAACTTTGGTTATAGAACAGCGATTTCCCCAATTGAGCATAGCGAAATTATATTAAAAGACAAAAATTTTTTTAAGACAAAAACACCCTACAAAACCACCAAAAACACCTATCTTTTTTGTGACTTCCAAATTTGGATTTAGAAATAAAGCTCGGAAAAGAATATTTAAATGGATAGAAAAAAAATTTTCTGTTTTGGGGGATCTCGCATCGCTTGATCGTTTGAACACACTCTAAAAATCAATCGAGCTTCGCTCGATTCCGAAGAATGGGCATTTTTATTGAATAAAAGAAGGATTCTACAGTTTAACCCTTTAATTAAAAAAAAAATGAAAAAAAAATTTCCGCGTTCTACGCTTGCAAAATATACTTTAGCTTCTGGTGCTTTTAATCAAACAATACAATATTGTTATTGTTCGAATCGAAATTCCTCTTAGCTGAACTGTTTAGAATTTTATCTAAATTCGGCAAAGCGCAACTGAACTTATGATAACAGCTTAACCTTCAATATGTGCAACTAAATCCAAAATTCAATCGCTTTTTGAAATGCAATTAGGATTCAACCGGGTGTTCTTTTCGCTCATGGAATTTTTGAATCGAAATTACTCTTCGATTAAAAATCGACTAGCAATAACATTGAAAATGAAATTGCGTTACGAAACCAATAAATTTGAAAATGTCTTCAAAAACTCAGATCCATTTAATATAGAATTTTGTTTTTAAACAAGATTTTATCTTTAATAAAAGTGTATTAGTAAATGCAATTGAATTGTAGTTGCAATTGAATTTAAAAATGATATTTCATCTTTGATAAAATGACACGTGGGGGACTCGCTTCGCTCGTCTTCTTCAATTTGGATCAACTTTTTTTTAGTTCAATTGCGCTCAAAGCGCGCAATTAATTGCCCCAATCCAAATTTCATTTGTTTTTCGATTGCGCGAAGCGCAATCTCCCAGACGCCTATTGCTTTGGAATTACGTATAATTTTAAACTTTCACATGTTTTACGTAAAACCACTTTGTTTTATAAAATTTCATTCGATTGCGCGAAGCGCAATCTCCTAAATCGGTTAACTTTTTGTTATTGTATATTATTAGGCTTAGGTCGAAAAAAAAAAACTTCAATTTTTTTTTCTTTAAGTTGCTGTTTTATCTGTAATCTATCTTTTTCGACGAGCTTTTCATTTAACGACGTATTGTTCTTTTGTTTAGTTATTAACTTTACTGTAACCATTGTCTAACTAGATAAATTGATAACAGCCCCAATTTTGTCCAATCGCTGGTTCCTCTGCTTCAAACAATTGCGATTTAACTCGATCAGAGATCGAACAGCTTCGCGCCAGAGGATGAATCGGAATCGCTCGTCAACTCAAGGTGAAAAGCAATTTAGATTCGATTTTTAATTGTAATCGCTATTTTTAAACGAAAGTTGATGATCAGCAATTTAATTACTTACTATTGTCTTATAAATGAGTAGAATGAGCGGAGAAACACATGGCGTCATTCAAGATGTTATTTTGATTTTGGTAATTAATTGAGCTCTTCGAGCTCAATCGCTTCTCATCTTTTATGTAGTTATTGACTTTTTTGATTGAAGATCCAAGCTAGTACTTATTAGTGGTAATCTACGAAAGGAATAAAGCATCACTCTTTTAGAATAAAAGAGCGATGCTTTATTCTAGAAATTAAATCTAGAAAATTTACTTAATTTAAAAAAAATAGCGTTGATTCAAAAGTTTTAAAAAGAAAAAACTAATGGATCAGGAAAAAATCGATTAATTTCAATTAATAAACCAGCTGTAAACGTTAACCAAATAAACGCGATAACTGGAGCCGTTGATAAATATGTTGTAAAATCTTTCATAAATTTATCCTTCAATATGAAATAATTTGATTTTCACTCATAGCAGACTAGAAAATCTTATATGAGTTCGTTTTTCATAGCCTAGGGAGGTTTACAAACCGTCTTCTATCTATGAAAAGCACTTTCACAAGCTGCCTCGGCGATTTTAATATAAAAAGCACTCAATCGATTGCGCGAAGCGCAATCTCCCAGACGAGCGAAGCGAGTCGCCCACATGCAATTAACTGATTGATTTTAAAATAAAAAAATAATTAATTGCCTAAATTACCGCGTGGGGGACTCGCGTCGCTCGTCTACTAACGATATAATGCAATGCCAAGACGAACAGCCAGAATTGCATTAATTAACGCAACAAAAAGTGCGATAAAAATTTGACTTTCTGAAATCATCATAAACTCCTTCTTGGTTTTAAATAAAAATAATTCCGGTTTTTCATTTTGGTTAGAACTTGGAAAATTCGTTTCGAAATTGGTCGTTGTGCTTTTTTTTTGTATTTTATTTGAACTGATTGATATTGATTTTTCTACACATTTTATTAAACGACGTTTTCGACGGTGAAAATACCTATGAGTATAGCGAATTCTCCGCGTATTGAATTCAGAGAAGTTCTTTTTAAATCTCTAGCCAGAAAAACTCTAGCAACGTAAATATCACCTAAGCAATGTTATGCAGCCGTTTTGGATGTAAGCAGCACTACCTGAACCCCACAATGGAAAAGAATTGCGCTTCGCTACGCTCGCTCAATTGGTTTTCAATTGGTATAAGCCCCTTACAGTAGAGCCTCAAACGGATTGAATATTCAAGGGTACCTATAAATTGACGTCGCACAGAGGAAGTCCCCTAGACTTTTTAATGTAAATTAGGATGTGTAAAGCGAAGCTTCCTTTTCTTAGCTCATTTTGGATTTGAAAATGGTTGAGTGACAATTATTTATCGACTCTCGTGATATTAGCTCAAAGGTATTTTTTACGAGTTGCTCTAAATATTACCACTACGGCTTGATAAAAGAACAATAACAAGTGGACCTGCTGTAACAATTAAAAAAAGTGCTGTTAATTGAAAGAAAATTTCTAAATTCATTTTATCTCTCTTCAATTTTGTTTTTGTGGGGTTTGACTTTTTATGTTTTGATCAAAAATTTTCCCCTAATTAACTATTTAGTTTTTTTTTGGCAAACGATTTCGACACAATCAACACATTTAAAAAAAGTGATCGGAACGTTTGCGTTTTGCGTAATCGAACACCAAATATCTAATAAAGCAAAAAGATAAGTTGGTCCTTTCGACATCAAAAAATCTTGTCTTCAAATTAATTAAAATGATCACTGCTTCGCACGCTTCGCGTGTTTTAAAACAAAATTTATTCTTAGTATTTTTGGCCGTCTTTTTTTTAATTTTTTTTATAAAATTTTATACTTTAAACCGCTTGAATTCACAGAAGTTTCCTTCAAATATTTGACATGCCAAAGTCTAGCCAGGTCAACGTCCCCTAGGCAATGATAAAAAGCCGTTTTGGATGGAAGCAGCACTAATCTAACCCCTCAGTTTGGGAAATTGTTATTCGCTACGCTCGCTCAATAGGTTTAAGACCTTTAACGTAGAGCCTGTACTTGAAATAGTATTCCATAGTATCTCTAAATTGTTTTGGGGAATTTGGTTTTGCGCAATTTGCACGTAGAAATTGTCAAAATTTCGTAGCCGAGACAATATTGGAGGAAGAAAAATGGAGCTTCGCTCCATTTTCCTAGCTCTTTTTCAATTGGGCGAAAAACGTTTCGCTTTGCTCAATTGGAAAATAAGTCATTGACCTAAAAAGGAGAAAACTAACATTAGTTTGAATTAACGAAAACTTACTGCTGCTTGCCAAACAAAAGCTAAAAGTAAAAAAAATACCGGAATCACTGGTAATACATCTACAATTGGATCAAAAGGAGCATATGCTTCAGGTAATTTTGCAAGTAAAAAAATAGCCATAACTAGTAGAACTTTCCTTCTTTTTTTAATAAAAAATAAATATTAGTAGTTTTGCTTTAATAACATAAAAATTGGTTGGGGGAATTGATTTTCGATCAATCGGTAATCAATTTCTATTAGACCAACAATGAACTAAAATTTTCGAATTAAACTAATTCAGTTTGTTAACCCCCAAGAAGACGAGCGAAGCGAGTCCCCCACACGAATTCAGTATCTTTTTAACAAATAAAAATTGGATTTGGGGGATCGAACTTCGTTCGATCGTTAGTTGAAATCGCTTTGAGTTGATTTTGAAAACAATAAAACCCAATTGCTGTGGTAGCAGCGCGAAGCGCTGTAACCACAGACAAGCGCGCAATTACCCCAATGCTATAATTTCAATTTGTTATTGAAAATAGACGAGCGAAGCGAGTCCCCCATGCGTCTTATTTTTTATTTATGAAAAATTATTAAATAAAAAATTTTTTGAGTAAATCGAGCTTCGCTTGATTCCCCCCAATTATTACCAATTGCGCGAAGCGCAATTCCCCCAATGTGGTTTAAATCAACTAAATCTTATTTTGAAAATTCATTAATTGATCCAATGTGTGTACGAACTAGACATTTTTAGTTTTGAACTTCCAAATGCATAAGTGGTTTTCATTAGGAACAAAACTACCTTTTGTTCAACTAAATAATTCATCCTAAATTATTTTTTTTGAATAATAGAAGTGCAATATATTTCCAATTTTTTATGTTTTAGTCAAATTTTTTAAAAGCTGTCTCTTCGAAACAGCTTGAACATAAGATTTTTGTTTTGAGTTTCGAAAATAATTAAAAATCAATTATTTTTTATTAAATTTATTTTTTTATTTAGTTCGAATTGTGGGCTTCACGCGCAATCTCGAATCAACTATGAAATCGCTTGGGGGGGGTTAGATCGAGCTACGCTCGATTGTAAACTCAAATTTAAGAGCAGTTTGCAAATTTTTTAATTTAAAAAAACCTAAACTTTTTTGATTGTATTTACTGTTTAGTATTTTCGTGTATACTTCATTGTATAGACCAACCAACAACGCAAAAGTACAAATCAATTAGAAGTACACAGACAACATTATTATTTTAGCAAAAATTTTTGAAGTATTTAAAGTTTTTTTATTTTTGTCCAGTATCACTGACCCATTTTGCCTTTTATTTCGTTGACAATTTAGTTTGGAAAAGAGAGTTTCGCTCTATTTTTTTATGAACTTTAACATTGAATGACCCAGAAAGCAGACTTCCGCGTAAAATAAGCCAATTTCTAGCTATCGTGGAATAATTAATCCATTTCCAGTTCTAAGATAAGTGGTGAACTTAATAAATGAAGTGTAGCGAAACTTAATTTTAATATACTGACTGAAAGAAACGGCGTTAGTTAAATTCCCTACGCTTATTGTGAAGTTACGCGATTTGCTTTACTTTATCGGTGGATTGAGCTTGAAAAGATCAATCGGCTAGTTACATAGAACAGAGCTGCATAACATTGCCTAGGTGACGTTTACCTGGCTAGCGAAATTCTAGCCATAAGATTGATTCAACGAAGCCAAATTCTCCAAAAAAAAAGAACTTTGAAAGAGTTTGTTTTTATAACCAGGTAATTAAAATAAAAAAATGAAAATAATTAATTCAATGAGCTAATCTGGTTTTTTCAAGCTCAATGAGTAAACTAAGAAATGAAGCTTGGGGAAATTTATTTTTGGAGGAATTCGCTTCGCTCTTTGGATCAATTGGCTTTGATTAAAAACTAAAATTTGGGAAGGAAATCGAGCGGTGTGGGATCGAGCTTCGCTCGATCCCACAGCAGCTCGCTCGATTCTTCGGAATCGAGCTTGGGGGAATCTCGATTTGCTCGATCGGAGAAAATGGATTTTCAATCAATCGGCTTGTTTAATCAAATCAATGGATCAATCCCAGCAATCACTAAAGCTTTTAGCAACCTCTGCGATTGACCTTCGCTTTTTCATAGTGAAAAAAAGAAATAAAAAACGAGAATATTTTTTTCGACCAATATTGATTTTTTGTTCATGGGTGGATTTAAACTAATAGGCTTTGATCAATTAGTTGAATTTTTTATTGGCTTTTTTATTTGTTTTTTATAGAATTTCGTTGTTTTTGGGGATCGGGGGTCTAAGGAGATTGTGCGAAACACAATCCCCCAGATTTGCGCTTCGATCGATTCGATCGAGCGAAGCGAGATCCCCCAGAACAATTAAAAAAAAATTCATTTCGAAGAAAAAAGAGGTTTGAACGGATTCCGTAAGCCTAATCAACTCATTGGGGGAATTTGATTCGCTCATTGGAGGGAATCGGGGGGGCTGGCGCTTCGCTCGATTGGTGGAATTGAGTTGCGCTCAATTGGTTTGAAAGTTTTCGGTTCGATTAAGCTCGTAAGAGCTTAATGTTTTGAACAAAGATTTGAGATACTGTCTTTTTAATAGTTTTCATTTCTTCGGAATCGAGCGAAACTCGATTGATTTTTTTGAAAAAAAAAGTAGACGAGCGAAGCGAGTCCCCCCTTTTGAAAAAGTGGAATTTTATTTAGCTTTGATGGGATAGTATTTTAAAATCAAAAATTAGATATGCTATAAATTTTTTAAGATTTCATTAATAATACCTTATTATAATAATTCAAACTATTAGCTCGGTGGAATGGTGTGAAAATTTTTGCGTATTTAAAAGTTAAAGGAATTGTTAGTTTTGTACTTTTCGAAAAACGAGCCAATCGATACAAAATTGTTGACTGGTACACTCGCTTGGTGCATTCAACCAAAGGTTGATTCAATTCTTCGGAATCGAGCGACGCGAAGCAGCTCGATCTCTGACCTGAGCATAGCTCAGGCTGCTTCGCGCCGGAGCAGAGCTCCGGCTGCTTCGCGTCGAGGCTGCTGTGGGATCGAGCGAAGCTCGATCCCACACCGCTCGATTTTTTTAATAAAAAGCTCACTGTTCTTTTTAAAATAAAGCTCCAATTGCTCGAAACGCAATTTTCCCAATTACCGAAATTTAAAACTTTTTTTTGAGTTCTTGAAAAATTTTGAAAATTTTTGGGTTTGGGGGATCCTTCGGAATCGATCAAGCTGCGCTTGATCGATTGTTCTTTGCTCGATCGAAGCAATACGTTTTCTGGGGAATTGCGCTTCGCGCAATCGTTTGTGACATTTGGTAAAAAAATGACGTCGGACCAATTGCCCGAAGTGCAATTTCCCCAATTAAGTGATTTAGGCTGTAAAAATTTATGATTAAATAAAGTCGATTGATCGACAATCCATTCCCCCGAGCGAACGAAGCTTGATCTCCTGATTTGAGCGAAAGGTTTTTTCCCCAAATAAGGGAAGCGTCTTTGCGTCAATTCAAGCTGGCGTCTGAATAGATTTCGCGAAGCGAAATCCCCCAGATTTTGCATTATCAGATAATTGTAAGAAATTCGCTTACTGTTTTTAATCCAATATTTAAAGTGTAAAGACAATGGTAATACTGTTTTATTTTCTGTAAAAAAACCAACCCAATATTTCCACTTTGTCCGATCGAGCGACACGAAGTGAGTAAAGCAAATCGAGCGAAGCTCGATTCCCCCTGCTCGATTTTCACAAGACCAATTATCAACGTGGTTTGGGGAATTGCGTTTCGCGCAATCGTTAGTCCAATAATCGAATGTTTTAGTTTTTTTTAATTTTTGTGTTAAGACTTTTAATAAATTCAAAGAAGGAAAAATATATTTATATTTGTTTATTGTAATAAAAGACAACTTGTTTAAAGAATAAAAACCATCAATTCCACAACCTCGTGTTAAATTAAATATTAAAGTTTCAATTTTATCAGTTAAGGTATGGCCTGTTAGAATAGTGGTCAAATTATAATAATATGCTGCTCGGATAAAGATTTGATAACGCCATTTTCTTGCTTTATTTTCACTAAAAATAGAACGAATATTAATAAAACAAAAGGTTTTTGTATAAAAAATTAAGTTTACTTTTAAAATATGAAACATTAAATATAATGAATCTTTTTGCCATAAATGATTACACCAAATTAAGTTGACTGTCCAATTCCATTGTTTTTTTAATTGAATAATTATAAAAAATAAAACAATTGAATCTTGACCCCCTGAAAAAGCTAGAAGAATTTTTTGATTTGTTTTTAATAAATGTTTTTTTGAAATCCAGTCATTAACTGAAATTAAATAATCAAGAAAACGAGACGCTTTTGGTTGAATTATTCGATTAGGCGTCGACCAATCATTGTATATTGAGCAAATAAAGCGAGCGGAGCGAAGCTCAACCTTACCTAGTGATCGATAGGAGTAAGACTCAATTTTACCTATTGAGCGTCTGGGGGATTGCGCTTCGCGCAATCGATTGATCGAGTGAAACGCAATGTAGCGAAGACGATTGCGCGAGTGCAGCGAAAAGCAATCCTCCCAGATCCCCCCGATCCCCAAAAATTTTCCAATTAAACCAGCCAAATGATCCAATCGAAGCGATTGAGCGAAAAACCATTCCCCCGATCTGTCGAAACGAGATCCCCTTGAAGACAAAATTTTTTTATTCCATTTGAAAAAATAAGAAAACATAAAATTTATTTAAAAATATTATTAATATTATATAATTTGTTAATAACTGCTGGGGGACTCGCTTCGCTCGTCTGGGAGATTGCGCTTCGCGCAATCGATTTCATCAAAAAACAAATCGTGTTAGTAGACGAGCGAAGCGAGTCGCCCAAAGGCAATTGAATCAACGATCGAGCTCTTCGAGCTCGAGTCCCCAGAAACAAGCGCGTAGTGAAATGCAATTTTGATTCGATTTTTCATCGAATCGAAATTCTTTTCGATTTTGTGATTCGAAAAGTAATATCCTCGAAAAAGAAATCGCGTTTCCACACTTTTCAGTTTCGAAATGACCAATCAAAAACTTTTCAAATTTTATTTTAAGTATATATTTATTGATTTAATATTTCTACATAATCATTTAAATATTTTTATTTATTAGCTTTTAAATAATGGGGAATTTTTGTTTTGCATAAGTACAAAAACGCCTTATTTGTTTAGGGGAATTGCGCTGGTTCGCGGCACTACGTAGGAGAAATCTGGAATATTGCGCTTTGTTGCGCGGTGGCAATCAATCAAAGGTTGAAGCCACAGCAGCTCGCTCGATTCCGAAGGATCGAGCTTCGCTCGATCTTACCGCTTGACTCGATCAGAGACCGGAGCATAGCTCAGGCTGCCGCGAAGCAGCCTGAGCTATGCTCAGGTTCGCGCCGGAGTATAGCTCCGGCTGCTTCGCGCCCGATCGGAGACCTGAGCATAGCTCAGGCTGCCGCGAAGCAGCCTGAGCTATGCTCAGGTTCGCGCCGGAGCATAGCTCAGGCTGCTTCGCGCCCGATCGGAGACCTGAGCATAGCTCAGGCTGCCGCGAAGCAGCCTGAGCTATGCTCAGGTTCGCGCCGGAGCATAGCTCCGGCTGCTTCGCGTCGGGCTGCTTCGCGTCGGGCTGCTTCGCGTTGGGCTGCTTCGCGTCGGGCTGCTTCGCGTCGAGCTGCTTCGCGTCGGGCTGCTTCGCGTCAATTGCGCTTTGCTCGATCAATCTTCCATTAATCGGCTTCGCTCACTTCGTTCGCGAAGCTTAATCCGGGGGGGGGGGGGGAGAATCGAACTTCGTTCGATCGGTCAGGCAATTGGTTTTTATTGTTTTTCTATTATTTCTTGCAAAATTTTTTGTGCTTGCTGTGCAATTGATAGAAAAACGCTACCCTAATTTTGTCAATTGGGAGAATCGAGCTTCGCTCGATTGGAACTTCGCGACTCTCAAAAAGTGTGTTTCTTACTCAGCCTCATCGCTTCGCTCTTTATTCGACTAGGTTGGGGGAATCGAGCTTCGCTGGATTTGTTAAAAAAAAAAAAAACATATAATATCATTAAAGGAGAGATGGCTGAGTGGTCGAAAGCGGCTGATTGCTAATCCGTTGTACGGTTTTTTCCGTACCGAGGGTTCGAATCCCTCTCTCTCCGATTGACTTTGGATATTTTTTTTTTAAACCAAACCCATTACCAATTGCGCGAAGCGAAATTTCTCCAATCCCTATTTCATAAAAAAAATAAATTGCTTAAAATCTTATTAAAATCTATAATCTATTAAAATCTAAAAGCTTCAATTTATTAAAACCCCAATGGAATTTCTATTCAATCGAAATTTCTCTTCACCTTGGGGAATTGCGCTGGTTCGCGACACTACGTAAGATGAATCTGGAATATTGCGCTTTGTTGCGCGGTGGCAATCAACCTTTGGCGCGAAGCAGCTCGATCTCTGATCTTGTTGAAGCCACAACCCAATCTGCCTGCGGGATCTCGCTTCGCCGCGAACTCGATCGGAGAGCTAGCTGCTTCGCGGCAGCTCGATCTCTGATCGAGTCGATCTGGGGGAGCGAGCTCGCTATGCGTCCTCGATTTTCGCGAAGCTCATTTCGTGTCGCTTTGCTCGATTTGCTTCGCCGCAATACGTGTGCTTCGCTTTTTTGTCGCGCAATTGGTTGAAGAGCGATTCCGATTCAACCAAAGGTTGAATCGAAATTGATTTTCTTCAATACATAAATGACAAAAAATTTTTATAATTTTATTTTTTTTTATTATGCCTACTATTCAACAATTAATTCGTTCTGCACGAAAAAAAATTACAAAAAAAACTAAATCTCCTGCTTTAAATTCTTGTCCCCAACGTCGTGGGGTTTGCACACGTGTTTTTACAACTACACCAAAAAAACCTAATTCAGCAATGCGTAAAGTAGCACGTGTTCGTTTAACTTCTGGTTTTGAAGTTACTGCGTATATTCCAGGTATTGATCATAATCTTCAAGAACACTCAGTTGTATTAGTTCGTGGAGGTCGAGTTAAAGATTTACCAGGAGTTCGATATCATATAGTTCGTGGAACTTTAGATACTGCTGGAGTTAAAACGCGTTTAACAAGTCGCTCGAAATATGGGGTTAAAAAAAGCAAATGTTAAAAAATAAAAAAATTTGGTTTGGGGGATCTCGCTTCGCTCGATAGAATGGCGTTCGGGGGTATCGAGCGGAGCTCGATCGATCGATTAAATAAAATAAAACGCGATTAATTAAAAAAAAATTAAGCTATTCACGCTTGAGGGAATCGCTCGCCCAAAGGGCGAGCAATTGGTTTGAAATAAAAAAAGAAACTTTGCCCAATTTGGCGTGGGGAAATTAATTAATAGAATTAATAGAATCGTTATTAGAATTTAAATTAGAATTGAAGGAAATACAAAAATGTCTAGACGTCGGACTCCTACAAAACGTCAATTATCACCAGACCCAATTTACGATAGTCGTTTAGTTCATATGGTAGTTAATCGTTTAATGAAAAATGGAAAAAAATCATTAGCATATCGTTTATTTTATGAATCAATGAAAAAAATTGGAGAAATGACACAACAAGATCCTGTCAAAGTCGTTGAACAAGCTGTTCGTAATGCAACACCTTCGGTAGAAGTGAAAGCTCGACGAATTGGTGGATCAACTTATCAGGTACCTATTGAAGTCAATCCAGAACGAGGAACAGCTTTAGCCATTCGTTGGCTTTTAATTTCATGCCGAAGTCGATCTGGTCGGAATATGGTTAGTAAGTTAACTAATGAATTTATTGATGCTTCAAAAAACACAGGAAATGCTATTCGCAAACGTGATGAAGTTCACCGAATGGCAGAAGCTAATAAAGCATTTGCAAAATACAGATTTTAATTAGAAACATTAATAAAAAATTTTCAGTAAAAACAATTGCGCGAAGCGCAATTCTATCAATGTCACTTAAACTAAAATTTAAAAGTGATTTTAATTCAATCGAGCGATTCGAACGATTGCGCGAGCGAAGCGAAGCGCAATCCCCCAGAATCGCTCGATTCCGAAGAACGAAAGTTCACTCGGAATTTCATTTTGAAACCTACTGGTTTTCAAACGCTATGAAACAAAATTAATTTTTTATTTCATCTTCAATAAAAAAAAAAGAAACTTTATTTTCATTCCAATTCGATTTAGAACTTAATATATATATATATGGCGAAGAAATTTTAGTTTCTTCGCATTTCGGATTCAACGTCTGGTTGAATCCCTATTGCTTTTCAACTTGGGGAGAATTGCGCTTCGCGCAATTGTTTTCCTAGCGATTTCGATTCATCAACCTCTGGTTGAATCGAAATTGCTAGGAAACCAAAGTTGACTAGCGATCGCTCTTCAACATTATTTGAAGAGCGATTACTATTCAACCTCTAGTTCATTCGTAATTGCATATACAAACTAGATTTATTTTAAAATTCAATTGCATTTCGAATGCATATCGACAAGTGCTTTCAAAATCGATGATGTTGAAAAACGATTACGAATGAACTAGTTAATTTAGTACACTGCAATGAATTTTTTTTATCTAACTAACAAAAAAATATTATTATAATCAAAGGAATTTTTGAATATGGCAAAAAAAAGTATGATTCAACGCGAACAAAAACGTCAACGTTTAGTATTAAAATATGCACAAAAACGACAAACACTTAAAAATTTAATTAAAAATGCTGAATTTTTTGAAGAAAAATTACATCTTCATCGTAAATTACAACAACTTCCTAAAAATAGTGCTACTGTAAGACTTCATAATCGTTGTTTAATTACAGGTCGACCAAAAGGTTACTTTCGAGACTTTGGTTTATCAAGAAATATGTTACGTCAATTGGCACATGAAGGTGTTCTTCCTGGAGTAACAAAATCATCATGGTAAAAATTTTTTTGGCTTTCAATGCAATGACCCATTTTCATTTGAAAATGAGCGCCAAGGAGAGGAAAGTTTCACGAATCCTATTTCACATTGACCGTTGGGGATCGAGCTATGCTCGATCGGGCTAGGTAATGGTGTAAGTTCCGACAAACGAAGCCAATATATAGATCGATCTGGGGAATTGATCTCGCTTCGCCGCGAAGCAGCTCGATCTCTGGAGTCGATCAATCTATATTAAAAAAAATTTTCATTTTGAACAGGGGGGGGGATCGAGCGAGCCGCGAAAGTGGGGCATGATTGTTCTGAGGGATTAATCCAGTGAGCGAAGCCGATTGAGCTTTTCGAGCTCAATCGCCTCAATTCCCCCAAAAACAAACGGGGGGATTGAACTCTTCGAGCTCAATCTTCATTCAATCAATAGCTTTCAATCTTTCTTTGCTTAAGGGAAAATCTAACTTTGCTGTATTGGGGAAATCGCTCGTCCTTTGGGCAATCAATTTATTTCCAAATGAAATAAGCCAAATCAGCGCAATACGCTCGGAGATAAAGCTTCGCTTTATTGGGGGGAATGGATCAAACAATCAATTGTAAAAAAAAAACAATTAAAAGTTTCCAATTGCGCGAACCGCAATTCCCCCACCTCTAAAAAATTCAATTAAAAAAGTTGTAAAGTTAAACAATAAACAATAATGATAAAAAAAAACGACCGATAGTTTATTTTAACAATCTAAACCTTAGCTAATTGCAAAAAAAAAAAACATAACCAATTGATCGCATGAGCAATCCCCCCAATTGAAAATACTTTTTTCACAATAATACAATTAATTTGACAAAAATAAAATAAAGTGCTAAAATCCCATTAATTTTTAATACTAAACAAAAAAAAAGAAATAAAATTTAAATTCAGGGTCGATGCCCGAGTGGTTAATGGGGGCGGATTGTAAATCCGTTGGTTACACCTACGCTGGTTCAAATCCAGCTCGGCCCAAAAAAAATTATGTTTCAAATTTTTTTAACACTAAATTACAAATAATAACTTCGATTAAAAATTTGAGCTTAAAAAGTTTTAATTTTGCCAATAAAAGAAAAAACAACAATTTTTTTATTAATCCACCTAAACGAATCCCCCAAGCCAAATTATAAAACAGGCACTTAATCATAGAAATCCGAGAAAAAAACAATTTCCCATGTCAGCTCAACAATTTGAGCGAGTAAATCGAGCGAAGCACGATCGACCAAACAAAGCCGGAACGAGCGAAGCGAGAGCACCCCGATTGCTTGCGCGAGCGCAGCGAAGCGCAAACCCCTATTCCCCACAGAGGGCGGGAACTTAATTCTCTCCAATGAGCGAAGCTTCATTTTTTTAATTGAACAGAGCTAAAGTTCTTCAATTGAGCAAAACCCAATTTTTTTAAAATAAATCGAGCGAAGCTCGATTCCGAAGAATTGACAAATTTGACAAATAATATTTTTTTTGTTATACTTCGAGTATTAAAAAATTTTTATCGGGGATATGGCGGAATTGGTAGACGCAACGGACTTAAAATCCGTTGGTTTTTTTAACCGTGAGGGTTCAAGTCCCTCTATCCCCAAAATAAAAAAAATTTTTCTAATTTTTGAGTTTGAACATATAAAATCAATGAGCAAAGTCACCTTTTCTCCTATTAACTTATTGGGTGAAACGCAATCCTAAAAAATAAGCTGAAAGTTTTAGTCATATTAATGCCTGCAATCAATTTCAGATTCAACCAGAGGTTGAATCGTAATCGCTCAATGGGGGAATAAAACGTAATTTAATAGTATAAGCAAATTTCAATTCCAACAACTCTTTATTGATTGTCATTTTTTTTGTATAAAAAAAAGACGTTTTGTTCAGTGGAACAAATAAAATGTCAAAAATTTATTATAGAATAATTCATTGTAGAATTATTCATTTTTTATAAAATTATTCATTCGATCGAGCTTCGCTCGATCCCCCCAGAGTTTAAATTAAATAACATTAATGAAGGGAGGTGTTGAAAATAAAAAAAGCTTCTATTGATTTTATTTTATTAATAGTTTATAATATTTATATAATATTTAAGGCTCGTAGCTCAGTTGGTAGAGCGCCTGCCTTACAAGCAGGATGTCATCGGTTCGAGTCCGGTCGAGCCTAAATAAATTCTTTAATAAATAGTAAGACGTATGCAGTTTGTTTTTTACACAAAATTGACCAATCGAACGAAGCTCTATTCCTACCCCCCCCCAAAAAAAAAATTCTTGTCTTAAATTTACTAATTTTAATAGGAAATTTTTTTTAAATTTGTGGGGGATCGAGCGAAGCTCGATCGTTTGTTTTCCTCGAATATTAAAAAAAATCGAGCTTCGCTCGATTCCGAAGAAATGTTGCTTAATTACGTTTTATTCACTAGTAAAAAAATTCAATTCGATCAATTTTTTTAACCCCAGTGAAGTAATTTCACCCAAGTGCTTTTTTTTCAATATTTGTTAATTTGGATTTTTAGACAAAAGCTAAGCTCATTCGAGTATTTAATCCGTTTCTTGGGGAAATTTAGGCTTATGCCCTCATACTAGAAATTCGCTTTGCTCGATTGGGGGATGAATTTGACGAATTGATCCAAAGAGCGAAGCCAAGTGAGCGCTTCGCTCGCGACTTCGAGCTCAAACACCCCAATTCCCCTAAGATCAATCGTGGGATTGAACACGAAAAGCTCAATCTTCGATCAGTCGACTCAATCAAAAGAAATGTTAAGAAAATAAGTGCGTAAGGACTGAATTTGCAGTAACCATTCCATCGGGCTTTATCTAATTTGATTGATTGACAAAAAAAAAAAAATTACACTATCTTACTACCCTAATAGATAAAGAAAAATCGGGATGTAGCGCAGTTTGGTAGCGCATCAGTTTTGGGAACTGGGTGTCGCAGGTTCGAATCCTGTCATCCCGACACTCTACTTCAAAAAGCGTTTAACTTGACAATTTTTGGATTTATTATATAATAAAACAAGGTTGCTTAAACAAAAAGAAAAAAACTTCATCATTTTATACTTGAATATCGAAGCACTTTGAAATAAAGTGCTCAATTTAATGCACTTCGTTTCCTCTTTCTATTTAATAAAACGTCCTTAGTTCAGTTGGTAGAACGCTGGTTTCCAAAACCTGATGTCGTGGGTTCAAGTCCTACAGGACGTGTTTTTTTTTTTTTTCGTAATAAATTAAAAAAATTGAAGTAAATAAAAAAAGTTAATTCTATTGAATAAATCGAGCTTCGCTCCATTAGTTTTAACAAAACCTAAAAGTAATAAAACAATTTACTGAGTTTCTTTTTTATTTTGTTTAAAAAAAATTCTACTCTATATTTTGAATAAAAAAAAAAAGTTAAAATTTTATTAATTAAAAAGTAACTTAGGTCGTGTTTTGTATCAAAAAAGTTGATTCGAAAGCAACTTAATCTAGTAAAAAATGGAGGAATAAAAAATGACTCGTGTTAAACGTGGTTATGTAGCGCGTAAAAGACGTAAAAAAATTTTAAATATGACAAAAGGCTTTCGTGGGAGTTCATCAGTATTATTTCGAACAGCTAATCAGCGAAACATGAAAGCATTAAAATACGCTTACCGTGATCGTCGTCAAAGAAAACGTCAAGTAAGATCTCTTTGGATTTCTAGAATTAACAATGGAGTTCGTAATTATGATTTAAATTATAATAAATTTATTCATCAATTAAAAAAATTAAATATTAATATTAATCGTAAGTGGTTATCACAACTAGCTATTGGTGACCCTCAAGTTTTTAATCAACTAGTAACCCTTTTTGATTAAGCGCTCAATCTAAAATAAGATGAGTGCGTTTTTACATATATCTTTATATATAAACGAGTTTTGATAAGCTCAATTGAAAAAAAAAAAACGATTGCTTCGCGATCTTTTTTTGTATTAAAAAAATATATATATTATTTCAATTTTTATGAAAAAAATTCGATCTTTTAAAAGTAAACGTACATCTAAAAATAATGGCTTAATACCAATCATTCGTAGAAAATCTAACAGTCAAAATTCCTCATTTCAAGGTACTATTGACTACAAAAATGTAGTGTTATTAAGAAAATATATTAGTATAGAAGGCAAAATTTTACCTAGACGTGTAACAGGTTTAAGCGCAAAACAACAACGCTATATTACTAAAGCAATAAAAAATGCACGAATGGTTGGACTATTACCGTTTGTCAACCAATAATTATTGATTTACAAGTCAATGACCCATTTTCAAATTTATTGAAAATGAGCTTGGAGGCGGGGAGCTTGTCTCCCCGAATCCTAGCTCCACCTACATTGACCCGGCTTAGGGACTTCTGGGGCATCGAGCGAAGCTCGATCGTTTGAAGTTCCTACGTTCGATCGACTCGACGCAAAGCAGCCCGACGCGAAGCAGCCCGACGCGAAGCAGCCCGACGCGAAGCAGCCCGATTTCCGATCGGGCGCGAAGCAGCCGGAGCTATGCTCCGGCGCGAACCTGAGCATAGCTCAGGCTGCTTCGCGGCAGCCTGAGCTATGCTCAGGTCTCCGATCGGGTCAGAGCACGAGCTGCTTCGCGGCGAATCGAGATCCCCCAGAAGCCATTACATAGTTACCCTGGAATGCTTATACAGTTCGATCGAGGGCTCTGGGGGATTGCGCTTCGCTGCGCTCGCGCAATCTACGGTAAGTGGTTAAACAAGCGAGGGGGTTAAGCTAGTGCTGCTTACATAGAAAACGGCTTCATAACATTGCCTAGGTGACTTTGACCATGCGCTTGCATGAGATTGATTGAAGGTAACTTCTATGACTCAAAAAATATTGCTTTTATCTGGTAGTTAAATTCCGGTTATGCCCACACATCCCGCACGGGCACGTCAATTGATTAAAAAGAAAAAGGCTAAAATTTATAAATTTCATCCATTAACAATTATTTTAACTGAACGCAACCAAGGAAAGATTGAACTTATAAAATGCAAAATCGATCCGGGGAGTCAAACTACAGGAATGGCCTTGGTTGTGTGCAAGGGGAAAAGAAAACAAAAGCTGTTTGAGGTATTCATTTAAAGATTCGAGGTTTTTTGATAAAAAAAGCTCTACTAAAACGAAGGGCTCTTCGAAGATTTCGTCGACGCGAAGCAGCTCGTGCTCTGATTGAGTGAAGAAAAACTCGTTATTGACCACCACGTTTTTTAAAACGAACACGGCTAACAGGTTGGTTAGGGCCATCTATCCAGTGGCGTTTAAACAATATAAACAACTGGGTTCGAAAGCTTAAAATGTGGGCACCCTTAACCAGTATTGAATTAGAAGATGTTAAATTTAATATTCAAAAACTAATGAATTCAGAAATCACAGGCATTGAATACAAGGCAAGGAACATTATGGACAAACGTGTGCACGGTTTTGAAACCGCCGATTGGGTAAAAGGCAAAGCCCTTAGCCCCCAAAAAAATGCCAAACGACCCCAAAACCCAATAACTCGAACAATCTACGGTCGGGTAATAAAAAGAGCCACTGGCTTTTTTGATGTGAATCCGAAAAACGGTGGAACATGTTATTTATCTTATAAGAAATGCCTTTTAATTCAAAAATGCGATGGCTATAGCTATGTTTAGTAATTTTTTGTCATTGCCGACTAATGTTTCGGGGAATTCCACGACCCTTGAAAGGGGCATGATCTTGCATCCTGTAAGTAAATTGAGGGGACCTCGCATCTCGAAGATCTGCAATTTCGATCAATTGATTTTGGGAATTGGGGCGATGATTCTTCGATCTGGAGCGTCGAGCGCTTCGCTCGCTAGCGATCGTTTGGCTTCGCTCTTTGTATCACTTTGATTATTCGTCTGTTTATTTTGAGTGAATTTAGCTCCGTTCAATAAGGGGAAGAAAAGTTCGTTCTGGGAGGATTAACCTTTGGTTGATCGACTGGACAATACTAAATTACTTTAATTTTAGTTTAATAAAATTAATGAAATCTTACATTAATTTATAGGTAATAACTTTACTAGTATCGACCCAAGTTTCAAAATATAGGGAGACTTACTCTTTTATCTATGAATTTTTTTTAGGAAATTTCGCAAAACGCAATTGGTCTTTTCAGTAACTTTTCAGTAATAAAGACAATCCGATCGTGCAAAACGAGATCCTTTAGACATATAAATTACTTTATTTTTTCGCTTGTTTTATTTATTTATTTTAGAATAAAAAATAGTGAATATAATAACAATCAAAGCATTATTTATTGAAACTTCTAATTCTATATTTTTATTATAAAATCTTAGTTTTTACTAAAGAATTATTAGAAAACGAAGTTTAAAAAAAAAATTTGATTTTAAGTTTCTCAATAATATGGTATAATAAGTAAAAAAGTAAGATAATACGAAACAACTTGAATTTACGAAATAAAAAGTAAAGAGTTTTTTTTTAGGTATTAAAATAACAATTTTTTGGAATATTAAAACTTAGTATTTCATTTTTTGTTAATGCAAATGACTCGGCTCTGCTCCGCTCTGTAACTCTGTTGCAGAGCGGAGCAGAGCGATTATTCAAATTGCTTTTCAGAAAGCAATTGCGCGACCGATGGAAGTTTGATCCCAAAAAAAAGAGAGAGCTTGGCGAACGACCAATCGAACTAGGTTCGATCCCCCCCGAAGTGAGCTTCGCGAACGAAATGAGCGAAGCACACTACGTGAAACAAAGCGAGCGAAGCGACACGAAGTAAGCTTCGCGAAGATCGAAAACGCGTAGCGAGCTCGATCCCCCAGAACGACTCGATCTCTGATCGAGTCAGAGATCGAGCTGCTTCGCGCCAAAGGTTGATTGACACCGCGCATCGAAGCTCAATCCCCCAAATTCCGACCACTAGTGCTGCGAAGCGAGTGAGCAAAGCTTATCGAGCGCTAGCGAGAGCAGCGAACGCGCAAAGCGCTCGATTCCCCCAGCGCAATTGCCCCCTTAAATTCCGAAAAAAAATCGATTCGCCCAAAAGGCACTTTAATTAGAGTTTAAGAGCGATTCCGAATCAACTATAGTTGATTCGATTTTTGAAATCAAACTTTAATTGAATATATCAAACGTCATTAATATACTTTTTACAAAATTCTAAATCAAGTTTCCGTTTACCCGATAGTTAATAATTTTTTTTGAAGGTCAATTTTATGCCAATTGGTGTTCCTAAAGTTCCATTTCGTTTACCAGGCGAACCAACGGCGCAATGGGTTGATTTATATAATCGACTATATCGTGAAAGAGTATTGTTTTTATGCCAAGATTTAGACGATGAACTGGCAAATCAACTTATTGGAATTATGCTTTATTTAAATGCAGAAGATAAGTCAAAAGATTTATATATTTATATTAATTCGCCTGGAGGTTCAGTAACGTGTGGTATTGCAGTATATGATACAATGAATTTTATTAAAGCGGATGTTACTACTATTTGTGTAGGGACAGCAGCATCTATGGCTTCTTTTGTTTTAGCGGGAGGAACAATTGGAAAACGTATTGCTTTACCTCATTCAAGAATTATGATTCACCAACCGGAAGGTGGAAGCCAAGGACAAGCTTCTGAAGTTTTATCAGAATCGGAAGAAGTTATGCGAATTCGTAGACAGGTAGGCAAAATCTATGCTCAACGAACAAATCAACCATTAAGTCGTATTTCTAGAGACATGGATCGCGATCAATTTTTGTCCGCGCGTGAAGCAAAAGAATATGGTTTAGTTGATCAAGTTGCAAGTACTTAACTAAGAAAGTAGTAACCATAAATAGATTTTTTTAAAATGGAACCCGAATTAAAGCAAGTAAGCTTGGGGGGATTGCACTTGGGGGATATCACTTCGATCGTTCTGCGTAATCGGCCAATTGAGCTCGAAAAGCTCAATTTGAGGGAGTCGATCGAAAAAAAAAAAAGAAAACCCTCAAGCGAATTTCCTTCACACCAATCGAAAAGGCGAAGCAACATTAATTGATTCGCATTTCCGATTGTTTAAAGTTCAATTAAAAAAAAATTCTTTTCGTACTTTCTTTTTTTTATTGTTTCTCATCCCCGGAAACAGGGGATGAAAATTGGGGAAATTGTTCTTAAACAAAATTTAAGAGCGATTCCGAATCAACTCGATCAGAGACCCGATCAGAGACCGGAGCATAGCTCCCGGAGCATAGCTCCGGCTGCTTCGCGCGGCTGCTTCGCGCCCGATCGGAGACCGGAGCATAGCTCCGGCTGCTTCGCGTCGGGCTGCTTCGCGTCGGGCTGCTTCGCGTCGAGCTGCTTCGCGCCAAAGGTTGAATCGTAATTGCTTTTCGGCAACTTTTTGTTTACGAAGAGCGTTTTGAACAACGTTAACTAAATTTGAGGTTATTGATCTTTTCATGCTGAATTGTTTTCAATCGTGCTTCGTTTAATTAACGTACTGTCTTTTTAATAAAATTTCATATTTCTTGCTCTAAAAGGGGCAAACAATTTTTTAGAAAAATTGGAGGAACAAAAAATGTCCATTTTTGATTGGATTGAAGATCGCCGTAAATTAAAATTATTAAATGCGCCCAAATCTAGAAATTCCGAATCTGATGGAAGTAAAGGTTTATGGACGTGCGACACGTTTCTAAGTCAATAAAAGCTTAGACTAGGAATAGAACTCTGTTTCCGACAAGTGGAATGATGGGCACCACACCCCGAAACACTTGCGTTAAAACTCCGACGTTGCATTAAAATTGAAACCCAAATTTAGTGTACGAAGCTCGGTAAAGACGACTTATATACTTTAAAGAGAGAGATCTTAAGATAAACATTAATATCCAAATTAGGCGATTGGGGGAATCGCTCGCCCAAAGGGCGAGCAATTTGGTTTTTAACACTTATTGATCCTACCTATTGAGCGAAGCTCAATCCCCCCACTCAAGTCGGACGTCTCGAACACAATAGTGATGGTGAGAATTGGTCCGACTCGACGTCAAGTTGAGTCGCATCTGACAAACCTGCGAATGTACGGGTCCCAAACTACGGGATTGAATGCAAAGCAATCCCCCACACGTCTGCAAGGTTTAGTAAGAATGTCCATAATGAAAAACCTTTTGGTGTCAAGTTCTGTGGAAACTTAAGCGCTTTTTATTTTATTTCGGCACTAAAGACAGACAGACTCAAAGTAGGCACCGCCTGTGTAAACAGATAGGAAACAGGGAACGTGGAAAGCTGTGATTGAATATTAAATTTATTTAATCTTTAAATCATAGTGAGAGCAGGGGCATATGTACCAAGGAAACCTGTTCTGATAAATAACAAAGTTTTATCGCGTCGGTGGAGCGTAAATGGGCAAAGAAAATCCAAGTTTCCGAAAGCTGAATCGTTCTGTTTTTTTGTTATTATCAGATTAACTCAAAAAGGGAGGTGGAGGAATAGCCCCAAGTCACATAAAAAAAAAAAACGGATAGCTTCGCAAATATCAAATGTGAAGTTTTCAAAAATTAAAGATGTGATGGAACGCCGTATGAGGTGAAAGCCTCACGTACGGTGTGGCACGGGGGAAAGCTAAAAAAAAATTAAGCTGACCTATCGTGATTAGATGTGATAGTTGTGGTGTCATTTTATATATTAAACATTTAAAAGAAAATCAACGCGTTTGTTTTGGTTGTGGTTATCATCTTCAAATGTCTAGCCATGAAAGAATTGAGCATATTATCGATTCTGGTACATGGAGACCTTTAGATGAAACACTTTCACCATGTGATCCCTTAGAATTTCGAGACCAGAAAACGTATTTAGAACGACTAAAAGAAGCACAAGAACGAACAGGACTTCAAGATGCTATTCAAACAGGAACAGGTTTATTAGACGGAATTCCTGTGGCTTTAGGAGTTATGGACTTTCAGTTTATGGGCGGAAGTATGGGTTCAGTTGTTGGAGAAAAAATTACACGATTAATTGAATATGCAACTGAACAAGGTTTAACATTAATTTTGGTTTGTGCTTCGGGTGGAGCGCGTATGCAAGAAGGCATTTTAAGTTTAATGCAAATGGCCAAAATTTCGGCCGCTCTTCAGGTTCATCAATCTTGTGCAAACCTTTTGTATATTTCGGTTTTAACCTCACCAACTACGGGAGGGGTTACGGCAAGTTTTGCTATGTTAGGTGATTTAATTCTTGCAGAACCAAAAGCTTTAATCGGTTTTGCTGGAAGACGAGTAATAGAACAAACACTTCAAGAACAACTTCCTGAAGATTTTCAAACTGCAGAATATTTGCTCCATCATGGTTTATTAGATCTTATAGTGCCACGTTCTTTTTTAAAGCAAGCGTTATCTGAAACAATTACCCTATATAAGGACGCTCCTTTTCGAAAACGTGGTTTTATACCTTCTCATATTCAAAGTGTTTCTTCTCCTGTTTTTATTCCGACAGCAAAACAAGAATCCGTTTCTCGAGAATAACATAAAAAAAAATGAAATGACTATGCGGTATTTCTTTTCGCTCAATCGTTCGATTGAAAAAGCTTAAAAAACCAAGGAGCGAAGCTTCATATTATCGACTCCGTTTTGATTAATCAAGCTCAGGAAATTTGTAAGCCGAACGAATGAGGTAAGATCCTTCAAAAAAAAAGCGTTTGGAAAATTCGTTTAGATCATTGATTGATAGATCATTAGGTTTAACCAAAACGAAACGTGGTTGAAATCAGGTAGGATTGGTCGAAGATCAATTCCGATTCAACTCGATCAGAGACCCGATCAGAGACCGGAGCATAGCTCCCGGAGCATAGCTCCGGCTGCTTCGCGCGGCTGCTTCGCGCCCGATCGGAGACCTGAGCATAGCTCAGGCTGCTTCGCGCCCGATCAGAGATCGGGCTGCTTCGCGTCGGGCTGCTTCCCGTCGGGCTGCTTCGCGTCGAGCTGCTTCGCGCCAGAGGTTGAATCGGAATTGATCTTCCTTTGTTGTTGAAAAACAGTTATCTGTAGAAGCGATTTACACTAAAGTTCTTGATCTTTATTAAAAAATCTGGGGGATTGTGCTTCGCACAATATGGGGGATTGCGCTTCGTTTCGCTCGCGCAATCTTCGCGCTTTTGTTTAATTTGAATGGCAGCTCCTTATTTTTACTAAACGCTTTTATTGAACGAAATTAATGTTTCCAATCGAGCGAAGCTCGATTCCCCCGACCCAATTTGGAAAACGAGCGAAGCGAGTCCCCCACATGTTTTTTTTTATTTGTCATTGAATTAATGTAGTAATAAAAAGCTGTTGAGAATAAGAAAAAATTACATAAAAAAATTTTATTTATGATAAAATAAACAATAAAAAAAATAAATAAAACGAAAATCAAAAACGAATCGAGCTTCGCTCGATTCCCCCAATCTCTACATTCGACTAATATTTTTTTTACTAATATTAAAAACAAAAAAAAAGAAAGAAAGTAAATTAAAAAATTAATAAAAAATTATATGGGTTTACCATGGTATCGTGTACATACAGTTGTACTTAATGACCCAGGTCGTCTTATTGCTGTTCACTTAATGCATACTTCACTTGTTTCTGGTTGGGCAGGATCGATGGCTTTTTATGAACTTGCTGTTTTTGATCCATCAGATCCTGTTTTAAATCCTATGTGGCGTCAAGGTATGTTTGTATTACCTTTTATGACTCGTTTAGGTATTACTCAATCTTGGGGTGGTTGGACTATTAGTGGAGAAACAGCTACTAACCCTGGTATTTGGAGTTATGAAGGTGTAGCAACTGCTCATATTTTATTATCAGGTGCTTTATTCGCTGCCTCAATTTGGCATTGGGTTTATTGGGATTTAGAACTTTTCCGTGATCCTCGTACTGGCGATCCAGCTTTAGATCTTCCAAAAATTTTTGGTATTCACTTATTTTTGTCTGGTCTGTTATGTTTTGGATTTGGTGCGTTCCATGTTACTGGTCTTTTTGGACCTGGAATTTGGGTTTCAGACCCTTATGGTTTAACAGGAAGTGTTCAACCTGTTGCACCAGCCTGGGGTGCAGATGGATTCGACCCTTACAATCCTGGTGGTATCGCGTCTTAACATGATGGGGCGCTAGAATTGGTAACAGTTCTTAAGAAAACTTTGCTATATGCTGGGACCTTTTGATGAAGTTTTTAGCGGCGTACAGTTAACAAACGGCGTGGAAAAATGGAGAAACAATCAGCAGGAAACATACATTATTGAAGGACATAAATTTTTATGGTTGTTAATCAACCTCCTTCGTGTGGATCCTCAGAGACTACACGCAAAGCACCGTTATTAGTCAACTTTTATAAATATGGACATGCACCTCATGTTCCACGAATTTCAGAATGTTTTTTAGAATGGTTTATTGGTTTTTTTGAAGGAGACGGCTCTTTTTTTAGTTATTTTGAAAATGCAACCACTCAAAATATTCGCTTAAAAGCTACCATTGTTCAAAAAGAAAAAAAAATTATTACAACTATACAACAAACTTTTGGTTTTGGAAATCTTTCTTCATTCGAAAAAAATGGTACAACTTATTGGCGTTGGGTAGTCGAATCGAAACCAGCTTTAGAACGTTTAGCTTTTCTTTTTTCTGGAAATTTAATTCTTCCAAAAAGACAAAAGCAGTTTTTAAACTGGATTGATTTGGGTCAAAAAAAAGGAATGTTTCAATATCCTTTCGACCGAAATCAACCCTGGACAGCAAAAGTTTCTTTAAATAATGGCTGGTTATCAGGATTTATCGACGCTGAAGGTTGTTTTTATGCTTCATTTCAACACTCGTTTAACAAAATCAACTCATCATATAAATTGAAACAAAAAATGACATTGACTCAACGTGATATAAACGGTGGTGAAGAAGCCATTTTTCAACAAATTCTCTATTTACTTGAAACTCCGCAAAAAAAAATTGCTCGATTTCATAAGAGTGAAGATTGTGCAACGCGCAATCCCCCCAATCACAAAATTCCATTTTCACAATCGATATCGATTGCGCAAAGCGCAATCCCCCCGATCGAGTCGATTGATTCGCTCGAGCGACCCTCGATCACTCCAAAATCAATTACCCCAAGCGAAAAACTCCCAATCAAGCAAAATTCTATTTATATACGAATTGAAATTTGGTGTTTGAAATCTCAAGAAATTGTAATAAATTATCTTTTGAAATATAAATTACGCACCCAAAAATATATAGCTTTTCGTAGATGGTGGCGTGTTTATTTAAGAAGAAAAGAGGGTATTCATCTTTCAGAAAAAGGAATTCAACGTCTATGGCGTTTAGTTAAATCGATTAACATTCACACAAAACAATTGGTTAATGAAAAACAAGCCGATTGATCGAATAACATTCGACATTATAAAAAAAAATCAATCGAGCGAAGCTCGATTCACTAAGTTGAACGGTTGAAGATATAGTCCAAAAATCTATTAATGATTTAAGCACCACGTTGCAGCTGGTATTTTAGGTATTTTAGCTGGTCTTTTCCATCTTTGTGTACGACCTCCACAACGTTTATATAACGGATTACGAATGGGTAATATTGAAACTGTTCTTTCAAGTAGTATTGCGGCTGTTTTCTGGGCTGCTTTTGTTGTTGCAGGAACAATGTGGTATGGTTCTGCTGCTACGCCAATTGAACTATTTGGACCAACTCGTTATCAGTGGGATTTAGGTTTCTTCCAACAAGAAATTGAAAAACGAGTTCAAACATCTTTAGCAGAAGGAAAAACATTTTCTGAAGCTTGGGCTCAAATTCCAGAAAAACTAGCATTCTACGATTACATCGGTAATAACCCAGCAAAAGGTGGTCTTTTCCGTGCTGGTGCGATGAATAGTGGAGATGGTATTGCTGTAGGCTGGTTAAACTTTTGACCCTTTTGGTGTTGCCACCAAAATTGAAAATCGGATGAATTGCGGAAAAACTAAGTATTTTATAAATTTTTTGAGGTTAATGTATTCAAAAAATGATATTTATATACGTTAATCCGCAACCAAGCTATCTCTACAGAGATAGAAGGTTCAGAGACTACTGGAGAAGTTGAGTCTTCATAATTACCAGTTAAAGTGTCCGACATCCTATATAAAAATAGGATGATGATATAGTCCAGTCCTCAAGGAAATTTGAGGGTAGCTGAGGCCATGCAGTTTTTAGAGATAAAGATGGAAATGAATTATTTGTACGTCGTATGCCTACTTTCTTTGAAACATTCCCTGTTTTATTAATTGATAAAGATGGCATTGTACGAGCAGACGTTCCTTTCCGTCGTGCAGAATCGAAGTACAGTATTGAACAAGTTGGTGTTTCAGTTACTTTTTATGGTGGAGAATTAGATGGAGTTAAATTTACAGATCCAGCTACTGTTAAAAAATATGCACGTCGTGCTCAATTAGGAGAAATTTTTGAGTTTGATCGTGCAACTTTACAGTCAGATGGTGTTTTCCGAAGCAGTCCTCGCGGCTGGTTTACTTTTGGGCATCTTTGTTTTGCATTATTATTCTTCTTTGGTCATATTTGGCATGGTTCAAGAACAATTTTCCGAGATGTTTTTGCTGGTATTGATGATGACCTAGATGAGCAAGTTGAATTTGGTGCTTTCCAAAAAGTTGGTGACCCAAGTACTCGTCGTCAATCAGTTTAAAATTGTCAATGAGTGTCAATGACCCCTTTTCAAATTTAATTAAACTAAGCTGGGAAAAGTGGAGAAAAGCTCCACTTTTCCCAGTTCTACATTGACCCGGCTAAGGAACTTTTAGAGTTCCTACGTTCGAACCAAATAAAAGGGTATTCTTGAATGATTGCCCTTTTTCTGTTTTTAGATTAGGTAGTTATAAGGTCTGATTTTTTTAAGCCGGTACTTCTTACAGAAAAAACTGCTCCAACGCACTGCCAAAGTGACTTTAACCGTTTCACCATGTGAAACACAATATTGAAAGGTCACTTTAACGATTGTGCGAAGCACAATCCCCCAGAATGTTCCAAATTTCGCTTAATTAAAACAATCGAGCGGTGTGGGATCGAGCGAAGCTCGATCCCACAGCAGCCTCGATCAGAGATCGAGCTGCTTCGCGTCGCTCGATTCCGAAGAAGCGAATGAAGCAAATACACACTTACGCGTTCATTGTCTTCGCGAATTATCTAATCATACTTTGATTTTTACTAAATCATCGACTATTTATTAATTTTTTTATGGAAGCTCTAGTTTATACATTTTTATTAGTAGGAACTTTAGGAATTATCTTTTTCGCAATTTTTTTCAGAGAACCACCACGTATTGTAAAATAAATCAACTTGGTTAAACAAATAGGTTGATGACCCATTTTCCATTTGAAAATGAGCTAGGAGGCGGGGAGCTTTGCTCCCCGAATCCTACTTCACATTGACCGGGGGATTGAGCTACGATCGATCGCGGTCTCGGGGACTCGGTAAGTTTCTACCTTCGAATCCTAGACATAGGTACCCTGAAATGACTCATCAGTACCAGGCTCTACAAATAGTGGTTGACCTAATTAAGCAAAGCTCAATTCCACCAGACTGAGGAATTCATCGAGTGTAGCTCGATCCTACCAGCTATTGCTGCTTACTTAATAAACGGCTTCCCAACATTGCCTAAATGTAGACGAGCGAAGCGAGTCCCCCAAATGACGTTTACCTGGCTAATTCTACCCTAAATTGAAATTAACTTAAAGAAATAAAGTATTGTTTTTACTATGTGATAAAATACCGCAAATAAATCTCGTTTTTTAATTTTGGGGACTCGCTCTGCTCGTCTATTTTGTCTCGTTTTTAGGGTAATTAAATCATCGATGGCTTAGTTTTTTTTTAACAACAATAGACAAAAAAAATGCCATTACTGATCGCAAAAAAAATTCCTATTTTCGATCGATCCGTAAAGAATTTAAAAAAATTAATTATACTAAACCAATTGCTCGCCCAAAGGGCGAGCGATTCACCAATCGATCGAACGAAGTTCGATCCCCAAAATTGTAATATTCTAAGTTTTTAGCTTTGGAAATTCAATTATTTTTCCTTAGTAAAATAGTTAATCCTAAAAGAACTTTTTTTTAAAACGATCGAACAAAGTTTGATCCCCCAGACGAGCGAAGCGAGTCCCCCAAATTTTTTATTTTTTTTATGTGCTTTTTTTTTTATGTTTTCAATGTTTTAGTTAAATTAATTTCAATATCTGTCCTAAATTCAAACTGGTAAAAATTCCTCTTGGGTAAATTAATCTTTGATCAATTGTGGGGGATCAAACGAACTTCGTTCGATCGTTTGCTCATTGAATTTAAACAGTTTGAATTCTAACTAGAAACGAAATTTGAAAAAATTAATAATCTATTTTTTTAATTATCAACGCTTCCTGCTTCAAGCGCTTCGCATTAAAAAAAAAAGATGCATAGTATTTTAAATCCAAAACAATATTGCTTTTTTACTAGACCTAAACCATTTATCTAAATCAAAAAATTTCACGAAACTTCATTAGTTTTATTGATGACGTTTAGTTCTAATAAAAAAAAGGTGAACGCGAAGAGCAATAAAAAAAAGAAATTAATGAATTTTAATAAAAAAAAACGGTTGTGGGAATTGCGCGCTGGATTCGCCTCACTACGTGTGCTTTGCTCTTTACGTGTCGCTGTGGTTACAGCGCTTCGCCGCGAACTCGATCGGAGATCGAGGCAGCTCGATCTCTGACCTGAGCATAGCTCAGGCTGCTTCGCGCCGGAGCATAGCTCCGGCTGCTTCGCGCCGGAGCATAGCTCCGGCTGCTTCGCGCCGGAGCATAGCTCCGGCTGCTTCGCGCCGGAGCATAGCTCCGGCTGCTTCGCGCCGGAGCATAGCTCCGGCTGCTTCGCGCCGGAGCATAGCTCCGGCTGCTTCGCGCCGGAGCATAGCTCCGGCTGCTTCGCGTCGAGGCTGCTACCACAGCAATTGCTTCAATTGGACGTTTGGTTAGTAATTTTTTTTTTGTAGTGTGTTAACCCTACTGCCTGGACTCAAAATGACTTAACATTGTGTCGTAAGAATTTTGTTAAAATAACTACATTAAAAAATTTAGTTAGTTTTTATATCTTTGGTTTGAAGTCAATTTTTAAGTTCCCACCTGCAACGCCAAAGATAGTAATAATCATAGATTAATGCTGTTTTTTGTTTTGTTATTAAAAAATCATTAACAGAACAGCAATTGCCAAAATTTTGAAGGGTTCAATGCGTAACTGTAGTGAGTTTTTTTTTTTAACATATGACAAAGTCACGCACAAAGTTGAAACCGCACTAAGAAACTTAGTTAAAATATTTACGAAATTAAATAATGATGATTTAAACTTCGGGAATCGGTGAAAGAAATTTGCTTAAAAATTCAAAAAAAAATTCAAATAAATAATAATACAGTAGATCGAGCTCAGCGAGATCCCCCACATAAAAGTAATTGTGGAGTATTTTTAGTGGAGGGAATCACTCGTAAACTAAAGTTTACGAGCACTTCTCCGAATCGCTCCGCTCTGCAACTCGGGGGAATTGCGCTTCGCGCAATTGGTTGCAGAGCGGAGCAATTTAAATAGAAAAAGTTTTAATCGCTCTTACACTAAAAGAGCAATTTGGAAATAATTGGGTGAAAAAGCTACGCTGTTTGGTTCTGTGAGCTTTGCACCAATACGCTCAATGGCACCAATTAATTCGTTCTTCTGGTTTAGTTGGCCTGGGGGATCTCGCTTCGCTCGATCTACTTATCACAAGAAAAGCAAAGAATAATAAATCAAGCTAATTGAGCTCTTCGAAAATCATCGAACGACCCAACTTTGCTTCGCGCGCTTCGCGTTCTTTTCAATTTTCGAAATAAACAATTGATCCAATGAGCGAAGCGAATTCTCCCAAGATCAATTCCCCAAGTCGATTAAGCTTTTCGAGCTCAATTCCATTTTACGAAGCAGTGATTTATTCGATTGCGCGAAGCGCAATCTCCCAGACGAGAAAATGAATTTTCGTGGGGGATCTCGCTTCGCTCGATCAAACGTAACAAAGATTAGTTTCCAGATAAGCGTAGCCAATTATTCTAACACCGTTTTTTTTTGTTTTATCTAGAACTACTAAACGTAGAACCTGGAACTGGTCCAGTATTCCAAAAAACCTCTAAAGTGTTTAAATTTAGGCGGAACTCAAAAAGTACCGTTTCCTAGGCAAATGGTCAATAGCTAAAATGGAACTTGGGGGGAATTGATCTTGGGAGAATTCGCTTCGCTCATTGGATCAATCGGTTCAATTTCAAAAAGGGTCATTGACTTTTCTTCATTTTTAACGGAAAAACTAGCTTCGCCTCTGGGGGATCGAACTTCGTTCGATCGTTTGAAAATTCTCCCAATGGGCGTAACAAATTTATTAAAAACTGGTTAGATCAAAAGGGCGTAAAAAAAAAAGCCTCTGGGGGATCGAACTTCGTTCGATCGAATGAGGTTTAAATCTTTTTGTTAAGCCAAATAAAACCACCAGTTTTTGGTGGTAGTATATCAACTAAAATTTCATCACTGTCAACATCTTTTAATGTGTTTGTCGGAAGCTTGTTCAACGTAAATTCATCTGATGGATCCTTTAAAACATAATTATTCTTTAAAATTTGATTTAAATTCATAAAATTTGGGCTTTTTTGAAGTTTCGTTGCTTGATTTAGAGAAATATAAGGCAGTTTTGGTTCATCTTGTAAAATATTTTTTAGATACCACTTTTTAAATGGATTCATCAATTCATTATTTAATACTCTTTTTTCCGATTGGCCCGCCTGTGCTAATTGCGTATTGATTTCCACAGGCCATGCGCTAAATAATATTTTATTTGATGCAATTGTTTTTTCATCAACTGACTTATTCATCGAAGCTTCATCCCCCAAGTTTTTATTTATTTGAGGAATATTTAAATTTTCCCGATTAATTTGCATTCCAGCTATTTGTTTTGGAAAATATCTATTAGTTACTAATAACTTACGTTTTTGTTCATCCCATCCCACATAAAAAGGATACGGATTTGTTTCTTGAATATATTTAGATTGTTGACCTTTAGTTAATTCTTTAGAAACTAAATTTGAGTGAGCTTCGTTCAATTGGTTTTGGTTAGTTGAGTTTGTTTTTAATTCACTACGCTCACTTGTTTCTGAATGAGCTTCGCTCATTAATTTCAAAGGACGATTAGTCAAAGTCATTTTTCGATTATTGTTTAAAAGTTCTTCATGAATATAAAGATTATTTTCATAATTAAATTCCTTAAACAACGGTTGATCATATTTTAAAATAATACTATTTTTTATGGATGCTGGCGTTTGTAAGTTTTTAGCTTTATCATTCAATAAATTGTCCGAACTTAATTCGTCAAGGGAAACATAAAACAATCGACGTAAAATATTTAAAGTTCCTTTAAATTGTTGATTATAAACTCTGTTTATATAACTTTTTGATCCATTAAATAAATCTTGAAATTCTTCATTATAGGAAATTTTTTGATATTCACGAAGACTATCATAATATTTTGTTAAAATTAATCGATAATTAAATAAAGTTTTTTCTTCTTCTGGAGATAAAAATTGAAAAACTGGTTGGCGTGACAAAAACAAATCGATATCCAAGTTTAATAATGTTTTATAAACAGGATTTGAATAAAATTTGTCTTTTAAAAATTTTCGAACATTAAAATCGTAAATTTGTTGATTAAAAGAATTTTGAAAACTTATTGTTTCAAATTTTAGAAAAAAATTAGTATCGACAGGTGAATCTAAAGGTTGTTTTATTAAAGACTTTTTAGAAGACTGCGAAGTCAAATCATTCGATGAATCAGAATATATTGAATTACTATAATCATAGTTTTTAAAAAAACGCTCATTTAAATGTTTTTCGACCCAACTATCTTTCAATTCTGAATCGGTTTTTAATTGACGTCTTCGCTGCTCAAATTGATTAGAGGAAAGGTCATCAGAAACTTGTTTTTCCCGTCCTACGGAATCCGATCGATCGAGCGAAGCGAGATCTCCCAAATCACCCAATTGATTATTTGATTCACTAGAAGATATTGAACTTTGATCAATTGGTGAAAGTTGAGTTTTCGCTAAAGATTTTTTTTTATCTAGATTTAAATTATTTGTTATTCTTTCAGTCATATCTTTAGATGACGTTTTTTCGGGTAAAAAATCTTCTGAGTTTATAAAAAACTCACCATCGAAATTTAAATCTTCATCTGTAATAAAATTTGGAAGATTATCTATTCCTCGATTTTTCTTTGGATAACTTTCTTGATTAAATATAGAAAGATCAATACGCAAAGGTGGCGGAGGTGTTGAAGAGAGTCTCGTAAAATGAGCACCAATATCGGGTAAATCTGTTCGTAAATTGATTTTTTGTAAAGCTTTATCTTGGTAAACAAACCCAAGTGGTCCTGAAACTAAATAATCCAGTCCATAATAAGGAATAGAAGACATCGAGAAAGCTAACATCAAAGCAATAAGACAATAGTTCACACGATGTTGAAATTTGTCTTCAAAAAATAAGAAAAATTTTTGATAAATTAATTTCATTAATTGAATAAACAAAAAACCAAAAAAACTAATAAAAATAAAACTTCCCAATAAAATACCAAATAGATAATTAAAGTGTGTCCAATAATAACTCCAAGTATTTAGCGCCGTCGACACCTCAAAAATTGTAGGGTTAGGACCAAATGTAAGATTACCAAAAAACTGCATAAAACTAGTTTGTTCCGTCCATGTTAAACAAAAGTTTATTAGAAAATATTTAAGTAATAGACGTTTTTCAGAAACACGAATTTGTCGTGTTTCTTTTTTATTGTGAACAATATCATATACAGTACTTAAAATTAGTACTAAACCAAGAATATACTGTAATGGTTCAAGAGATAACCATGGAACTATTAAAAAGCGAGCACCAAAAATGACAGAGGCTATAAAAGCACATTGACCTAAAATTATTCCTAAACCTGCCATTATCCCAGCAGGATAACCTTGAATAAGAAGTCTTCGAAGGTAAATTATTTGGGTTGTCGATATTGGTAAACATAAAAAAAAGCTATTTAATAAACCAATAAAAAATTTATTATTTGTATAAAAAGCTGTTTGTAAAAAACTAAAAAGAGACGCATCGTAGTTTTCTAATAAAAAATCGAATGCATAATTTTCTGAAAGGATAGCATGATTTATTTTTGGAATTAATATTGGTAAATAAGAAAAATCACGTAACCACTGAAAGCTTAAAATATAAAAAAATACAAATTTTAACGAATTCAAAATATAAAGCAAAGTTTCATACACACAGGTTTGAATAGTAAAACCCGTAGAAACTGACTCATAAAATTGATTCATAAATTCAAGATAATCTTTAAGTGCATTTAAAAACAAAATTTATACCTCCTTTTTTTTAAAATGAGCCGATTGATTGATCACATATAAGGCCCCCCGAACAAGCGAAGCAAGTTCTATCAAGCCTATTGCTGTGGTAGCAGCCTCGACGCGAAGCAGCCGCGCGAAGCAGCCTGAGCTATGCTCAGGGAGCTATGCTCCGGCGCGAACCTGAGCATAGCTCAGGCTGCCCGGAGCATAGCTCCGGCTGCTTCGCGCGCGAAGCAGCCTGAGCTATGCTCAGGTCAGAGATCGAGTTCGCGGCAAAGCGCTGTAACCACAGCGACACGTAATGAGCTTCGCGAACGAAGTGAGCAAAGCACACGTAGTGCGGCGAATCTTCACCCAACTCTGTAAATCGAGCGGTGTGGGATCGAGCGAAGCTCGATCCCACAGCAGCCTCGATCTCCGATCGAGCTGCTTCGCGTCGCTCGATTCCGAAAAAATGTTAAATTTCAGAGAAAATTTCCTTGGAACATTAATCGTTCGATCGAACCCAGTTCGATCCGATCCCCCAGGGGAACTCGATTCGCTCGTCGATTTGCGCGAGCGTATTGTAATATCAAACAATTGAGCTTAGCGAAAATCTCCCACTTAACATTAATCAATTACGCTTGGGGTAACGGCGTTTGGCGCGAATCGCTCGTCTGCTTCGCTCACTTCGTTCGCGAAGCTCACTACGTGTACTTTGTTGACGAACAATTTGTCAAATTGGTTTTGTTCCAATTGAGCGGAGCTCAATTCCCCCAATTCATGTTGATTTTAAGAATTTTTTTATTTAATTCAAACTTTTTTTATTTTTTATTTTAATTGTCGAAAAGTAAATTATCTAAAAATAAATGGCTAAGAAACTCAAGTTTAGTAGCGTCTTCAATACGATTTAAAATTGAATCAAAATAGCGCTTTAACCAATTGCGCGACCGATCGAATGAAGTTCGATCCTCCCCGGAGTAAGCTTTGCGAACGACCGATCGAACCCAGTTTAATCCCCCCCGAAGTGAGCTTCGCGAAAATCGAGGACGCGGAGCAAACTTGATTCCCCAGATCGACTCGATCTCTAACCTGAGCATAGCTCAGGCTGCCGCGAAGCAGCCTGAGCTATGCTCAGGTTCGCGCCGGAGCATAGCTCCGGCTGCTTCGCCCCAAAGGTTGATTGCCCCAACGAAGCGCCCAATCGCCCTAATTCCCCAGCCCAATTCCCCAAAATTGAAGAGTAATTTTTTAATATAATTATTACTAATTAAAATCCCATTTTTTGGGGAATTGCGTTTTGAGCAATTGTTCGGTGTTTTAATTTATTCGAGTACTTTATTTCAAAAAACATAAGCTTGTTGGAATTTAACTCTTCGTCCGCAATTGGCTTAAAAACGAATTTAGAATGTAAGCGTAGCTTCCAATTTATCAATGTGCTCTCAATACAATTTTTTAACTAAAACACTTTTTTTGTGTTTGTTGTTTTATGTTTTTAAACTTACAAAAAAATTCTAATAAAAAAACTCAATAGTAGAATTACAAAGAAAAGCTCAAACCTAGAACTTCATACATAAAAGTGCTTTGATTTTTTTTAATAAAAAAATGTATTTAGTTAACAAAATAAATACAAAAATGTGTGGTGCAAATTGTTTCGATCATTGAGAAATTTGGGAGATCGGAGAAATTTCGCTTGGGGGGGATTTCGCTTCGCTCGAGCTGCTCTATCAGCTCATTTGTTCAAACCAATACCTAATTATGCTTTTGATTTTTTAAAATATGTTTTTTTGTTTTCGAAAATTTCGAATAAAAATGATAAAGAAGCGAAGCCGATTTGCGGGAAGCGACACCTGGGCGTAGACATAGTGCACCAGATTAAACAGCGAGTTTTTCTTTTTTTTAAATTTCATACTGATTTTTTCCCCACTGAACATAAAGCAGGGAAACTCATTTTTTTAAGGAAAAAAACATTAATAGGGGGCTTTGATAGAACCCAAATTTTTTCGGATAAATGAAAAAAAATTTGCATTTCCCGAGCGTGTTAATATTGTAAAAACATTGACTACTTTAAACCCCCAAGGAGGTTCGCCCTATTGAATGCATAGAGAGCGAACCTCCATTGGCTGTTAAAAACTGGTTAAGTTTTTTTTTGATCTATGTTTTTTCTTAGTAGGCTTATGAAAGAAACTAACTTGTTTTAATAAGCAAGACCCATACTACGTGTTGTTTCTGGTCCTAAATAAACACGAATACTTAAAAAATCTGTAGGACATGCTGATTCACAGCGTTTGCATCCCACACAATCTTCTGTTCTTGGAGCAGATGCAATTTGATTAGCTTTGCAACCATCCCAAGGAACCATTTCTAACACATCTGTAGGACAAGCACGTACACATTGTGTACAACCAATGCATGTATCGTAAATTTTTACACTATGAGACATTTTTTTTAGTAATGTAGTAGTTATAAAAGATTAAGAATTTTATTATTTAAAAATTTTTTGGAATATTATTAAAAAAAACAAAACCAAAGTAAACCTTTGAGCTGGCCACTTTTTTTGATCAAATTGAAAATAGATTTTCAAGCTTGTTGGGGGAATTGCGCTTCGCACAATAGGATTTCGAAACCATTTACTGGAGTTACTTTAGCTCTTTTTAATAACCATTTTGATTCAATTACCGATTAAGCGAAACTCAATTTCTTGGTTTAGTGGGACTCGCTCGGGGGAATCCGAGCTACGCTAAATCAGAAACTTTCGTTTCAGAGCGATTTCAGCCTTTGTATGACTTGTTTAAATTACTAAAAAAATTTTTGAGCAATATTAGAACTCTGTTCGACTGTTGAAGCTTTCAATAGTACTTAGGTATTGAAATATTTACATAAAAGAATTCATTAATAATTTTTTAAAATGGGTCAATCGACGAGCGAAGCGAGTCCCCCAAAGAGATCGAGAGCTAGTAAATTGAGTTTCGCTCAATCCGGGGGATTTCGCGCTTCACGCGCAATCTACTAGCTCTTCTCTGTTTTCAAAAAAACAGTCAATTAATAACGATTGCCACCTAATTGATTATTTAACATTAGCTAATGCTTCCCAACTCATTGTAACATCATCTAACAGAACAGAACTGTTATAAATTTCTAAAATAATTACTAAAAATACTGCAAAAAGAGCCATAAAAACACCCATTAAAACAGTTGTACCCCAACCTGGTGCAACTTTTCCATATTCAGAATTTAGAGGTCTTAATAATGTGCCTAATGGAGTAACTAATCCAGTATCTTGAACCGTTTGTTTTGTTTTAGCTGTAGTTCCTGTTGCCATAAAAAATAAAATTTAAATTTTTTTTACTTTCTGTAATATATAATATTATATCAAGAAAAGATTTAATTTGTATTTTTTTTTTATTGCCTGGATGTAAATATTTTTAGAATAGGGGTTGAGTAATCAATCGAGCTTCGCTCGATTCCCAAAATTGAAGCCAAATCGGGAGGGGGATTCACCTTGAGTTGATCGATTAAACTTCATTTGGTTCTATTATTTTCCAAACTAATATAATAATAAAAAAACTTAAAAAAAAAACAGATCGCGTGCAGCTCGATCCCCCAGATCGAACTTGGTTCGATCCCCCAGAACGAGCGCAGCGAAATCCCCCCGATTGAAATAGAAAATTTATCGCTCCAATGAATGAAATAAAGTGCTCTTACACTTTAGTTAACAGGCTATTAACACAAGCGAATTTCTTCAATAATTTCTTTAGTTTAAAACAATAAGCTTAATGATTGCTTCGCGATCAATCAATAGAACAGTTCGCTCAATTGTTATTGTTAAGTAAATAGAGCGAAACGGGATAATTCAATTAAATAAATATTTTATTTCAAGCAAAAAATTCTTCCTTTTTCAATAATCGTAATTGGGGCAATTGCGCTGGGTAAATTGTGGCGATTGATCGCTTCGCTGGGGCAATCAACCTTTGGCGCGAAGCAGCTCGATCTCTGACCGGAGCATAGCTCCGGCTGCTTTGCGTCGAGTCGAGTTGAAGCCACTGACTTGTTGCGCTCGCTGCTTCTTGCTGCGCTCGAAGCTTACTTCGTGGGGGATAGCGTCGCACTCGATCTGCTTCTCAATCGGCTTCGTTCACTTGTTGGTGATCGTACTGGGTTCGATCGGTCGGTCGCGAAGCTCACTTTAAGTGGGATCGAACTTCGTTCGATCGGTCACTCAATTGAATAAAAAAAAAAACCAATTGCGCGAAGCGCAATTTGAAAATAGAATTTGTTTGAAGATAAAATAGTAGTCGAAGATAAAATATTAATCAATAACCCATTTTTGTTTGTAACATGTCAATGACTGCGTTTTCAAATTGAAAATAAGCTAGGAGGCGGGGAGCGAAGCTCCACGAAAACTACTTTACATTGACCCGGCTTAGAATTTTTGTATAGTTTATACGTTATCCGTCAATACATTCTAGTTAACCATGAAGGCTTCACAAGTTCCAAGCTGTACGTAAGTGGTTAAACCGATTGAGCGAAGCTCAATCCTTATAAACGGAGGGGGAAGTTAGTGCTGCTACCATAAAAAACGGTTTTATAACATTGCCTAGGTAACGTTTCCTTGGCCAGAAGAGTTGTTATGACAAAAGATTGGAAGGTAACTTCGCCTGACTCAAATATTGGGTTTATCATGTAATAAATCACCACTTATGGCGACTCATTTAGGAAGAGCTCGTATGTTGCTCCAATTGCGCGAAGCGTAATTCCCCCAATCCAGAAAATTGAATTTTCAATTGCTACTTATCAACGAAAGTTGAAGATCCGCGAATGGGATTGTACTTTCAGTTGCATCCCAATTGCTCGGAAACTTTGGTTTCCGAGCGATCGCTTTTCAATTTTAGTTTTCGATCGAGCGTAGCTTGATCCCACTGAGCGATTGCTCTTCAAATTCTGGTTGAATCGGAGACGCGAATAAACTGATGTTTATTCGATATCTCATTTAGTTTATTCATTTCAAATATATTTTGCCTATTTAAACAAATTATGGAAAGTTCAGCTTTTTTCTTTACTATTTTTTTATGGTGTCTTCTTATTAGTATTACTGGTTATTCAATATATGTTGGTTTTGGTCCTCCATCAAAACAATTGCGTGATCCGTTTGAAGAGCATGAGGATTAATACTCATTTGGGGGACTCGCTCCGCTCGTCTCGGGGATCGAACTTTGTTCGATCGCTTTTTAAACTATTTGCATAACCGCATTTTTACATTGAAAATATACTAGGATAGGGGAGCTTTGCTCCCCGAATCCTCAACCACATTGACCCGGCTTAGTGACTTTCCTAACATTCCTACATTCGAAGCCATTAAATTAAATAGGCACTCACGAATGAATGCTTGACCGGAGCATAGCTCCCGGAGCATAGCTCCGGCTGCTTCGCGCGGCTGCTTCGCGCCAGTTCTAGGCTCTGGAGGATTGCGCTTCGCTTCGCTTGCGCAATCTGGGGATTGTGCTTCGCACAATCTCCAGATTGCGCTTCGCTTCGCTTGCGCAATCTGGGGATTGTGCTTCGCACAATCTCCAGATTGCGCTTCGCTTCGCTTGCGCAATCTGGGGATTGTGCTTCGCACAATCTACGATAAGTGATTACACAGTACTGAAGGGTTAACCTTGTGTTGCTGCCATAACGACTTCATACATAAAAGTTCGGACTTATTATTAAATTTAATTTTTTATATGTATAATTTCATAATACTTCTTAGTGTCTGGGGGACTCGCTTCGCCGCGAACTCAATCGGAGATCGAGCTGCTTCGCGGCAGCTCGATCTCTGACCTGAGCATAGCTCAGGCTGCCCTGAGCATAGCTCAGGCTGCTTTGCGCCGGAGCATAGCTCCCTGAGCATAGCTCAGGCTGCTTCGCGCGGCTGCTTCGCGCGGCTGCTTTGCGTCGAGTCGTCGAATCGAAAATAAAAAATATTACGTTTCGCTACCAATTGCTCTCTTAAAAAGCGAGCGATTATCCCAAATCCAAAATTACTCAAAAAATCCATAACTATGTAAACCTTTACCTAAAAAATTAACTCCTAAATAACAAATACAGACAATAATTAAACCAAAAACAGCAATAAGTGCTGAATTTTTTCCTTGCCAACCACGATTTAGTCTTGTATGAAGATAAATAGCAAAAACTATCCAAGTAATTAATGCCCAAGTTTCTTTAGGATCCCAGCTCCAATAAGAACCCCAAGCTTCATTTGCCCAAACAGCTCCCGATAATATACCAATGGTTAAAAATGAAAACCCAAGACTTAAAGTTCTATAACTTAAATTATCTAAGGTTTTTGCCGATTGCGCGAAGCGCAATCCCCCCGCCAAATTTTCGTTTTGGGGAATATTGTTGCGCTCGATTGGACAAATTTGGCTACGCTCATTCGAAAAAGCTGGGGGATTGCGCTTCACGCAATCGATTGGGTGTTTTTTTTTGTGCTCCGATTGAGAGTTTTTTATCCCTGGTTCCAATAAATTTGTTGACGAATTTCCCATTAAAGAAATTTCGCTTGGGGGATCGAACTTCGTTCGATCGAACGCAATTGGAGTCTCTTGGCCTTTTGTAATTATCAAAAATACAATAGCAAATAAACAACCAGAAATTAAAGCAGTATAACTCAACATCATAACAGTTACATGCATCATTAACCAATTTGACTGAAGAGCTGGAACAAGAGGACTAATTTGTCTTAATTCTTGAGGAAGGGTAAAACTAGCAAATGCATTGGTTAATAAAGCAATTGGTGTTAATACAGAACCCAATAAAATTAAATTTTTTGATTTCATTGAGTTTATATTAATGTTTTCTGTAGCCTGGACGCAATTATCACTTACTTGAGAGTTTTTTAACAATTGATCGAAAGATGTTCGATCCCCCAAATCTATTTTTTTTGTATTTAATTTGGATTCTTGAATATTGCTATACAAAAATGCTGGATTGGGAGTATTGCGGTTCGCGTAATTGGAATAAAATGAACTTTGTTTTGGACCATTAGTCGAACGCCACTCTGTGGGATTGTGCTTCGCACAATCTGGGGGATTGCGCTTCGTTTCGCTCGCGCAATCTTCTAACATTTCATTTTTTTTTAATATCGATTGATTGAAGATCAATCCCCCCGCTGGAAATTGAGCGTTTAAAATTTCATTATCTTTAATTATTCGTTCAATTATAAAAAAAACTAACGTCAATCCCCACGATAAAAACATTAATGATTCATACAAGTTACTAGATGGAAAGTGTTTGGACTCGAACCAGCGGAATAATAAAAAACAGCCAATAGTTAAATTACTTGTAAATATCAAAAATTGACCTAAAAATAAAAATTTTTGACTTTTGATTAATATTGCTTGAAACCAAAAAAATAACATACTAAAAAATAATAAACCAAAACTCAAATTGGTTAAAAAATTTTCTATTTGTAAGTAATTCATATATTTATATATTCCTTCGTTTTTTTTTAATGTAAAATTCAATTGCGCGAACGGAGCGAATCGCAATCCCCCAATTAAGTGAACGTTTGAAAGTGGAATTGCTACTATTGAGCAAAACTAAATACCTCCAATTGATTGCTCGACAATTTATTCAGTTGCGCTGGGGGACTTTCGTTTCGCTCGATTTACTTCGCTTACTTCGTGTCGTTCGGCTCGCGCAATTTCCCTTATTGAGCCAATTGCTCGCTTAAAAGGCGATCGATCCCCCCACAAAATTCCCCCACTTGCTTGCTGGGAATGGGAATATCGGGAATAAGAGGGATTGATCTTCAATCAATCGGCGCGTCAGTCCGTTTTGTCTAAATTTGTTGATCCGTTTTTTGAGATCCTTTCCATTTAAATCGATTTTAGCTTGGAGGGTGGGTCCAAAACGTTTTGCTCATTGGCCTTAAAAGGGTTTATTTTCTATACAAAGACACTCAATATCTGGGGGACTCGCTCCGCTCGTCTAAGCTCAAAATTTTTCATTTTTAGTATCATTATATCTTTTGTTTTATTTAGTCAACATTTTTTGTTAATAAAAAAAATAACAAACATGTTTTTAATTTAAAATTAATAAAAAAATTTATCAAAATTTGGAATATTTATCGTCAATGACCCATTTTCAATAACACAATGAGCAAGCGAAGCGGGGAGTTTTGCTCCCCAAATCCAGAGCTCCTTTACATTGACCCGGCTCAGGGACTTCTAAGTTCCTACGTTAGCAGTTAATATTATAGGTACCCCAGAATGCTTCACCAGTTCGAGGGCTCTACGGTAAGTGGTTAAACAAGTGGAAGGGGTTAAACTAGTGCTGCTTACATAAACAACTGCATAACATTGCCAAGGTGACGTGATTCATACTAAGCTCTAAGCTAGCATGAGTCACACCACCATGCAAGTGTGTAAATGCTTTTCGCTCACTTGCATGAGAGTGATTGAAGGTAACTTTTATGAATACAATCTTGGTTTTATCAAGTATTAAAATACCGCTTATGCCCAGTCATCCAGCACGGGCACGGCAATTGATCCAATCGGGAAAAGCTAAAGTTTATCGACATAATCCATTTACAATCATTTTGACTGAACGCAACCAAGGAAATATTCAACCTATTGAATGCAAAATTGATCCAGGTAGTCAAACTACAGGAATGGCTTTGGTTGTTCAAGGCAAAAAACAAACAAAAGCACTTTTAGGTATTCATTTAAAACATAGAGGCAAACATATTACCCAAGCCTTGAAAAAACGAAGTGTTAGTCGCAAATTTCGTCGATCAAGAAAAACTCGTTATCGACCACCCCGTTTTTTAAACCGAACACGGCCAATAGGGTGGTTACCGCCATCAATTAATTCGCGTTTAAACAACATAACCAATTGGGTTCGCAAACTTAAAGTTTGGGCACCCTTAAGCAGTATTGAAGTTGAAAATGTCAAATTTGATATTCAAAAGCTTCAGAATCCAGAAATCCAAGGTATTGAATACCAACAAGGAACATTAATGGGTTATGAAGTTCGTGAATATATATTAGAAAAGTTCCACAAGACGTGCGCGTATTGCGGTCAAACCAAAGGGCGTTTAGAAATAGACCATATTATCCCTAAAAGCAAAGGGGGTAGTAACCGCATGAGTAATTTAACATTAGCTTGTCAACGTTGTAATCAAAAAAAAGGAAACCAAAGTCTTACAGAATTTGTTAAAAATAAACAAAAATTGGAGAAAATCAAAGCACAATGCAGAACTTCCTTTAAAGATGCAGCTATTGTGAATTCCATGCGTAAAGCTTTGGTTTCAACTTTAAAAAAGTTCCACTTACCAGTGTATTGTTGGTCCAGTGGATTAACCAAATACAACCGAGTAAGACAAAACTATGAAAAACACCATTGGATTGATGCAGCTTGTGTTGGAAATTCAGGTTCCAATGTTTGTTTACCGCGTAATTCATCCGTATTAACCATAACTGCAATGGGTCGGGGTAATCGAAAAAAATGCCAAATGAATAAATATGGATTTCCAAAAAGCAAACCCAAACAGGCCAAACGTGTACACGGTTTGGATACCGGTGATTGGGTAAAAATCAGAGCTCTTAGCCCTGAACAAAATGCCAATCGAAACGAAAAAAACCAAATAACTCGACCTGTTTACGGTCGTGTAACAGTAAGAGCCACTGGGAACTTTGCTGTGACGCCCAAAAACGGCAAACAAGTTTCTATTATGTATAAATATTGCTTTTTGCTGCAAAAAAATGATGGTTATAACTATACTTAGTCAAGTTTTTTTTTTCAGTGACGACTAAATTGGAACATAGCTGGGGAAATTGCTCGCTCTTTGGGCGAGCAATTGGTTTCAAATTTCAGTGAGGGTCGCTCGATTCACAAAATAATATGAAAAAGAAATTACAAAGAACAGATTCGTTCAATTGGGCAGACGAGCAACACGGAGTGAGCTTCGCGAACGCAGTGAGCGAAGCACACGGAGTGACGCGAAGCAGCGAGTCTCGCAACGATTGCACGAAAGTTGCCATTGAAATAGCTCGTTCACTTGAATTCATTACCGAGCGATTGCTTTAGGAAATCGAGCTCTTCAAGCTCAAAGGTTCACTCTATTTAATTAAAAAGCCAAATGGCTCGTGAACGAATAAAAATTGACATGCATTGTTTGCCCATTAACAAGGCTTGTATGTGTTTGATAGCAAAAGTACCTGTGGTTGAATCTCAATGAATGCAGACGAGCGAAGCGAGTCCCCCAATGAACATGTTTGAATATTCAAACATAGCGAAAGTACCTTCAGGGGAACTCATTAGATGTGGATTCACACGTTTGGAATGTTCAAACATAGCAAAAGTACTTGCGGGGGAACACATTGGATGCTCATTAACAAAGTAACTGAGCAACGATTTGGGGGGATTGAGCTTTAAGCCAATTGCGCGCGGCGCAATTCACCTGATTGAGTGGAACGAAATCCTCCTTACGAAGTGAACTTTGAGCACAGCAAGAAGCCAGCGAGCTGGGCGCTCGTTTAAATAAAAGGGTCGAGCTCATTCGGTTTCAACCTTTGGTTCGATCGAGCGCAGCTCGATCCCCCAGAGCGTAAAAACAACTTGGAAAATACGCAGTAATAAGTGGCAATTCGGGGGAATTGAGCTCGAAGAGTTCAATCGGTTTCAACCTCTGGTTTAATCCAAATGGCTCTTAAATTAGAGTGTCAAAGACATTCCGAATGAACTTTTAGTTGAATTATTCGTCAATTTTAGTTGACAAACAATTCGACCAATTGTGCGAAACGCAATTCCCCCAAAAGTTCACAACAATTGTGTATTCAGTCAGTGCGTTTTAATTTTAAATAGAGCGCCATGCGCTCCCCTGCGATTTTTTACCCAGCTTTACATTCCGAAAAAAAAAAAAAGGCATAAGCTCATTTTTCAAAAAAAACTAGAGAAAAAAAAATGGCTTTTAAATCAACCCATTAATGTCAGCGCTTTGCAATCGGGACATGGACAGCAATTGAGCTTCGCTCAATTCCCCCAATATTTTGAAAAAATAACTTTCTATTATTGTTCGACGAAGGATTTTTTTTTATGAAATTAGCAGTATATGGCAAAGGTGGAATTGGAAAATCAACCACATCTTGTAATATATCAATAGCTTTAGCAAGACGTGGAAAAAAAGTTTTACAAATTGGTTGTGATCCTAAACACGATAGTACATTTACTTTAACTGGTTTTTTAATTCCAACAATTATTGATACTTTACAAGTCAAAAATTTTCATTATGAAGATGTATGGCCTTAACTTCTTGGGGCCCTTAGTTTGGTGACAACTAAGGACAATCTGGCTATATGCTGGTACACCCGTCCACATGTCCTAATCTAATCCGTTTGACTAAGTGGTGTAGAATCCGACATTACCATAATTATTTGGAAACAAAAATTTGGGGGATCAAGCTGCGCTCGGTCGCTTCAATATGGTCAAAATATGTTCGGTGCGGACAATCAGCAGGGAAGTTCTCTTTTGATATATTCTATCAAAAAAAGGAAAAACGAACCCCTCAACGACTACACGCCGGATATCTGCCAAACAAGCAGATAATGATATAGTCTGAACTTTACAGCGATGTAAAGAAGCTCTCTAAACAAAAAAAGAACTTAAAATCTGGGGGATCGAACTTCGTTCGATCGTTTGAACCAAGTAATTGGGCTCGAATCCCTGTGGTTACAGCGCTTCGCGCTGCTAACACAGCAATTCCTTCAAAAAGCCAGCGAAGCGCGCGAAGCAAAGGCTCATTTTGAAATCTTTTTTGTAATTAGTCACACTTTTTTTAATAAAAAAAAAGTATAACTCGTTTTTTTCTTAGGTATTTTCTCAAAAACAACATGACTTTTTGATAAAAACACTTTTAGGTGATTTGAATATTGCTAGTGCTCAAAGTGGAATAACTTGGAGTTAGTGTTTTTTTTTCATGGCCTAACTCAAAAATACTATAACTTTCCTAATTTTAATTGGGAAAATAGCTCTTTAACGAATTGCGCGACCAATTGAACGAAGTTCGATCCCCCTGAAGTGAGTGAATCCGATTGATCGAAGATTGATCGAACGAAAACAATCCCCCAGATTGTGCGAGCGTAACGCAAACGAACAAGCTGGGATTGATCGATTCCGAAGGATCAATCCCCCAGATCAATCCCTCCGATTCTATCACTGCTTTATTAATTGCACGCTGGATTCACCCCACTAAGTGTACTTCGCTCACTATGTGTCGCTGTGGTTACAGCGCTTCGCGCTGTTACAACAGCAATACCCCAATTTATTCTTTGACTTAAAACAAAATCGAAATAGAAAAAAAAGATTTTTATTTACTAGTAACCAAAATCCATTTCGTTTTCAACAATTTTTGGGTCAAAAATTCACCCCAGCAAATGGCTTTTCAACCTAGTTGAAAAGCGATTCGGAGAATTGCTCGTCAACGTCGTTGACGAGCGATTTTTCCAATTGTAGTTCTGGGGGATATCGCTTCGCCGAGACCTCGATCTCGGACCTGAGCATAGCTCAGGCTGCTTCGCGCCCGATCGGAAATCGGGCTGCTTTGCGTCGAGTCGATCGGGGGATCGAGCTGGCTAGCGTGGCTCGATCTACTCGCTTAATGTCTAACAAAAATGTATTTTGGTTCAAACCGTAACCGTGTTTAGAGAGCGTTTTGGTTTTCGAAAGACAAACAAAAGAACACAAATGGAAGATGTGATATATCAAGGTTATAGTGGTGTAGATTCTGTAGAAGCTGGTGGTCCCCCAGCAGGGGCCGGGTGTGGAGGTTATGTAGTTGGAGAAACAGTGAAATTATTAAAAGAATTAAATGCCTTTTATGAGTATGATGTTATTTTATTTGATGTTTTAGGAGATGTTGTATGTGGTGGATTTGCAGCACCATTAAACTATGCGGATTATTGTATTATAGTAACAGATAATGGATTTGATGCTTTATTTGCTGCAAATCGTATTGCAGCGTCTGTTCGTGAAAAAGCTCGTACACATCCATTACGATTAGCTGGCTTGGTTGGTAACAGAACAGCCAAACGTGATTTAATTGAAAAATATGTTGAAGTCTGCCCTATGCCTATCTTAGAAGTGTTACCTCTGATAGAAGATATTCGCATTTCTCGAGTAAAAGGAAAAACTTTATTTGAAATGGCTGAATCTGAACCAACATTAAACTGTATTTGTGATTATTTTTTAAACATAGCTGATCAATTACTAACTCAACCAGAAGGAGTTATTCCAAAAGAATTACCTGATCGGGAATTATTTAGTTTACTGTCAGATTTTTACTTAAATCCTGTAAATGTCGAAAGTCAGTTTAAAGAAGAAGTTTTTGATTTTGTCTAAAAACAGTTAATGACCCATTTTCTTTTTTAAAAGAAGCTACAAAGAAGAGCTTCCCTTCGCTAATACTTCACATGGCTCGTCAGGGGGATCGAACTTTGTTCCATCGGTCAATGATTCAGTTTTCAAAGGAAAATGTGATAGGATAAGGGAGCTTCGCTCTCCAAAACTTACTAAACATTAACCCGTCTAGGGAACGGGGTTCATTTTTTTAATAAAAACCGATCAAGCGAAACGTGATCGAGCGAAATCGTTTGAGCGCTTCGCTGCGCTGTGGCTTCAACTCGACGCGAAGCAGCCCGACGCGAAGCAGCCCGACGTGAAGCAGCCCGACGCGAAGCAGCCCGATCTCTGATCGGGCGCGAAGCAGCCTGAGCTATGCTCAGGTCTCCGATCGGGCGCGAAGCAGCCGGAGCTATGCTCCGGCGCGAACCTGAGCATAGCTCAGGCTGCTTCGCGGCAGCCTGAGCTATGCTCAGGTCTCCGATCGGGCGCGAAGCAGCCGGAGCTATGCTCCGGCGCGAACCTGAGCATAGCTCAGGCTGCTTCGCGGCAGCCTGAGCTATGCTCAGGTCTCTGACTCGACTCGATCAGAGATCGAGCTGCTTCGCGCCAACGGTTGATTGACACCGCGCAGCGAAGTGCAATACCTCCCGATCCCCCGATCCATTGGATCCACCCGATCCATCCGCTTAATCATAAAAATACGTGCTTCAATCGAGCGGTGTGGGATCGAGCAAAGCTCGATCCCACAGCAGCTCGCTCGATTCCGAAGAAAGGATCAAGCTTTGCTTTTCGGTGGTGGAATATTCAATCAATTAGCTCTTTAAAATCAATGTAAAACAATTAAAACGAAGGATTTAACTATGAGTACTAAATTAGCAAACAAAGTGAGCGAAGCTCAATTTTCACAATTAACGTTTGAATGTGAAACAGGAAATTATCATACTTTTTGCCCTATTAGCTGTGTTGCTTGGTTATATCAAAAAATTGAAGATAGTTTTTTTTTAGTTATTGGCACAAAAACTTGTGGCTATTTTTTACAAAATGCTTTAGGGGTTATGATTTTCGCAGAACCGCGCTATGCTATGGCAGAATTAGAAGAAGGTGATATTTCAGCACAATTAAATGACTTTAAAGAATTAAAAAGGTTATGTTTGCAAATTAAACAAGATCGAAATCCAAGTGTTATTGTATGGATTGGTACATGTACAACAGAAATTATTAAAATGGATTTAGAAGGCATGGCTCCTAAAATAGAAACAGAAATAGGTATTCCTATTGTTGTTGCAAGAGCAAATGGTTTAGATTATGCGTTTACACAAGGTGAAGATACAGTATTAGCAGCATTAGCTCATCGATGCCCAGGAAAAAATACAATTAATGAAACTAATAGTTCCAAAAAAATAATCGAAGATTGCGCGAGCACAGCGAAGCGCAATCCCCCAGAGCAATTTGAAAATAAGACAAATTTCTCGTCAACTTTGTTTCCGAGCAATTCCCCCAAAGGCAATACAAAAGAAGTGCTATTGGTCGAAGAACAAGTCCCTGCATCTTTTCAATTACCACGCAGTTTAAATTTTTCAAATAATGTTTCAAAAAAACAAGCTCCTTTAGTCTTATTTGGCTCAGTACCATCTACTGTTGCAAATCAATTAACAACTGAATTAAATCGTCAAGGAATTGAAGTTGCTGGTTGGCTCCCATCACAAAGATATACTGAGTTGCCGTCTTTGAACGAAGAGGTGTATGTTTGTGGAATTAATCCTTTTTTAAGTCGAACAGCAACAACACTAATGCGTCGTCGAAAATGTCAATTAATTTCAGCTCCTTTTCCTATAGGTCCTGATGGAACACGTGGTTGGATTGAAAAAATTTGTTCAGTTTTTCATATTGAACCCCAAGGGCTGGAAAAAAGAGAATCTATTGTATGGGAAAGTTTAAATGATTATATTAAATTAGTGCAAGGTAAATCCGTGTTTTTTATGGGTGATAATTTATTAGAAGTATCATTAGCTAGATTTCTTATTCGATGTGGTATGATTGTTTACGAAATAGGTATTCCATATATGGATCGTCGTTTTCAATTTGCTGAATTACAGCTTTTAGAAAAAACTTGCCAACAACTAAATGTACCTATGCCAAAAATTGTAGAAAAACCTGATAATTATAATCAAATTCAAAGAATTCGTGAACTTCAACCAGACCTTGTAATTTGCGGACTCGCACATGCAAATCCATTAGAAGCTCGCGGGATTACAACAAAATGGTCTGTTGAGTTTACGTTTGCTCAAATACATGGTTTTACAAATAGTCGTGATATTTTAGAACTTGTAACTAGACCAATGCGACGTAATTCGAGTCTTTCAAATGACGCCGCATTTACGTCATTTACTCGTAAATAAACAAAAATCATCAGATCGATTGCGCGAAGCGCAATCTCCCAGACGAGCGAAGCGAGTCCCCCCGAAGTTCAAATTCAGGAAGATTATTAAGCGAAGCTTAATCTTAATGATTGATAGAAAAACAATCGGTTTAAATGAAAAAATTTTTTTTATTTAAGTAAACATCGTTTAGTAATAATGCTAAAAAAAAACACTAAAAAATCACCCTGTTTTTTTTTAGGGAGTTAATTCGACCAATAAACTATTTAATTTTACTTTTTTTTTAGCGAACATTTATTAGTCGAGGGTTTTCGCTTCTAGCAATCAAGGAAATCCATCGGGGGAATTGAGATCAAAACAGCGAGCGAAGCACGCGCGCGAAGCACTCGATTAGCTTTATTTTTTTGTCAGTCTGGAGAAGTCTTTATGCTCTTTGGGGGAATCCGGGGGATATGGGAGGATTGCGCTTCGCTGCGCGGTGGCAATCAACCTTTGGCGCGAAGCAGCTCGACGCGAAGCAGCTCGATCTCCGATCGGGTCTCTGACTCGACTCGATCAGAGATCGAGCTGCTTCGCGTCGAGTTGAATCCACAGCGCAATCGGGGTGATTGAGCTCAAAGCAGCGAGCGAAGCACACAACCCAAAACGTTCAATTGGTTTCGCTATATTTTTTTATTAAAACTCAATAATACTAGACAATTTGATTAGTTAAGTTATAATCTCTTTTAAGTTAACAAAAAGAAACTAAAAGTTAATATTCTTAAGGAGAAAAAAAATGGCAGTACCAAAAAAACGTACATCAAAATCAAAAAAAAATATTAGAAAAACTATTTGGAAAAATAAAGCAAAAAAAGAAGCAACAAAAGCTCTTTCAATTGCAAAATATATTGTTGGTATGGATGTAATAAAAACTAATAGCTTAGCTAATAAAAACGACACAACTTCTTTAGGCAATACTGAAAAATAAAAAAAGACAATTTCGCCGATTGATCGACGATCAATCCCCCCCAAACAAGCGAAGCTCGATTTCCCCAAGCGAAATCCCCGGTCAATTGAGAGAAGTAAAATTTTTCGATTAGACCAATTGCGCGTGAAGTGCGCAATTCCTCTAAGTATAATTTATGCGAAGCTAAATTTTATCAATCAAAAACGTTTTGCTTAGTCAGTTTTGCGAAAATATTTTTTTGTTGAAATATATGTTATTTCAAAATAAACCCGAACACATAGAATAGAACACATAGAATATATGGAATATAATTTGATTCGATTACAAACCAAACCCTCTCCTAATAGGAAATTCAATTGTACAATTCACTCTTTTTAAAACAAGCTATTTTTAGCATATGCTAAAAATGGCTTGTTTTGTAAATAAAATACGAAATTTTTTTCTAAAAGAGAATATAGGAAAATGAGCTTGGCTAAGCTCGCTTATTTGCTTTTCATTTTGTTTTAAATTTTATAAAATATTGGATTTCGAAACTTTTTATAAAATGGAAATTTTTTTTTAGTAAATAATGTATTCTTTATTTACCCTTTCGCTTTATGTCATTAAAATCAATAACTTTTAATAAATAATAAAAATTTTTATTTTAGTATAAAAAATTTCGTATGAGGGACTCGCTTCGCTCGTCGGCTAAAAAAAAACAAAAAGCGCGTCGGGGGGAAGGGGGGGCTCGAGCTACGCTCGATCTGTAAGACCGAATTCAAAATAATTTTGGAACAATTGCGCTTCGCACAATTCCCCCAATTCGCGTCGCACAATCGGAAAAAGAGCTTAGCTATGCTACATTAATTTTTTTTTCTTTTTTCCATACATTTTTTGTGGAGCGATTGGGCTGGAAAAGCGCAATCAATATTTTTCACTTTAAATTTTAAGTTTTAATTTACTCAACAATATTTACACCAAACTAAAACTTTTATACAATTTTTTTGACCAATTGCTGTGGTAGCAGCGCTAAGCGCTGTAACCACAGCACAGCGCGCAATTCCCCCAATGAGGGCTTTAGCTCGAATTGCCACCAATCTTGTAAGTGTTCTTTAGCGTCTAACCATATAAACGAATCAAAAAACAATGAAAATAAATTGAAAAAAAATTTACAAAATAATTTACTAAAATTTACTGATAAATGCGGTTACTATCAACGGACATAAAGATAAATTTGAAAATCTCAAAAGGCTAATAAATTTTCGTTTATTAACGTCTCCGATTCTAATTGGTAGTGAATAAACTAGAAAGTTTTTTTTGTATCTCCGATTCAACTGTGAAGAAATCGCAACTGAGCTTCTTGACCTTTTTGTCAAGAGCAACGTTTTCGATTGTACTACAATTTAATTTAAATTGTTGGAATTGCGCGAAACGCAATTGGCTTCGATCTTTGGAGAAATTGATTTTGTAGGAATTGGGGCGGTTGAAAGCTTCGCACGCTCTCTACGCTCGCTGCTTCGAGCTCAATCGTCTTCGCTCATTGGCTCAATTGTCTTATTTCATATTAACCAAAATCAAATAAATATTGACAATAATTTTTCTCTATGTTATAATATGATTGAAGTAAATAAAATTTTTCTATTTAATCAGTTCAATAGAATTGATTCAATAAATCATTAATTATAAATCTTTTCGTTATTTAAATAAAAAAAACTTATAAAATAAATCGAGCGAAGCTCGATTCCCCAAAAAGTTTGCGGATGTAGCTCAGTTGGTAGAGCGCAACCTTGCCAAGGTTGATGTCGAGGGTTCGAGTCCCTTTATCCGCTCGTCTTTGATCTTCTCTTTGATCTTCTTATATTTTTATCTAAGCAGCGAAACGCGCGAAGCAGTGAAGTGTATTAATTTAGTTTCAATTTTTAAAGTAAAACGAAATTATGAACTTTTCAATTGAGTCTCAAACGATCGAGCTACTCTCAATCCCCCAAAACTAAACTCAAATATAAAAATAATAAAAAAAATTGATATTTTAGAAAATTCTTTTTGTTATTCGTTTTGAATCTCCTCACGAAGCAATTTAATTTGGTTGACCAAACAATTGAGCGTGATATTGTTGAATTGCGCGTTTCGCGCGCAATTGTCTTAATCTATTTAGTTCCTAAATGACAAAAAAGCTTTTTTTTATAAATGTATTATTATTTCGTTTAGAATCTAATAATTAAAAAAAAAAGAACCAATCAAGCGAAGTGATAGCCCCCCCAATTGAGCTAAAAAAATAGCCCCCGACCTGGGGAATAGCGCTGCGCGCGATCTACAGTTGATTAAGCAAAAAAAATTAATAATTCATTCTAAAAATTAGTATATAATTCTTTGACAAAGCTCGGAAAATGTGCTTGGATATGCTCATTTTTGAAAATAAAATTTCGCTTCTCTCAATCGAGAAATTAATTTAGGAGTAATTGGGAGATTGTGCCGCTTCGCGGCACGTAGGGGGGGGGGGGGGGGGTAGAATCTGGGGAAGCTTACTCCGATCGGTCGCGCAATTGGTTTTGTTCAGTAGATCAATCGGATAGCTGAATTGGAGGAAATCGCTTTTAAACCTTAGTTTAAAAGCAATTCGGAAAATGGCTATAAAACAAAGTTTCTTAGAAACTCGGAAAATTGCTAACAAAATTTGTTTTTTTAGTCATTTGATTAATAGAACAAAATATATAGTAATTCTATTGAAATCGGGACTGACGGGACTTGAACCCGCGACTTCCGCCTTGACAGGGCGGCGATCTAACCAATTGATCTACAATCCCTTTAATATTAAAATTATGCCTTAATTTAATAGATTTTGTCAAATATTTAAAAACATTTATTAAGTAAATATAAAAATAAACAAATAGAATTTGGGGGATTGGGCGTCGCACAATCTACGCAACCCTAAACGAAAACGGGGATTACGCTTCGCGCAATTGTTTTTGTCTTTTGCTAAAAACTTATAAAGCAAAGCTGAATCCTGAGTGGATTTTTGGGGATCTCGCTGCGCTCGATCTGGGGGATGGATTTTTCGGAATCGATCAAGCTGCGCTTGATCGATTGCGCTTCGCTCGATCAATTTCGGGGATCTTGCTGCGCTCGATTAATTTCGGGGATCTCGCTGCGCTCGATCAAATTTGGGGATCTCGCTGCGCTCGATCAATTTCGGGGATCTCGCTGCGCTCGATCAATTTCGGGGATCTCGCTGCGCTCGATCAATTTCGGGGATCTCGCTGCGCTCGATCTACTAAATTTTTAATAAAAACTTTGAATTAAAATGTGAGGAATTTTTTTCGACAACAAAAAAATGTTAGAAAGTTTAATGTGTGTTTTAGCAAAATGTAGTTGGGGTTTGCTTTAAAATGAATAATGAAAAAGCTATTTGTGAAAACAGTCAATTAAGGAAATTTATTAGAAAAATATCTTAAAAAATGCAATGACACTAGTGTCATTGCATTTCGAAACGAAATTCCCTTTTCAATGGAATTTCGTTTCGAAACGCAATTTCATCAAAGATTCAATTGCTTTTCGAGTCAATAATTGCGCGAAGCGCAATTCCTCGAATCGAAAAGCGATTAAAATTCAACTTCTGAAAGATTAAGTTGCTTTTCGAATCAACCATTGCGCGAAGCGCACTTGCTCAATTCGAAAAGCGATTAAGATTCAACTTTTGGTTGAATCGTAATTGCTTTTTGAAACGAAAATTCGATTTCAATGGAATTGCAAAAAAGCGGCAATTGTTTTTTATGAGTTTTGACTTTCCGTTTTTACATAAAGAATAATTAAAAAGGCTGTAGGAATTAAAATAAATAAGGCTGTTGCAATTAATCCAAGGATGTTTACTTCCATTTTTTTTGAACCCCTTCCAAAAATGTTAAATATATAAATTTTTTTATAAGTTTATGCATATAGCACGAATAAAATTGTTTTTTTCGTTTTAGGTAATTTTTTTGACAATTCCCAACATCCGTTTGCAAAACAATCTGGGGGATCGCGCTGCGCGCGATCTTCCCGAAGTAATTAATTTTTAAAGTGAAATTATTTTTGTTTGTATACTATTTATATATTAAAAATCACAGTTTGAATTCTTTAAATATATATATAAATTTTTTAATAAGCAAAGCTCTTTTAAAGTTGAAAATAGCTTCGCTACGCTCGCTCCATTTGTTTTTAATTAATTATAAGATCAATCGAGCTTCGCTCGATTCCCCAGAATTTTGCTTTGCTGAATCAGAAAATTGTTTTTCGATCAATCGGGTTGGAATTGGATCAAATTGCTAATCAATTTGAATTTATTAGAGTCTCCGAATCAACTAAAGTTGATTCGATTTTTGGGGGATCGAACTTCGTTCGATCGATCGAAATTTTTTATCATTTCATTATAGATCATTATAGATCATTATATAATGGGAGTTTAGTTAGGCCTAATTGAACCCACTAATATAGCTTGTTAAACCCCAATAAAAAGAAATTGTATGCATACCTTATATTATTTTATCAAAAAAAATTAGTAAAAAAAGTTTGTTTAAGTTTTACTATTAATAATTAAAAAAAATTCCTGGAGGGAATTCGCTTCGCTACATTCGATCGAGCGCAGCTCAATCCCCCACGCTCATTTTTTTTTTAATTTTTAATATTTAACAAAGAGTTTTGAAAAAAAAATAAAAATATTATACAATTTTATTTAATGAAAATAGTCAAAAATTCTGGCGAATTAAAAGTAAGCTAGTAAAGTGGAGCTTATCTTTTTTTTCCTAATCTTCTTTGAAACAAAAACATTATTTTTGAAGTTCAGGAAATCCAAAAAGAAACAACTGGTGTCTTGAGCGTTTTGGCTAATATCATTAAGCTTTAAAGTCCGTTTTTTTTTTTATTGCTAAGCAATTAAGCGTAGCCACTCGCACTTTGCGAAAATGTTCATTCGTTTGTGTGAGCGATACTTAATGACCCAAAATTTCAAATTAAAAAAAATTCACTCGGGAAAGATTTAAAAAATTTAGACGAAAACGAAAACCGATTGCAGAGCTAAGAATTGTAGCCAATTTGACTAATCAGGAAATAAAGCAGAAAATCAATCGAGCGAAGCTCGATTCCGAAGAAAAGCGCTGGCGAGCTCATTAGGAAAGCGCTCATTTGGGGGGGACTCGCTCCGCTCGTCTGGGGGATTGATCTCGCTTCGCCGCGAAGCAGCTCGATCTCTGATCGAGTCGCTCAATCTACTGAAACGATTTTCGTTTGTTTCAATTGGCTTATTAAAACAAATTTCTTGTTTTTGACATTGAATGATATTGCTTTACATAGTGTTAATTAGAAGGAGAGTAATAATGACACTTAGTCTTGAAAAAATGGTGCAAGTAGGTATGCACCTAGGACATGAATCTCGAAAATGGAATCCTAAAATGAAACCGTATATTTATGGTCAACGAAATGGTATTCATATTATTGATTTAGTACAAACATATTCACATTTAAAATACATTTTAGATTTTTTGACAGAATCTGCTTCAAAAGGTCAAAAATTTTTATTTGTTGGAACAAAAAAACATATATCAAAATTAATTGCTAAAGCTGCTACACAATGCGATTCATTTTTCGTAAATGAAAAATGGCTAGGAGGAATGTTAACAAATTGGAAAACAATTCGTTCTTCTTTAAAAAAATTAACTGAACTTGAAATTCAAGAACAAAAAAATCAATTTGAAGACCTTCCGAAAAAAGAAGCTGCTTTACGTCGTAAAGAAAAAGAACGTTTACAAAAATATTTAGGAGGTTTAAAAAATATGCATTCCATTCCGGATGTTGTTATTATTGTGGGACAACAAGAAGAAATGAATGCCGTTCAAGAATGTAATAAATTAGGAATTCGAAGTTTAACAATATTAGATACTGATTGTGATCCAACAATTGCTGATTTATTTATACCTGCTAATGATGATTCTGTGTCTTCGGTTAAATATATATTAACAGAATGTATTTATGCTATTAAAAAAGGACAAAAAAAATTGAATGAAAAAATCCAAACAGAAAAAAACTTTTTAAATCAAAATAAAAATCGAAGAAAAAAAAGTTTAAAAACCGTTTAATTTCTTTTTAGTCTCACATTAAGTCAATGACCTATTTTCAAATTTAAAATGAGCTAGGAAGTGGGGAGCCAATGGATCTTGGGAAATCCAGCTTGCTTCGCTCACTGGCTTCGCGGCACTAGTGGGGGAATCTGGGGGATTGCGCTTCGATGCGCGGTGGTAATCCACCTTTGGCGCGAAGCAGCTCGACGCGAAGCAGCCCGACGCGAAGCAGCCCGATCTCCGATCGGGTCTCTGATCGGGTCTCTGATCGAGATCAAGCTCGCTACGCGTCATTGATCTTCGCGAAACTCACTTCGTGTCGCTTCGCTCAATTGGCTTCGCCGAACTACGTGTGCTTCGCTCACTGAGTTCGCGAAGCTCACTCCGTGTCGCTCGATCGGATCAATTCCGCCAAACTACTGTAATAAAAGCTCCACATTGACCGGGCTTATCGACTCATTGCGTGTTTTTCCGCTCGAAGCCAATAATAGGTACCCTGGAATAACTTACCAGTTTCCGGCTCTGGGGGATTGCGCTTCGCTGCGCTCGCGCAATCTACGGTTAGTGGTTACACCGTTTTATTTCGTTAAGCTCGATCAATATCCCCGGAAGAGTTCGATCGAGCGCACCTCGATTCATACCCCCAGCTAGTGCTGCTTACATATAAATAAAACGGCTTCATAACATTGGCGAGGTGTCATTTACCATGCGCGAGGGGAACTCGCTTGGGAGGATCTCGCTTCGCTCGATCGAGAAAATTGGTCTTGGAAGAATTGGGGCAATTTTTCCAATGAGCGCCACCAATTGAGCTCTTCGAGCTTAATCGCCCCCCATCATTTCTCCAAGATAAAACGTTTTCGCTCATTGGATCAATTTACTCGAGCTCGTTTTGCTCGATTGTGGGGAATTGATTTTTGATCAATCGGCTTCACCTACTTTCTATGTATCAAAAAAAACGTATTAATTTAGTTGGTTGTTAAAAAAATTGGATTGAGAAATTTTTTTTATTTTCGATCCAAGATAAAATATTTAATTGAAAATGACTTTCGCTTTTTTTTATTAATTTCTTCAAATTGAACGCAAAGGGATCCAAACAAAAAAAATAGCAATTATCTAAAAAAAATCTGGGGGATCGAACTTCGTTCGATCGAAAGCAATTAGATAATTTTAAATGTTTTATTTCAAAAATTTTTCAAATTCAAGCGAAGCGTGCGAAACAATGAAATAAATATTTTTAAAATTTAACGAAGATTGATCGATTCTGAAGGATCAATCCCCCAGATCAATTGAATCAATACAAATATTAAATAGAATTAATATCAAAAGCCTCAATCGAAGATTCGCTGCTACTATAAAAGGAATTTAAAAAATGAAACTTAAGAGGATTTTGGAAAATTGCTCTTCAACTTTAGTTAAAAAGCGGTTACGATTCAACCAGAGGTTGAGAGTTGCACTTCAAACGCAAGACAAAATAAAAGCTCCGCTGATCAATTTCCTCCCAATTCCGCAAAAAATTGAGTGTAGCTTTAAACAGCTCAATTTCTCCTAATGAGCGTAGCCAATTGATATAATGATTGAGGCCTTTTGTTTTTGAATCAATCGGGGGGATTGATCTTAAATCAATCCCCTTCAATTCCCCTACGATCAATACCCCCGATTGAGCAAATTGATCGAAAAACCCACCCAATCAAGTGATACGAGATTCCCAAAAAACGTAGTTTAGCGAAGAACATTCACCCAAATGAACCTCTCTATTCCTCCCCAAGCGAAATTTTTTTAATTGGGGGGTTTGTTTCGCTCAATCGGGAGGGATTGATCATTGATCAATCAATCGGCGAAGTTTTTTTTCCACTTCAATATTTTTCATTGTTTCTTTTTTTTTTTTGAATGTTTTGCGATTAAGTTCTTTTATTGCTTTTAAATAGATAATTTCGGGTATTTTTTATTTCGCTCTTTCGATGTTCAATTGAGCCGATTGATCGAAGATCAATCCCATCAATCGAGCTTTGCTCGATTCCCCAAAGCGCAATTTCCCCAATTCACCTAGATTAGTGGATTGTAAAAAAAATTTTGAATATATTTTTTAAATAAAAATAATAACAAAAACGGTTATGTTGACAAATTTGTTATATCAAGTTTCTGAAGTTTCAGTAGGACAGCATTATTACTGGCAAATTGGTGATTATCAAATCCATGGACAAGTTTTAATAACTTCATGGGTTGTTTTAGGCATGATTGCCATATTAACCTTTTTAGCAAATAGTAATTTAAAACCAACGCCAGATGGTTTACAAAATTTAACAGAATATGTAACGGAATTTGTCCGTGATCTAGCAAAAACACAAATAGGTGAAAAAGAATATTTAAATTGGGTTCCTTTTTTAGGAACAATATTTTTATTTGTTTTTGTTTCCAATTGGTCAGGAGCTTTAATTCCTTGGCGTTTAATTGAATTGCCTAACGGTGAACTAGCCGCTCCAACTAACGATATTAATACAACAGTATCGCTAGCGTTACTAACATCGGTAGCTTATTTTTATGCTGGTTTAAGAAAAAAAGGTTTAGGTTATTTTAAACGTTATGTTCAACCAGCTGCATTTTTATTACCTATTAATGTTTTAGAAGATTTTACAAAACCTTTATCACTGTCTTTTCGACTTTTTGGTAATATCTTAGCCGATGAGCTAGTTGTAGGTGTTTTAATTGCTTTAGTACCTTTAGTTGTGCCAATTCCTATTATGCTTTTAGGATTATTTACAAGTGCTATTCAAGCACTTGTATTTGCTACTTTAGCAGGAGCTTATATTGGGGAAGCAATTGAAGATCATCATTAATTCAGGCATAACTATTGCAATAAAATTATAGGGCGCTTTTCGCAATTCTATTTATAAACTTTAAATGAATAGAAAGTAAGTTTTGTGTATTATTTTTTACCTGGTTAATAATTTTGTAATCGAAATTGATTGCGCGACCGATCGAACTATGTTCGATCCCCACTGGAGTGAGCTTCGCGAACGACCGATCGAACCCAGTTCGATCCCTTTCGTATTGAGCTTCCCGAACGAAGTAATCAAAGCACACGTAGTGCGGCGAAGCCATTCGAGCGAAGCTTCGTGTCCTTCGCTCGATCTTCGCGAAGCGAGATCCCGCAGATTGCGCTGTGGCTTCAACTCGACTCGACGCAAAGCAGCCGCGCGAAGCAGCCGGAGCTATGCTCCGGCGCAAAGCAGCCTGAGCTATGCTCAGGGCAGCCTGAGCTATGCTCAGGTCAGAGATCGAGCTGCTTCGCGCCAAAGGTTGATTGACACCGCGCGCAGCGAAGCGCAATCCCCAGATTCACGTAAGTGCCTCTACGCGCGCGAGTGAGCGAAGCCAATCGAGCGCTAGCGAGCGAAGCGCTCGATTGGCTTCGCGCAATTCTCGCAATCAGTACAAATTTTCGATTGTTTTTTTGCGAAATGAGCACGTTGCGATCATTCGCCTTAATTAAACACTTTATTTTTCGGAATCGAGCGACGCGAAGCAGCCTCGATTTACGCTTTCGTTTAGTTCGATCGAACGATGTTCGATCCCCCAGATTGTTCAAGGGGATTGAGCTACGCTCAAGAAATACATAACATTGAGTTAGAAAAAATCAATGACCCTTATTAGTTTTGGTTCCGCATATCTCGGCCTATTCGGGGTCTGGACGTGTCTTTTGCTAGAAATAGACTTTTTCTAATAACCTATCTAGCTTATGTGATTGTATTTATTGAATCAATTGCGTGCGGGTTTAGCGCGCACTTGGTTGGTTGTTATTACTTAAATTAATAATTTTTTTTAATGGAGGAATTTATCATGAACCCACTTATCGCTGCTGCATCTGTTGTTGCTGCTGGTTTAGCTGTTGGTCTTGCTGCTATTGGTCCTGGTATGGGTCAAGGAACTGCAGCAGGTTATGCTGTAGAAGGTATTGCAAGACAACCTGAAGCAGAAGGTAAAATCCGTGGTGCTTTACTATTAAGTTTCGCTTTCATGGAATCTCTAACAATTTACGGTCTAGTTGTTGCTTTAGCACTACTTTTCGCAAACCCATTTGCTTCATAATCAGCAAATAGATTTTTTTAAGGTAACTTTCAAAGTCAATGACCCATTTTCTTATTGAAAATGAGCTTGGAGGCGGGGAGCAAAGCTCCCCCAATCCAAAGCTCCACATTGACCCGGCTTAGGGACTCATTGCGTGTTTCTACGTTATAAGCCAATAAATAGGTACCCTGGAATGCTTCACCAGTTCCAGGCTCTACGGTAAGTGGTTAAATAGAACTGAGGGGTTAAGCTAGTGCTGCTTACATAAAAAACGGCTTCATAACAATGCCTAGGTGACATTTACCTGGCTAACCATGCCAGTGATTGAAGGTAACTTTTTTGAATAAAATATTGGGTTTTATCATTTACTAAAACAAAGCGAAGCTCATTTTGAAAAAAAAAAACTGTAGTGAGCTTCGCTTTGAAGCAACTCAATAAAACATGGAGGTTTTTATGAATTATTTAACCTTGTTATCTGAAATAGAACATGGTGAAGGTTTCGGATTTAATGGGAATATTTTAGAAACCAACTTACTAAACTTAGCTGTAGTTATAGGCGTTGTTGTTTCTTTTGGAGGCGATGCTTTACGCTCTTTATTAGAAAACCGCAAACAAACAATTTTAAATAATCTTCAAGAAGCACAAGATCGAGCAAATGAAGCTCAAGAAAAATTAAATAAAGCAAAAGAACAATTAGAACTTGCAAAAACAAAAGCAAGTGAAATTCGCCAACAAGGACTTGTTGCTATTGAAAAAGAAAAAGAAAAATGTATTGAAAAAGCAGAGCAAGATGCTATGCTTTTAGAAACTAAAAAACAAGAAACTATAAGATTTCAACAACAAAAAATTATTAATCAAATTTCGCAAAAAGTTATTTTTCTCTCATTAAAACAAGTTCGTGAAAGATTACAAAATCGCGTTGATTTTGCTTTTCATTCATCAATCAATAATTTTAATATTGCTTTATTCACAAAATATAAACCGTAGATTGCGCGAGCGCAGCGAAGCGCAATCCCCCAAATTCAAAATTCAATGAAAATTCAATTAATGACTTTTTTTGTTTGTAAAATGAGCTAGGAAAGCGATTATTGGGGGAATTATCCAAGATCCATTGGGTTTCTGGGGATCGAGCTCGCTACGCTTCGCTCGATCTACTCCACATTGACTTGGTTCTTAAATTTACTTTGTAAGTTCCTACGTTTTAAAACAATTTCTAGGACTCGCTTCGCCGCGAAGCAGCTCGATCTCTGATCGAGTCGTCTGGAAAATCGAACTTTGTTTGATCGATTTAAAAAGGAAAGTTTTATTTGGGCTCAGGATGAACGATGGCAGCATGCTTAACACATGCAAGTTAAACGAAATTTCCGCTAAAGTTTGGGGGATTGATCTCGCTTCGCTCGCTCAATCTACTTTAAGTAAGCTTAGTGGCGGACGATTGAGTAACGCATACGAAGCTACACTTAGGAGTTTCTTTTTAAGTAAAAACGAAACTGGAAATCGACCCAACAGCTCAATAAGCAATCAATTCAATACGGTTATGTTATTTTTTTGCAAAAAGTAAATCAAAGGGATTGGGCTTCGCCTAATCGCTCGATTACATAATGTTTTCAGTCAACATTTATAAATTTTTAAAACAATCGAGCGAAGCTCGATTCCCTAAATTGATTGAAAATAAAATTTATTGAAATCTAAAATTTCAATTGACGGAGTTTGTTTGCCGATGGTAAAAATCCAACCTGATGAAATTAGTAGCATTATTAGACAACAAATTGAACAATATAATCAAGAAGTTAAAGTTGTTAACGTTGGAACAGTTTTTCAAGTCGGAGATGGTATTGCTCGAATTTACGGCTTAGAAAAAGTAATGGCTGGTGAATTAGTCGAATTTGAAGATGGAACTGTTGGTATTGCCCTAAACCTAGAATCAAAAAATGTTGGTGTGGTTTTAATGGGTGAAGGTTTAACTGTCCAAGAAGGAACTTCTGTTCGTGCAACTGGTAAAATTGCTCAAATTCCTGTAGGAGATGGATATTTAGGACGTGTTGTAAATGCTTTAGCTCGACCTATTGATGGTAAAGGTGAAATTTCAACAACAGAAACTCGATTAATCGAATCAGCTGCTCCTGGAATTGTATCACGTCGTTCTGTTTATGAACCATTACAAACTGGAATTACTGCTATTGATGCTATGATTCCAATTGGAAGAGGTCAACGTGAACTAATTATTGGTGATAGACAAACAGGTAAAACTGCAATTGCTGTAGATACAATTTTAAACCAAAAAGGTAAAGATGTTGTTTGTGTTTATGTAGCTATTGGTCAAAAAGCTTCATCTATTGCTCAAGTAGTAAATGCTTTAGAAGAACGTGGGGCTATGGATTATACTATTATTGTTGCTGCTACTGCAGATTCACCAGCAACTCTTCAATATCTTGCTCCTTACACGGGTGCAGCTTTAGCAGAATACTTTATGTATAAAGGTCGTCATACTTTAGCAATTTATGATGACTTGTCAAAACAAGCCCAAGCTTATCGTGAAATGTCTTTACTTTTAAGACGTCCACCAGGTCGCGAAGCTTATCCAGGTGATGTTTTTTATTTGCATTCTCGTCTTTTAGAAAGAGCTGCTAAATTAAATGATGAGTTAGGCGGTGGTAGTATGACTGCCCTACCTATTGTTGAAACTCAAGAAGGTGACGTATCGGCTTACATTCCAACAAACGTTATTTCAATTACAGATGGTCAAATTTTCTTATCTGGCGATATTTTTAATGCCGGAATTCGCCCAGCAATTAATGTTGGTATTTCTGTTTCGCGTGTTGGTTCAGCTGCGCAACCAAAAGCCATGAAACAAGTTGCAGGTAAATTGAAACTTGAACTAGCTCAATTTGCTGAACTTGAAGCTTTTTCTCAATTTGCTTCGGATCTAGACCAAGCTACACAAAAACAATTAGCTCGAGGACAGCGTTTACGTGAATTATTAAAACAACCTCAATCATCTCCACTATCACTAGAAGATCAAGTAGCTATTATTTATGCTGGAACAAACGGTTACCTTGACACTGTTCCAGTTGATCAAGTTCGATCAGTATTAAAAACTTTACGTGATTATTTAACTGATAGAAAACCAAAATATGGTGAAATTCTTCGTACTAAAAAAGCTTTTACTGAAGAAGCTGAAACTCTTTTAAAAGAAGCTTTAAAAGAAGTAATTCAAGGTTAATTTTTTTCATTTTTAAGGTTGTCAATGACCCATTTTCTTATTGAAAATGAGCTTGGAGGCGGGGAGCCAATTGATTAAAGATCAATTACTGCAAGCTCCCCTAATCCCGAGCTCTACATTGACCCGGCTTAGGGACCCATTGCGTGTTCCTACGATCGAAGCCAATATTTAGGTACCCTTGAATAACTCCCCAGTTCCCGGTTCTGGGGGATTGCGCTTCGCTGCGCTCGCGCAATCAATCTGGGAGATTGCGCTTCGCTTCGCTCGCGCAATCAACTGTAATTGTTTAAATAGGATTGAGGGATTAAGCTTTTTCTATTTACATGTAAAACGGCTTCATAACATTGCTTAAGTGACTTTAACCATGCGATGAGGGACTCGCTTCGCTCGTCGGCCTCAGATTTATGGTAACTTTTATGACTCACCAAATATTGGATTGATACAATTGCGCGAAACGCAATTTTCCAGCGAAGTACATATTGAACTATTGTTTGGATCAGTTTCTCATTCAATTGTGTGGGTGAACATAACGAAATTATCCTAATCCAAGTTTTTCGTGATCAATCTCCACAATTTTTTTTTGCACGAAATAAAAATTTTCGCGGCTTAGCGCGCTTCGCGTGTTAAAAAAAAAAAAGTTTTAATTAAATAAAAACAAAAAAGGGGTTGACAACTTTTTTTATAAAGTTATACTCTAAATTGTTAGAAAGACATACTAAAAAATTGTTATGCCATTCTTCTTCTAACAAAATCAAAAGTTTTCAAATATTTAATATATTTTTTGCTTTTTAAGCAAAAAAGCAATTCTATATAACATAAAAAT